TCAAATTCCGCTGGAAACAGCGGTGTCTCGTTGTACGACGTGAATTCAAAACCGATCGGGCATAGTCCGGATGTCGGTAGTCGCTCCCTCAAGTACGCGTCAATAATCGTTTTATCCCGCTCGCACGGCTCTTCAGGAATTAAACGCAGCCGTTATGGTGTAAGGAAACTGGAATCGATGGTAGCTTTCTCTTACGCATCCCTTCCAGAAACGCTAAGATTGCAAATATTTCGACGCTTGTGACAACCTGGGCTGCGATCCTGGACGGATTTGCCGTGTAATTCTTGAACGGTACTTGCCGGCTCGTTAAAATGAAGGGTCGTTAGGCAACATTAGAGTATATACTTTTTCTTTCCCGAGCCACCGGTAACGCTCCATAATTTCAAAATTTAATCTGTCAAACTCTTTTAGTAATTCATTCGTTCCAAAATGTTCAGCAAGTTTGAGTAAGCTTTTTCTTGCGAGTTTTTCCTCGTTGATGAGCGTGCGGTGAATTTTATCCACAGTATCTACCCTGCTGCCTTGCAGACACTTGTAAGAAAGACGTTTTGCCGAAGCTTTTAAGAATTTGAAATCGAACTCTTGTTGATGCGCCAGCAGTAACAATCCTACCATTTGTTTCCATACGTTTACGCCAGTTTCAAGCTGTTGCTTCAACAACGGAGTACCTAGATTTAGATCTGCAAGGATCTTTAAGTGACAGGAAATCAAAACCACTTCGACTAAGCATCTTGAAGCCAAACCGTCACAAAAAATCGCACAATAAGAATGTCTTCCAGAGAGGCTAACTGATTCGAGTGGTGAAATTTATTTTCTATAATTATGAACGGTAGATGGTATATCGTAGCATCCGTATAACACAGTGCTGCTATATAGTTATAGCAAAAGGCTCTGTTTTGCTTTGTCAAGACTCTTTCTAACAGTTTGTTGCTTCGTTGTAAACTCGAATAGTTTCTTTGATAGTTAGCAGTAACGATCAATTTTTTTAACGTTCCTTAAAGGTTCATGCAAGATTAGCACTAAAACAGCTCTTGAGGTAACGCAGTTATGTTCGCAGGTGGATTAACGCTCCTTCTTTTGATCTTTAAATAAATTTCTCAGGTGCGAGCATCTTGCTATTTATTTTCAAATAACTAACGGTCCTTTTGGACAAAAAGTTTTTCAATACCGGTTTGCTGAGCCCTCATTAGTAGATTGGCCCTATAAGAATTGTCTAAAAGGACCGGAAAATCTGGAAGATCCAGACGCTTTAGATCATAGAATAAATCCTCAAAATAAAGCCCATCCGTGCGTCTAGTGACTCGAACGTCTCTAGGAACGGAAGTTCCGGACATGTCCTCTTGATTGACAACATAATCGGCTCCAATTATTCCTTTGGAAATAGCTTCCCTAAGATAACGATAAAAAACCGGACGAGATGGAAGTCGAATCTCCACATCGCTGTGGTTCTCAAGAGCTATCTGTACGGAAGTAAGAAAACTATCAAAAATCCTTTGGCCCTTCAGGCGGCTATCAGGGCAGTAAGCAATCGTTTTAGCTACCCAATACTTAATTAGTAAAGGTTGGAGATCATTGGTTGGTACAGAAGACATAAGTGCTGTAGTTTGTGAGTTCATCTCGGTTTTCGGTTAGATGTTTAGAGATTGATAGTGCTTTCAAATAGTATACAAGAGTCATACTGTGTTGTATAGAGGTACGAAGTTCGTTTCTTTGTGTAGTGAACTTCGTACCTCTCCAGCTAGTTGTAGCAGCACAATCCGTCGCAATTACTTTAATTAATTCAAAGTTCCACTCTGATAACTGAAAGGCCGTTAGGCGACATTGGTTTAAAGGTTTGATCCGTTAAACAACATAAATAAAATTTAAGATTACTTTTTAAGAATTTAAACTGTCGAAATAAACTTCGTTCCTCGTAATTAAAATATTTTTTTACTTCATCCAAAGTGTAAAAAGCTTTATCAAACTTACCAAAGCCATCATCATCGAACTTTAATAATTCATTTTGTTCTTGAGAAAGTGAAATACTACAAAACTTGCGTTCCTCTAAATAATGAGTACATTTTAGTAACTAACGTTCCTCCAGTAGAATACCCAGTAGAAACGTAACATTTCAACGTGTGAGAACTAACGTTCATTGATGTTTATTTCTCTCTATTTCTGTTATCAGAACAAGGAACATCAGTATTGGTAAATTTTGAGTCTTGAGAATTTCCTGAATTTCGTACCTCTTTACAAATAAACTTCGTTCCTCGTTCCTCCAATTTTCTTGTTTAGTGTTGTCTAAAACTATATTTCTCCTAACTAACTAAACTTCGTATCTACACGACTGTCACAACCGCCACAACTTCTGAAGAAAATTTTCACTTTTTTCTTCTAACTAACGTACGTGGTGAACTTCGTACCTCTCTACCTATCTATTTACCTACCTACGTTGATAATTAAATTCAATTAAATTAAGTAGGTAGGGTCCAACACCAGTAAATTAATCTCAAACAAGACAAATTTACGTGGAGGTGTGGAGGTCATGGAGAAATCCTCGCCAATGGTCATATGGGTAAAATAAAATTTTGAATCATGCGGCATCAATCGAAGTGTTTTTGTATCAAACATGCCATTCTTAAAATTGATCAGCCGTGCCGGAGGTTCACTAATATTCCTTTTCAATTTAATAGCTAACAAGTTCATGGTCCCGGTAATGACAGAATCCCTAATAGAAGAAGGGTCGATATCGTGAATTTTATCAAGAAGCTTTTGTTCTAGAGCAAGAGGTTCCATCAAGATCCAATGCGTCCCATTCCAGATAAACCAACTTTTTGCAAAGGGATCAAAAAATATAGAATTTCGATATTTCTTTACAAGTATTGGAAACAAAGCAGAAGGCTGAAGAACTTTCGTTCCGATAAGCAGCTTCTCCTCGATTTGTTTCTAGGCTAAGGAAACACTAACTGCGTTACCTCATTATAAGGCAATGAAGCAGCGAAAAGACGTTATTAAAAGCATAAGAACTTCACTTAAAGAGTTGTTCCGTTGTCCTTCGGGAAGGCAACCACCGATTTTCTATGCCCACGAATAGAACCTTTCGTTTTCCAACAAAACAAGCAAACTCAGTCTCTGGTGGAAAAGGACAAATATCGTTCAGTAGTCTTCCATTAGGACGCCGAACGGGCCAAAGAAACAATGGAAAAGATGATATTTGGTCAAGAGAGTCTGGGCAATCGATGATTTCGTAACCTGACCCCCAATAAAGTGGCGAATTTAAACTAAAATAAAATATATCTATAGTCCTTAAGTACTTGAAAGCTTTCTAACCATAAATTTTCAAATAAATAAATAACGTCTTGTTATAACAAAAATTATTTTGTACTATTTTTTTGATTTATTTTGAATACATACATTATAAGAAAATAATGTAGACTCATTTAACATTCATCAGAATTAATTTGTTTTTTTTTTATGAATACACAATTAGTAGAACAAACTCAACGTCCAGTATTTCCTTTTACTGCAATTGTAGGACAAGAAGAAATGAAGTTAGCACTTCTTTTAAATGTAATTGATCCGAAAATTGGCGGTGTCATGATTATGGGAGATAGAGGAACAGGTAAATCAACTACAGTACGAGCTTTGGTAGACTTATTACCAGAAATTGAAGTTGTTCTTGATGACCCATTTAACTCAGATCCAAAAGATCCTGAGCTTATGAGTGAAGAAGTTCGTGACAGAATTCGAAGTAAAGAAAATCTTCCAACAGGAAAAACAAAAATTTCTATGGTTGATTTACCTCTTGGAGCTACTGAAGATAGAGTATGTGGTACTATTGATATTGAAAAAGCTCTGACAGAAGGAGTAAAAGCTTTTGAACCTGGTTTATTAGCAAAAGCAAATCGAGGAATTTTATATGTTGATGAAGTTAATCTATTAGATGATCATTTAGTTGATGTTTTATTAGATGCAGCTGCTTCTGGTTGGAATACAGTTGAACGAGAAGGTATTTCAATATCTCATCCTGCTCGTTTTATATTAATTGGTTCTGGAAATCCAGAAGAAGGAGAACTTCGTCCTCAATTATTAGATAGATTTGGAATGCACGCACAAGTTGGTACTGTAAAAGATGCTGAATTACGTGTACAGATTGTTGAACAAAGAGCCAACTTTGATAAAGATCCTGTATCTTTTAGAGAAATGTATGAAAAAGCTCAATCCAATCTACGAGAACAAATTAAACAAGCTAGAGAACGTTTACCTAATGTTCAACTAGAACATGATTTACGTGTAAATATATCTAAAATTTGTGCTGAATTAAACATAGATGGATTACGAGGAGATATTGTAACAAATCGTGCAGCTAAAGCATTAGCGGCTCTAGGAGGACGTCTTCAGGTAACTCCTAAAGATATTCTTACTGTAATACCATTATGTTTAAGACATCGACTTCGTAAAGATCCATTAGAATCAATTGATTCTGGTTTATTAGTAAAAGAAAAATTTAGTCAAGTTTTTGGATATATATCTAAAGCTAATTCTTAGTTTGATGTAGAGCGTTAAAGATTATTTAACGCTTTACAGCAAAAAATATTATTAATGGAACGACAGTTTTTCATTCTATCTTTCTGCAAATCTACCTGCTATAGTAGACCTTATATGAAAAAAAAGACCTTGTTTATGAATACGATTTAGATATTGGAAATTTTATTAAAAATTTTTGGAAAGAGACTAATCAACCAATGTTTTTTAGTGAGTTGAAATAATCTTAGTAGTTGATATTTTCAACTACTAAGATTATTTTTTTAGTCCTTTTCTAAAAATCGACTTTTATACAAATTTAATAAAAAAATTTAGGACATTTTGTTGATATTATCTTCTTTTTTGATTTAAAGAGTTCATACATCATATTAATTCAGACGAAATCAATAAATCAAAAAAGAAGATAAATTCTAATTATTTTTCTATTGACAAATTTAATGCTATAAGGACATTAAAACAGAAGAAAATAAGTTATCTTTAGATCATAGAAAAAAGTCCTTTAATTTTTTTTGATTTGACTTTACCCATTTATCTATGGCATACTTTTTTCTATGAAATAGAATCAAGTTAGGGGTTGTAGTTCAATTGGTTAGAGCGCCGCCCTGTCACGGCGGAAGTCGCGGGTTCGAATCCCGTCAATCCCGAACTTTCACATTTTCAATAGATTATCTTGAAAATTAAATGGAAATGCTACAAAAACTAGAAGAAGAAGGAAGCGGTCTAAAGAAACAAAATTTCTTAGATTTTATAATATTGTTTCATCAGATTTTCTATATCTTGGCGATATAAAATTTCCTTTTTTAATAAAATTTCTTTTATATCAACCATCATATTTTTATTTTTTATAAAAAACGTTAACAAATAATGATAAATTTCTAAAAGAAGTTGAAAAAATAAAGATTCTTTATAAACTAAATGATTATTATTTAGAAATATTTTAGTAGAAAGAATATCAAAAGTTAGAAAAGTTTCATTCGGATCTGCTGTTATCCACCCTTGATGTAAATAAACAGGAAGCTGTATTTGAGATTGATCTAATTGAGCATTTAAATTTATTAGATTTTGGTAAAAATGAAAATCTGACCAATAAACGCCATGAGGAATTATTTGATAATTAACAAAATCTTTTTTTCTTTCAGAAATATTATTTAAGTCAACTTTATTAAAAGCAAAATTTGACCAAAAAAATTGTTTCTTTATTCGTTTTCGATTTAATTTTTCAATTTGAAATTTATTGCCATATGTAATATATAAGTTTGTTAATAGTTTTTGATTTATAAGAAGATCTCGATCAAAAAACAAAATAGAATATGATGGCATTATAGTTTGTGGATTCCATAAAGGTCTTGCTTCCCTAAAAAAGAGTGAAAATTGGAATGGATTGTAATCCATTACATATTCAGATTCCCAAGGGAAACCCAAATTTTCCATATACATAGTGTATATCATTTTATTAAATAAGGAATCAATTTTTTGAATCTTTTGTTGTTGTCGCTTTGTTTCTCGTCTTTCATAAGGAACATTTATATCAATACCCTTTTCTAAAATTGGAGAAAATATATTATTTTTATTTTTATCCAAAAAAAGTAATTTAGCTAAATTTTTTGTAGAATGTTCAATTCCACTAAACAAAAGTATCCAATTAAAACTTAAACGTTTTCCTTTAATACTCCAATTGATATAACTAGGAAATTGGTCAAAACATTCTAAATAAGATAGAGCTCTTTTTATAAAATAAAAATTAAATGTTTTCAAAATATCTTCACGATTTTTTTTCTTTTTAGAACTTAAACATGTGATATCTCCCATAGAAAATTCTACTAATAAAGATTGAAGAACATTAGAAGCTATAGAAAAATCATGTTTTAATTGACTAGTTAAGGCTAATCCAGATTGTAATCTCCATTCCTTATAAGATATTTTTCTAGATAAAAGCCAAGCATCACGAGCTGCGGAACCGGCTAAACAATTTAATATTTGGGTAAGTAAAACAAATTCCGTAGTTATTGCTTTTTTACTTGAAATTTCTAAATAAGTATTTGATAAATAATAAAATTTTGTTTTCCATAAATCATGATATTTACTTAAAAGTATAATTGATTTTGGATATACAAGTATAGTTTGTACAATTGCTTTACCTATTTTATATTGTAAATTTTCTTGGCTTATGATCTTATATTTAACACTTTGTATTGAAGTTTGACGATAAAGAGCTAATTTTATAGTGTTACTATCTATTAATGTAGTGTTTTCTTTAGTTTTTATTAATAATGTTTCATTTACTAAACTACTAATATCTCGAAAAGTATATCCTAAAGTATTGCAATTAAGTTCATAAACAGAACGTAATCCTTTTATACTAAATCCTTTAGTTTTCAAAAGAAAAGTAAAAATACTTTGTCTTTGATTAAAAGATGGTGTTCGAAAATTAACAATTAAATCTAATCTTTGTCGAGAAACAAATTTAGGATCTAACAATCTTGGATATTCGGTTGAACCTATAAAGGTAATATGATTGTTTTTTTCAGGTACCAGATCAATGCTTAAAATTTTTAATAATGTAGCCATTAATAAAGAAATATCAAATTTTTGTGCATTTTTTTCTTGTATCTGATTTTTTGTTTCAAAATCGTGAAGATCTGAAATCCAAAATATAGAAGGAGCTAAAATTTTAGATAAAGTAAAAATATTATCTAAAAAAAAACTTCTTTCTGATAATTGTTCAAGCCATCTTTTTTGTTTTTTAATTTTTTTATATTTACTTTCAGGTGTTGCATTTTTAAGATCTTTAATTGATATATGTATTAAAGGATAATATATACTTGCAGCAAGGTTTTTTATTACAAAAGATTTTCCACTTTCTAACGATCCAATAAATAACCAACGTTGTGTATAGATAAGAGATTCTGAAAGAGGTATAGGTTTTGATGTACTATTAATAAAAATTTGAGTAAATTTGTTCTGACAATTAAAAATTAAAAATTTATTATAAAAAAATAAATCATTTAACCAATTCAAACTAAACGACTTTAATCCATTTTTTTCTAAGAAAAAATAAAGTCTAAAATTCCTTTCATACCATTTTTGAAAAAAATTAAACCCATTTAAAGCTACATTTTTTCCTATCCAACTATTAACGTTTTGTTTATTTATATTCCACAAATAATATTTTGATTTAAGACTTTTTTTAGTAATAAACGCATTACTAACTAAATTTTTATGTCTTCTAGATAAATCTAAAGTTGTTAAATAATTTAATCTATTAAAAATAAAGAAAATTTCATTATAAATTTTATAAATTTTACTATAAATTAAAAAAAATTTTCCTCTGGATAAATATCCTGCTAATCTTAATTGTTGAGATGGAGAATCAAAACTATTATGAGTTAAAATATTTAAAAAAACCTTCCACGAAGGATAAGATAAACAACGAATTTTTTCAAAATCTAGCCATAAATATAGATAGATTACTCCAGTTAACATAGGTACCCAATGATAATAAACAATAGAACTTGCAAGAAACCAAGTAAAAAAGCTCCACGAACTATTGTTTATTGATGAAAGTAATTTAAGATTTATCCATAAAGATTTGTTTTGTTGTGACGTATAGATTCGTTCAATAAGTAAGTTATTCCAAGTCTCAATATGAAATAAAAAATTATTTGAAATTTTTTTGAGTTTTTGAGTAGATGACAAAGATTTATTATTTGTACTATTAGTTTGATTAGAAATCCGATATAAAAAAATTTTTGTATTATTAGTTAAATTTTCTAAAAATGAGTGAATTTCAATAAGTAAACTATGTTTACAAAATAACCACCATTGAGATGTAAAAATCCATTTATTATATTTTTTAAAAAATTTAAATTTACTTGAAATAATAATATTATGTAATTTTTCACGTTTTTTTTTTATTAGTTTTAAATTTTTTTGAAAAGGAGTAAACCCTGATGTTTGACCAGAATTAGAAAAAGTTTTTTTTTGGTCTACAAAATTTTTTTGACTTTTAACATTCTGTAAGACAACTAAAGAACTGGAAGTCCAAAACACATCATCAGTTGGTTTGTAATTAGTCAAATAAAAATCTAAATCATACAAATATGGATTTTCTAGTAAAAAAGAATTTTCAATCTTTTTTCCTGACTTCGTCAGAGATTCTTGTGAAATTGAAAATAGACTAAAAGGCTTGTCACCTATAGTTTGAATTAAAAAGAATGCTTCAGGATTAATAAAAATATCATCTTTATTAAAATAAAAAGAAAAATTATACAAATAGTTTATATTTTCGAAAAATTTTTTATTTTTAGTTTGATTAATATCAAAAGAAAAAGATTCTAAATAAGAGTGTAAAGTCTCCAAATTGGCTAAAGCTAATGAAGATTGTTCTGACGGGAATTTGAGAAAAAAATTTTTCAACTTTAAAGCATTCTTATATGATTTCAAAACAAAGGGGTAATTTTGTTGATTAATAAAAAAAAGAGAAGCTAAATGTCCTTTATTTAATAAATTGTTATTAAAATAAATTTGCCCTACAAGATTCCAGGAAGAGAAAAAATTTTTAAAAAAATCAATTCCGAATTTCGGATTTTGAAATAATTGAAAATTTTCTTTTAATTTTTGTTTTTGTTGAAAATTTTCACTAAACTTATCTTGAGAAGGATAAAATTTAATCCATTGTTTAATGGTTTGCATCCATTGTTTTTTATTAATATTTTGTAATAATGGATTATTTTTACTTATTTTTTTTTCGTGGTAAGAATTAGTTCTCTCTTCTAAATAAAGAGGTTTTTTACTTTTAAAGTCATTTTTAATTTTTAAAAGATCCAAATTAATAAAAGGTTTCTTTGATACGATTGTTAATGGGAAATTACTTAAATAATTTAAATCTCTAGGTTTAATTAACGAAAAAAAAAAGTTATCAATTTTTTGTAAAAATTCTTGTTTTAAATAACTATTCTTCTTGTAAAAGGGCCCAAGTTGACAAATTTGAAAACAATTTACATTGAAATTAGAGTTTCCTGTCTGATTATGCGATTGTCTGTAGACATTTTTCAATTTTGTATAGTGAAGACTAGAGTTATAGTGGAAATTGATATAATAAGTTTTTTTTATTTTTAGATAAAGAGAAAACCATTTTGAAACGATTCCCGACTTTTGATCAACATAGTTTTTTATCCTATCTGTATTTTGAATATTATTATAGGACATTTGATTAAAAAAAAGGAATCTAGTAAAATTTTTTCCTTCTTCTGTCATCTTTTCTTGCTTAGCAGAAAAAAATCTTAAAGGCAAATAAGCTTGAACAGACAATTGTTGATAGAAATTAGGTAAATATGACAAAAATATTTTTTTTTCTTCAAATAAACAAGATTTATCGTGTGAGGAAAAACTTTTCAATTTTTGAGATAAAAAACTTAAAATATGATTACGTAAAATCGTTTTTCGTAAGGTTTTAATAGAAAAAGAATTTTTTTGACCTTGATAATCTCCTGAAGATAAAAATTTTGTTTTATTTTCTGGTAATATACAAGAAAAATATTCTTTTTTATTCTGTAATAGCAAATTTCTATTTACAAAAAAAATAAGAACAGGAACACTTAATAAAAGAAAAAATCTATACAAATAGATAGTTTTTTTTATAATACTTTCAAAAATTTCGGATACTAGAAAAGAAAGAATAAAAGGTATGTTAAAAAAAAGTAAAATTGTGCTGCGACTATTTTTTATTTTTTCAAAAAATAAACAAATGTCATTTTGACTAAAAAAAATACTTTTTTTCCTAAATGCCAGTACTTCAAATAAATAATTTTTTTTTATAGAAAGACAAAATAATTTCCAATGGAAAATCAAATACTCAAGATATTTAATAAAATTATTACAACTCAAAATCAATACTTGTTTTTGATTACTTAGTAAAGTCCACTCTTTAGTTAAAGAAAATATAGATGGTAAAGATTTTTGATCTTCTGACTTTAATTTCGAAAATTCCATATATTTAGATTTAGTTACGTAAAGTTTTTTATTAAAAAAATATTATTTCTTATTTAATCATTTTATTTGTTTGCTATCCAAATAGATAATAAATTAAAGCTTTTTTCAAAAAATTTGAAATTTGGATAGCGAGGGCGAACGACGGGACTCGAACCCGCGAATCACGGAATCACAATCCACTGCCTTAACCACTTGGCCACGTCCGCCCCAAAAAAAAATAATTAGGCAAAATAATATTACTCGACTTTTTCTTCAAAAGTCAATAGATATTTGGAATTAAATATTATTTTCTCAAATCATTAAAAAATTTTTAGTTGTATTTATAGTTTTTCCTTAATAACAATATTAAATATCACTAGGCTCTTAGAAGTGGATTTTTCACTCAAAATTGCATATCCAAGGATATATTGTTTAAGATGCATAAAAAAAATAATTTTTTTGTTTGCTAATTCTGTGTAGTCGTATATATAATAAATTTATAATATAGAAAAGTTTTTGGTACGTTGTCTAATTGATTTATGATTAAATTCTTATTTACTAAACATGTCAGAAATGTTATTATTTGAAGCTCTTAGAGAAGGTTTACAAGAAGAGATGGATCGGGATCCCAAAGTTTTAGTTATGGGAGAAGATGTAGGCCATTATGGAGGATCCTATAAAGTAACTAAAGGATTTGCAGAAAAATACGGTGATTTAAGGTTATTAGACACACCTATTGCAGAAAATAGTTTTACAGGAATGGCTATAGGTGCTGCAATGACAGGTTTACGTCCTGTAGTAGAAGGAATGAATATGGGTTTCTTACTTTTGGCTTTTAATCAAATTGCTAATAACGCTGGTATGTTGCATTATACCTCAGGAGCTAATTTTACCATACCTATTGTAATAAGAGGACCAGGAGGGGTAGGCAGACAATTAGGTGCAGAACATTCACAAAGATTAGAATCTTATTTTCAATCTGTTCCAGGGCTTCAATTAGTTGCTTGTTCTACACCTATTAATGCTAAGGGACTAATAAAATCCTCTATAAGGTCTGAAAATCCAGTTATTTTATTTGAACATGTTCTTCTTTACAATCTTAAAGAAACCATTCCAGACAATGAGTATTTAGTTTGTTTAGAAAAAGCAGAAATAGTTCGTCCTGGAACTGATATTACTATCTTGACTTATTCACGTATGCGACATCATGTCCTTCAAGCAACAAAAAGCTTGGTTTATAAAGGATATGATCCTGAAATTATAGACATTGTATCCCTTAAACCTGTAGATTTAGGAACTATTAGTACTTCTATCAAAAAAACTCATAAGGTTTTGATTGTAGAAGAATGCATGCGAACTGGAGGCATTGGAGCGTCACTCAGAGCTACTATTATGGAACATTTATTTGATTTTTTAGATGCTCCGATTATGTGTCTCTCCTCTCAAGATGTACCAACTCCTTATAGTGGTCCATTAGAAGAATTAACTGTAATTCAACCAGCACAAATTGTGCAAGCAGTTGAACAATTGTGTAATAATGGAAATAATTAAATACTTGCATAAATAAACTACTGCGCCTAACGGCCCTTGATGCTGAGAATTTGCAGATTTTATAAAGAATTCTTTTCAAAACAAAATTTTCTCTAAAGAAAAAAATAGAATTTTCTTTTTCGTCCCTACAGGAGAGCTTTTTAGAAGATTTCCTGTAGGGATTACTTTTTTTATGAGAGATTTCTAATATTTGTTTAATAAATATTAAAAAAACAATAAATACAAAAAAATATAGAAAGTGTTTGTTTCATTCTACCTCTATTGTTATAAAAATTCTTATAAAAAAGCCTTTAAAAATAAAATAAAATAAAATAAATCTGAAAGAGATAAAAAAATATCATTCTTTGGATAGACTAAAATAGAGATAGTTTGTTCCTGGTAAAAACGGTTTTATTTTTCTGTACAGGTAGTTTTGAGATCAAAGGCCGTTAGGCAAGATCTAAGAAAAAAACCCTCTTTCGTTATTTTGAAGAAATTTATTTTTATTTTGGATAAATATTACAAAAACTTGGGAACAACAAAATCTCAATAACGTGAGGTAGTACATCGTTGTGGATTGTCCTACATCTGCTTAATCTTATGTTTTAAATTTGTAAAATTTCTTTTTCGAAATAAAGCTTTATTAGGCGAAGCTTTATTAGGCGAAGCTTTATTTAGCTCTTTAGGATTAAAAGGAAGGTTATCCATTTTCCTTCTACTCATAGAAAATTTTTTGGAATAGGGCAATCTAGGTATCTAGGAGTAGAAAAGTATAGGAATAATCTGTGGTTGTGATACTATAGAGAACAAGCTTCCCCTATATGTAATGTCAATGCCTAACTAAGCTGCCTGTAGAATCTAAATGAAATACATTTTCTTTTCGTATAAAAAAACTAAGTAATTTGCTAGACATACGACACTTTTCATGGGAAATTTAAAGGGGCTCTAGAATTTCCCGCCTTCGTGTTTGCGATTTAAATATCTTAAATTAGTAATACAAAGCTTCCCAAAGCAAGGTAAGAATCCATCCCCACCTGTGTACTTATTTTTGTAACTTTTTTTGACATTTATCCTAGCGCATAGAAGTAGTTATTAGAATTTCTAATGACTACTTCTATTTCTAAATTACGTTTAAAACCAAATTGTAATTCTTCTTTGTAATCAAGATTAGAAAATTTTGGAATACCATAAGTAGTAAAAAAATTACAAAACTATTACTTAATAGATTTCTTATTAATTATAATAACAGAAGAAAAAATGTCACTACTGATTATATTTTGTATTTAGATTCAACTAGTAGATCTTGTTTTTTAACTTGTTTTTTTTTTTGTAATACAAATACAAATACAAATACAAATACAAATACAAATACAAATACAAATACAAGAACGATTGATTGGTATTGGCAACTACACCTTATCAGAAAAAAACCAATTGAAAAAAATAAACTAATATGGAAGAAAATTGATAAAATTTTCAGTCAGTTCCAAAATTCTTTAACTAATTTAAATAAAGAAAAAATTAGTACTTGGTGAGTAATTAAGAACGATTTTTTTGAAACTTTCGGAAAATAACAAAGAATTCATATATTCTTTTCTAAGAAAAAAAAAAAACAAACAGACTTTTAACTTTAAGAAATATTTTTTATAAATACGATATCGTTAAAAAAATATTTTTTTAGTTTAACTTAAAAAAAAAATGAAAATTACTTGAATGACTTTTGCTTGCTTAACTAAAAAGGTTCATAGAGAAAAAACCTCATATGAACTAATGACTAATTTATTGTAAATTTAATTTTTCTAAAAAATTTTTTGTAGTTCTCATTACATTTGAAAAAATTTGGTCAATAAAGATCAATTTTGATTTTTTTTGAATTGTAATTGTATAAATATATAAACAAACAAAAAAAGATGGATAATACCAAAATAATTGTAGATATCTAAACATATATTTTTCTGTTTTGTAGCTTAAAGTCTTTATTTTTCAAAAACTCCAGCTTTTTGAAGTATATGGCTTACAGTATCAGTAGGTTGAGCACCATGCTGTAAAAGAGTTAAAATAGCTGGAACATTTAATTGAGTTTTGTCTTTTAGAGGATCATAAAACCCAACTTCTTTTAAAGCTTTTCCATCTCTACGACATCTAACATCAATTGCTATAATTCTATAAGTAGGCTGTTGTTTTCTACCATATCTTTTTAAACGAAGTTTTACCATATAGATCCTTTTGATAAAAAAATAATTAGTTATATAATTGACTAGTTTGTAACTACTTTTCTAGTAGTATACTTATAGAGAGATCTTTCACAAAATTTGCAAAAAAAATATTAAATATTAAATATTAAATATTATTAATTATTAGGTTTTCTTTTGTAGACTTCCTGCGAAGGCAAAAAAAAATATCTAGCAAATTTGCTACCCTCTGAAACTTGAACAAAATTTCTTTAATATTAAGCTTTAATATGTTTTATAATGACTTATCTATAATTCTAATTATACAAAATAAAACATAGATAAGTCATTATTAGAAATTTATTCAAAAAAGATAAAAGAGATTAGATATTTAAGCATTTAAAGCTTCTTTTGCAGCGTACATAATTTCGACTGTTATTTTACTCATACCATTTTGTCGAGCAAATTTTTCTGTATTTCTCTTAATTTTACCTCGTACAAAACCTGGAATTTTGCTTAATTCTGCTTGACTCTCAGGATCCCATGTTAAATCACTATCAGTAGATAATGATTTAGTAATAACTTCTTTAGTATCATGTCCTCCAAAGATTTCTAGAAGGTGATCTTCCATACCTAATGTAAAAGAATTATATACTAAATCAGCTATTTGATTTGTTCCTTCATAACCTAAAAAAGGTCGATATCCTAAAGGAAAATTTTGAATATGAACTGGTGCGGATATTACGCCACATGGAATATCCAAACGTTTTCCAATATGTCTTTCCATTTGACTTCCAAAGATCGCAGCTGGTTCTACACGAGCAATCATATCACCTACTTCTGTGTGATCATCAGTTATTAAAACTTCATCACAAAATCCTTGTACTTGATCTTTAAACCATTCAGCATCATGTTTACAGTAAGTACCAGCACAAACAACATAGACACCCATTTCTCGAGCTAAAATTTTTGTCATAGCAGCCGCATGAGTAGTATCACCAAAAACAACAGCTTTTTTACCTGTTAAATTTTGACAATCAATTGATCTTGAAAACCAAGCAGCTTGAGATACAAAACGTGTTTGTTGATCAATATATTCTTCGTAATCAACAACTTTCCCTAATAAAATAGGAGCCCATTTGTTTATATGATGTTGAATTTCACGTATGAATTTAGCTGTATCAACAATTCCCATTGGAGTAGTAGCAACATAAGGCATTCCAAATTCTTTTTCTAAATATAAAGCTGTCATTAAACCAACTTCACGATAAGGTACGATATTCAACCAAGCCTTTGGTAAATTCCGCAAGTTTTCTACAGAACCACCTTCTGGAATAACTTCATTTACTTTTATACCAAGATCTTGAAAAAGTCGTTTTAACTCTCTGCAATCATGTTGATTGTGAAAACCTAAAGTGAACATACCAATGATATTAACAGAAGGTACTTCAGTAATAGGTTGATTTAAATTTTCTTGTCTATGTGCCTTATCTAAATAATATCTTACTACTTGTTCTAAAGTACGATCGGCAGCTTGTAATTCATTTACTCGATAATGATTAACATCAGCTAAAATTACATCAGATTGAGAAGTCATAGCGGCTCTATCTACAAAATTTTGTAAATCCTCTTGTAATATACTTGAAGTACAAGTGGGGGTTAATACAATTAAATCAGGACGTTCTTCTTTATCTTTCCGAGTAATATTTTCAACTACTTTTTCTTGGGATCCACGAGCTAAAACATGACGATCTACAATACTAGCAGTAACAGGTGTAAAATCTCTTTCTCGTTCTAACATCGAACGCATTACATTAAAATAATCATCTCCTAATGGAGCATGCATAATTGCATGCACATTCTTAAAAGAACTCGCTACACGAAGAGTACCAATATGAGCTGGTCCAGCATACATCCAATAAGCTATTTTCATGAATCAAAACCTCTCTTATTCAATCAAAATTAGTAATTATTTTACATAACAAAAAAGAAATTTGCTACGTTTTATTTTAGTAAAGGAAAACTAGAAGAAAGGATTTCTTAAATTAAGCTTCCTATATAATCATCCAGTTTTTCTATTGTGAAGTTTACATAAACAAAAAGTTTTTGTTAGTTATTATGACTCTAGTATTCTTAATTTATAAAAGGCTTTTTTACATTTCTAAATAAATAATTAATTGATTACTGAAGTACGTAGCCTTCTTTTTTCTTTTATTTCAACTTTCCTTAATTTATTCTTTCCCTTTTCAGGTTCTGCTTATTATCGAAAAATAACCTTTGTTTTCAGAAAAAAGTTCCTTTTCTTTTTTGGTTTTTCTTTGAAGGAAAAAACCTTTCTTTGTTTCTCTTCTTATGAAAATTTGGTTTTAGTTCTTTATTTTTTATTTGTCATTACTTTTACTGTTATCCCAAGTAGAAAATACATATAATTGTTTATTTCAGTTATTTACAATAAATTTGAGTAGTAACAAAAAGGATATTTTAAGAACCTTAAAAAGTAGTAAAATGTTTTGGTGGAGAGATGGCCGAGTGGTTGAAGGCTCTAGTCTTGAAAACTAGCGTAGTTTCATAACTACCAAGGGTTCGAATCCCTTTCTCTCCGAAAAAACTATTTCTAAATCTTTTTCACTGTATGAAAAATACTTAAAAATTTTTAAAACAATATTGACCTAATTTAATAATTCAATTGTCCTCCTTTAGTGTATAGTTGATCTTTAATTTTGAATAATAAATTTTAATTATATTTTATTTTTTTATTTGAAACTCTAATCTATCTTCGAAAAAAGAAAAAAGATCTTTAATAAACTGCCGTTAAACTATCAATCACCAAATCGTCCTATTCAATTAGGATTCGGAATAGTGGTACAACAGTTATTTTATTCCCAGAAAAACCTGGGTTGACTATTTAGTCCCTTTAGCACTAAAAAAATATGCCATAATATAAATAGAAACCTACCCTGAGTTCATTCTGTGTTATAGTTGTTCTAGTTATAAACTCAACAAAAAGGATAAAATTTTGTAAAAACTAACGTTCCTTTAAGGGAAGGAAAATCCTGAGCTTTGGGCATAGGAAACCTAAAATATCTAAGGACCTTAAAGAAAATTTTTATCCCTTTTTCAGTTGACTCAACAGTATGGGTAAGTGTTTCTTTTTGCCTCGTATGAAAAGAGGAGAATCTCAATGACTATTCGTTCACCAGAACCAGAAGTCAAGATTGTGGTAGATAATGACCCAGTCAAGACCTCTTTTGAAAAATGGGCTAAACCGGGTCACTTTTCTCGTGCTTTAGCAAAAGGTCCTAGCACAACTACGTGGATTTGGGATCTTCATGCTGATGCGCATGACTTCGATAGCCATACCAGTGATTTAGAAGAAATTTCTCGCAAAGTTTTTAGTGCTCATTTTGGTCAATTAGCTGTTATCTTTATTTGGTTAAGCGGCATGTATTTTCACGGTGCGCGTTTTTCCAATTATGAAGCATGGTTGAGTGATCCAGTTAATATTAAACCAAGTGCACAAGTTGTTTGGCCGATTGTAGGACAAGAAATTCTTAATGGTGATGTGGGTGGAGGATTTCAGGGAATTCAAATAACTTCCGGTTTATTTGAAATGTGGCGTGGTTCCGGAATTACTACTGAATTGCAATTATATTCTACTGCAATTGGTGGTTTGGTTATGGCAGCTTTGATGCTTTTTGCTGGTTGGTTCCATTATCATAAAGCAGCACCAAAGTTAGCTTGGTTTCAAAATGTAGAATCCATGCTTAACCATCACCTAGCTGGATTACTTGGTTTAGGATCTTTAGGTTGGGCTGGACATCAAGTTCATGTCTCTCTACCTATCAACCAACTTCTAGATGCAGGAGTTGATGCTAAAGAAATTCCTTTGCCACATGAATTCATACTAAATAGAGATTTATTAGCGCAATTATATCCAAGTTTCGCTAAAGGTCTAACTCCTTTCTTTACACTTAATTGGGCAGAGTATTCTGATTTTCTGACTTTCCGCGGTGGATTAAATCCAGTTACCGGAGGTCTTTGGTTAACCGATACTATTCACCATCACTTAGCAATTGCTGTGTTATTCATAGTAGCTGGACATATGTACAGAACAAACTGGGGTATTGGTCATAGTATGAAAGAAATTCTAGAAGCTCATAAAGGTCCTTTAACTGGTGAAGGGCATAAGGGGTTATATGAGATATTCACTACATCTTGGCATGCTCAATTAGCTCTAAATCTAGCTTTAATGGGTTCCTTGAGTATTATTGTAGCGCATCATATGTATTCAATGCCTCCTTATCCTTATCTAGCAACCGATTATGGAACCCAGCTTTCTCTATTTACTCATCATACCTGGATTGGTGGATTCTGTATTGTAGGTGCGGGTGCTCATGCTGCTATTTATTTAGTCAGAGATTATGATCCAACCACTCAATACAATAACTTGTTAGATCGTGTACTTCGTCATAGAGATGCAATCATTTCTCATTTGAATTGGGTTTGTATTTTCCTAGGTTTCCACAGCTTCGGTTTATATATTCACAATGATACAATGAGTGCATTAGGTCGTCCTCAAGATATGTTTTCTGATACAGCAATTCAACTTCAACCTGTATTTGCTCAATGGGTACAAAATACTCATGCTGCTGCACCTGGTTTTTCAGCACCTAATGCTGCTGCAGCTACTAGTATTACTTGGGGTGGTAGTGAATTGGTTGCTGTTGGTGGAAAAGTAGCAATGTCTCCTATCCCATTAGGGACAGCTGATTTTCTAGTACATCATATTCATGCTTTTACCATTCACGTTACTGTTTTGATTCTATTGAAAGGAGTTCTGTTCGCACGTAGCTCACGCTTGATTCCAGATAAAGCTAATTTAGGATTCCGTTTCCCTTGCGATGGTCCAGGTCGTGGTGGTACTTGTCAAGTTTCTGCTTGGGACCATGTATTTTTAGGTTTATTCTGGATGTACAACTCCATTTCCGTAGTAATTTTCCATTTTAGCTGGAAAATGCAATCAGATGTTTGGGGTACTGTAAGTCAAAATGGTGTTTCTCATATTACTGGAGGAAACTTTGCTCAAGGTGCTACAACTATCAATGGATGGTTACGTGATTTCCTTTGGGCACAAGCATCTCAAGTAATTCAATCTTATGGATCTTCCCTTTCTGCATATGGTTTAGTTTTCTTAGGCGCACACTTTGTATGGGCATTTAGTTTGATGTTCTTGTTTAGTGGACGCGGTTATTGGCAAGAATTAATTGAATCTATTGTATGGGCTCATAACAAACTAAAAGTTGCTCCTGCTATTCAGCCTCGAGCTCTTAGCATTATTCAAGGGCGTGCTGTAGGAGTAGCTCATTACCTTCTAGGCGGAATTGCTACAACATGGGCATTCTTCTTGGCAAGAATTATTTCAGTAGGCTAATGGAGGGTTTTTAAGCATTATGGCATCAAGATTTCCAAAATTCAGCCAAGGTTTGGCTCAAGACCCAACCACTCGCCGTATTTGGTTTGGTATTGCTACAGCACATGACTTTGAAAGTCATGATGATATGACTGAAGAAAAGTTATATCAAAAAATTTTTGCTTCGCACTTTGGTCAACTAGCTATCATTTTCTTGTGGACTTCTGGAAATTTATTTCATGTAGCTTGGCAAGGAAACTTTGAAGCATGGTCTCAAGATCCACTGCATATTCGTCCAATTGCGCATGCAATTTGGGACCCTCACTTTGGTCAACCAGCAGTGGAAGCTTATACACGAGGAGGTGCTTCCGGACCAGTTAACATCTCTTATTCTGGAGTTTATCAGTGGTGGTATACAATTGGTTTACGCACTAATCAAGATCTTTATACAGGATCACTTTTCCTACTAGGACTAGCTGCTGTTGCTTTAGTAGCTGGATGGTTGCACTTACAACCAAAATGGAAACCTAGTGTATCTTGGTTCAAGAATGCTGAATCTCGTTTAAACCACCATCTATCTGGTTTATTTGGCGTAAGTTCTTTAGCATGGACTGGTCACTTAATTCACGTAGCTATTCCTGAAGCTAGAGGCCAACATGTACGATGGGATAATTTCTTGAGTGTAGCTCCTCATCCTCAAGGATTAGCTCCTTTCTTTGCTGGTCAATGGGGTGTCTATGCACAAGACCCGGATTCTAGCAGTCATCTATTTGGGACAGCTCAAGGATCTGGAACTGCAATCTTAACCTTTTTAGGAGGATTTCATCCACAAACTCAAAGTTTATGGTTAACTGATATAGCTCATCACCATTTAGCTATTGCAGTTTTGTTCATTGTTGCTGGACATATGTATCGTACAAATTTTGGTATCGGACATAGCATGAAAGAAATTTTAGAAGCTCATGTCCCTCCAGGTGGTGGTTTGGGTCGCGGACACCAAGGATTGTATGATACTGTAAATAACTCTTTGCATTTCCAATTAGGACTTGCTTTAGCATGTTTAGGTGTTATCACTTCTTTAGTTGCGCAACATATTTATTCTTTGCCTCCTTATGCTTTCCTAGCTCAAGATTTTACTACTCAAGCTGCTTTATATACGCACCATCAATATATTGCTGGCTTTATTATGACAGGAGCTTTTGCTCATGGAGCAATTTTCTTCATCAGAGATTATAATCCAGAACAAAATAAAGGAAATGTTTTAGCTAGAATGTTAGAACATAAAGAAGCTATAATTTCTCATTTAAGTTGGGCTAGTTTATTCTTAGGTTTTCATACCTTAGGCTTATACGTACATAATGATGTTATGTTAGCTTTTGGAACTCCTGAAAAACAAATCCTAATTGAACCTGTTTTTGCTCAATGGATTCAATCCAGTCATGGAAAAACTTTATATGGTTTTGATGTTTTGCTTTCATCTAGTTCCAGCATAGCTTTAAACGCAGGAAAAAGTCTTTGGTTACCAGGTTGGTTAGATGCTATTAATAATAATAGCAATTCTTTATTCTTAACTATTGGTCCTGGTGATTTCTTAGTACATCACGCTATTGCTTTAGGTTTGCATACCACAACATTAATTCTTGTAAAAGGGGCTTTAGATGCTCGTGGTTCTAAACTAATGCCTGATAAGAAAGAATTTGGATTTAGTTTCCCTTGTGATGGTCCAGGCCGTGGTGGTACTTGTGATATTTCTGCTTATGATGCTTTCTATTTGGCTGTGTTCTGGATGTTAAATACAATTGGATGGGTAACTTTCTATTGGCATTGGAAACATCTTGGTTTGTGGCAAGGTAACGTAGCTCAATTTAATGAATCTTCTACTTACCTAATGGGTTGGTTAAGGGATTATTTGTGGTTAAATTCTTCCCAGTTAATTAATGGATATAATCCATTTGGGATGAATAGTTTATCGGTTTGGGCTTGGATGTTCCTATTTGGACACCTTGTTTGGGCAACTGGATTTATGTTCTTGATTTCTTGGCGTGGTTATTGGCAAGAATTAATTGAAACTTTAGCTTGGGCACATGAACGTACTCCATTAGCTAATTTAGTACGTTGGAAAGATAAACCTGTTGCTTTGTCTATTGTTCAAGCACGATTAGTAGGCTTAGCTCACTTCTCTGTAGGTTATATATTTACATATGCAGCTTTCCTAATTGCATCTACTTCAGGAAAATTTGGTTAATATAAGATATCTTTCCATATCTAAACTTTTTTTTTGAATTATTTACTTAGTCTAAACTAAGTAAATAATTCAAAAAACTAATTCCGATGTTTTTCCTTCTAGAATTAGTTTTCCCAATAGGGGTTTTTTTCCTGTTGGGAAAGCATCGGTACTCAATAAAGATCACGGATAAAAATTTTTGTAGAAAAAACTATTCTATAAGTATTATATTAGTTATTATAAACGAATAATAAAAAAATAAGCCGATTCTATTTTTTAAATTTTTAAATTTTAAATTTATGGCAAAAAAGAGTATGATTGAAAGAGATAAAAAAAGAAAATTTTTATCAGCAAAATATTCTATTCAACGTCAACAATTGAAAGAACAAATTAATCAAAGTTTATCATTAGATGAAAAAGCTCATTTGTATAGAAAATTACAATCTTTACCGCGTAATAGTGCTCCTACTAGAATAACTCGTCGCTGTTTTGTTACAGGACGACCTAAAGCAGTATACCGTGACTTTGGTTTGTCAAGACATGTTTTACGTGAAATGGCCCACGCTTGTTTATTACCAGGTGTTATTAAAGCTAGTTGGTAAAAACTTTGCAAACTTTGTGACTCCTTAAAAATTTTAGATTTCCATAGTTTTTTAATTTTAATTACGTACACGAAGGATTTTATTTGTTTTAGCTCTTGAGAGACTATCTAGTGAATGATCCCAACGGAACATTAGAGTTTTTATCAGAATGTTCTCGTCATGAAAGAAACAAAAAAATTCCTTGGAATCAATTTCTATGATCCTCAAAAGAGACGAGAGAAAATCAAAGATCCATAATAGATTTTTTATAGGATTCGCCTAAAGTAAATCTACTAATAAATTTTCTATTGGTCGTGAATTGATATAAAATCATTCTACATGGTATCATAAAATAGACAGTTAAATTGATCTTTGGGTCGCTCTGCGATCACCTAAGAGACATCACGAGTTATTAAATACCTAAATCTTTCTGCTTTTGGGTAAATAAGAGGAACATTTATAATAAAATATAAACCTCTTTAGTCATAATTGAAGGAGAAATGTATGAACCCTGTGATCTCTGCTGCTTCTGTAATTGCTGCTGGTTTGGCTGTAGGTTTAGCTTCTATTGGTCCTGGTATTGGACAAGGAACTGCTGCTGGACAAGCTGTAGAAGGTATTGCAAGACAACCTGAAGCTGAAGGGAAAATTCGTGGTACTTTATTGCTTAGTTTGGCTTTCATGGAAGCTTTAACTATTTATGGACTAGTAGTAGCTCTAGCTCTATTATTTGCAAATCCTTTTGTTTAGTGCCAAAAATTCCGTAAGGGAAGAAATTTTCATAATTTCACTTGTCTTAAAAACTTCCCCTTCGGTTCCTTAGTGCCGGCTATGCCGGCCTATACCATGTCCCTTAGGTATTTACTAGGAATAAATTTCTCTAAATGAATACCTTTTTCTTTTTTAGCTCTTGAGAGACTATCTAGCGAATGATCCCAACGGAATATTAGAGTTTTTATCAGAATGTTCTCGTCATGAAAGAAACAAAAAACTTCCTTGAAATCAATTTCTATGATCCTCAAAAGAGACGAGAGAAAATCAAAGACAAGCTGAAGGATACTTGTTTTTAGACGACGCAATACTAATAGTTCTTTAAAACAAAAAATATTCTTTGTTCGAATACAAAGTCAAAAAACCGAGGTCACTTGTATTAGTTTTACTCTTTAGCTCCTGATTAATTACTCTACCAGCAATACAGAAGATAAGGAACGATACATCTTGGTATGATAGAATCATCATTTTTTAGAATCCAGCAGACTTTCTATTCAATTAACATTTTTTATAAGGATTAAATTTTTTTTTGGGATTGAAAGATACTCATCTCTTTCTTTGTTAGAAAAAAGCAGTAGGTAACTTTTCGATCCTTTCCTGGATAGAGTAATGTTTTTTTCTACTTGTACTCCATAATTGTGTATTAACAAGAAAAAAACTATCCTTTCCTTTGTACTCCTTCCGGTATAGAAAAGAAAATAAGTATTTTAGTTCCTTTACCCTCCCTTTCTGTTCAAAGTTTCCTTATTTTCGATGGTCCCATAAGAGAGGACCATCGAAAATAAGGAAACTCTTGCTAAGAGAAATTTAGGGTCTTTTTTGATTATATAGAAAGTTTAGACTAATGGATCTTTTTACTAAAAATTTCATCACTGATTGTGAAAGCAATTCGTTTTGTTAATTTTTTTGAATTCTTCTACAAGTAAGATTATGCATAAAAACGAATTTATTGGAGAAAAAAAGTATGAATAGCGAAACTTACTGGATTATTTCCTCAAATAATTGGGATCTAGCAGAGAGTTTTGGCTTTAACACCAATATTCTAGAAACTAATTTAATTAATTTAGCAGTAGTTATTGGAGTTTTAGTTTATTTTGGTAAGGGAGTGTGTGCGGGATGAACTTTTGAATTAGCTTATTGGTTAACAAACCAGTTACACTCTGACTACTAAGTGTATAATCTTAACGAATAACTTTTACAAAGCAATTTTTAAGAGGACAACAGCATTTCGTAAAAAAAGAAAGTAAGATATTAATTTCTTTCATCTTTAGAAAAATTATCTATCAGGTTAAAGTTTTAAAGCTTGAAGTCTAAAAAAATGGAGCTTCCTCAGCTTAGAAAGTTGATCAGTTTTTTGATTAACTTTTTGGAGATCTTTTTGGTACATAACACTCGTATCGAATATATCTTGTAATTTATTACAAATGAATAAGTCAGGCTCTCCCATAAATAATCTAACAACATTAAATTGATTAATATTCCTAGACAACCTAAAGATAATTGAGAATAATTCAAAAAAGCATCCATGCTGATCAGGCATACAAGTCTGTATCATGAGAACCTTATATAGGCATAGGCCATAAAAGGTAGGTTCAGTAAAAGTATTTGAAAGTTTACAGAATTAGCCAAAATCAGTTTTCCTCTTATCCGATATTATGTTCTTCAAACTCAAAAGACCTCGATTTCTACCTTAAGGGATTTTTGCCTAACGGCCCTCTTTTTAGGGTAGCAGTTAGCGTCCAGATCAAAAGAAACACCAATCGGTAAATTTTGATATTGTTTAATAACTTACTAGGGAAAGAGGTTAATTTGTTTATTTCCGAATTTTTTTCTTGGAACCCCATCTGTTTTCTCTGCTGGTACGATTCTTTGATTATTTTTCTGGAACCATTAGTTACCTCAGAGCAAATATTTGAATTCTAAATAAACTTTTTTATACTTATTAACTGATCTGGAAAGCCGGATGAATCGAATAGATTCAGGTCCGGTTTGGGAAGAGATAGTTAATCAATCAGCGTTAGCTAAGGATGACTATCTACTTTCATTAACTACAATCTTAAACAATCGAAAAGAGACTATTTTGAGTACAATTCGTGATGCGGAAGAACGTTATCAAGAAGCAATTGAGAAACTTAATCAAGCTCGTACTCAATTAGAACAAGCTAAAGCTAAAGCCGAAGAAATTCGTGTTAATGGTGTATTGCAAATGGAAAGAGAAAAACAAGAGCTAATCAAAGCTGCTGATGAAGATTCCAAGCGGTTAGAAGAGACAAAAAATCTGACTATTCGTTTTGCCGAACAAAAAGCGATTGTTCAAATCCGTCAACAAATTTCTCGATTAACAGTTAAACGAGCATTAGAGATTATCAATAGTCGTTTAAATCTTGATTTACACGCACGAATGATTGACTATCATATTGGCTTATTTAAAGCCATGAAAACTTCTGCAGAATAGTTATAGTTAAATAAGGTGCTATATTTTATAGATTATCCACCACGTCCATGGTAAACATTCGACCTGATGAAATCAGCAGTATTATTCGTAAGCAAATCGAACAATACAATCAAGAAGTTAAAGTTGTTAATATTGGTACTGTTCTTCAAGTAGGAGATGGTATTGCTCGTATTTATGGCTTAGACAAAGTAATGGCAGGTGAGTTATTAGAATTTGAAGATGGAACGGTTGGTATTGCTTTAAACCTTGAATCTGATAATGTAGGTGCCGTACTTATGGGTGATGGATTAAATATCCAAGAAGGTAGTTCTGTTAAAGCAACTGGAAAAATCGCTCAAATTCCTGTAAGTGATGGCTATTTAGGACGTGTTGTAAATGCACTTGGTCGTCCTATTGATGGAAAAGGAGATATTCCAGCTTCTGAATATCGTTTAATTGAATCTCCTGCTCCCGGAATTATTTCCAGACGTTCTGTGTACGAACCTATGCAAACAGGTCTTATTGCTATCGATGCAATGATTCCTATTGGTCGTGGACAACGAGAATTGATTATTGGAGATCGTCAAACTGGAAAAACCGCTGTAGCAACAGATACAATTCTTAATCAAAAAGGACAAAATGTAATTTGTGTATACGTTGCTATTGGTCAAAAAGCCTCTTCCATCGCTCAAGTTTTGAATACTTTTGAAGAACGTGGAGCTATGGATTATACTATTATCGTAGCTGAAACTGCTGATGCACCTGCTACATTGCAATATTTAGCTCCTTATACTGGAGCAGCTATTGCAGAATATTTTATGTATCGCGGAAAACATACTTTAGTAATTTATGATGATTTGTCTAAACAAGCTCAAGCTTATCGTCAAATGTCATTGCTTTTAAGACGTCCACCTGGAAGAGAAGCTTATCCTGGCGATGTTTTCTATTTACATTCCCGTTTATTAGAAAGAGCTGCTAAATTGAGTTCTCAATTAGGCGAAGGAAGTATGACTGCTTTACCTATTGTAGAAACACAAGCTGGAGATGTTTCTGCATATATTCCAACTAATGTAATTTCTATTACAGACGGACAAATTTTCTTATCTGCGGATTTATTCAATGCTGGGATTCGTCCTGCTATTAATGTTGGTATTTCTGTATCTCGTGTAGGATCAGCAGCTCAGATCAAAGCAATGAAGCAAGTAGCAGGAAAATTAAAGTTGGAACTTGCGCAGTTTGCAGAATTAGAAGCTTTTTCACAATTTGCTTCTGACTTAGATAAAGCTACTCAAAATCAATTAGCTCGTGGACAACGTTTACGTGAGTTACTGAAACAATCTCAAGCTGCACCTTTGGCTGTAGAAGAACAAGTTGCGACTATTTATACCGGAGTTAATGGTTACTTAGATGTTATTGAAGTAGCTCAGGTGAGAAGATTTCTTACTGAATTACGCCAGTATCTTGGTACTAATAAGCCTAAATTCGGAGAAATTATTCGTGAAAAGAAAGCAGTTACAGAAGAAGCGGAATCTCTGTTAAAAGCAGCTATCAAAGAACATACAGAAGCTTTTCTATTGCAAGAAGAATCTGTAGGTAGTCGTTCTTAAAAAATTTCTTTTCTAATGGAAAGAGTTTTTTCTCTTGTTGGTTGAAAGTCTGTACTAAGAAAGAAAAAAATCTTTCCCCTTCGGCCTCCCTTCGCCGATTTCCATGGTATTTTTTGCCAAAGTTGGCGAAAAAAGGGAGGGCGGAGGATTTTGTTGCCCTGTCATTCCATCTAAAAACCAATTTTTATGATAATAATGGAATGGAAAAACAAATAGCAAAAAATTTTCTATTGAAAAATTTTTCAATAGTTCAAAATTCTATCTTGGCTTTCAAAACAGTCGCAGAAGCGAACCTATCGCTAAAGAGTGGCATTTTCTAGGTATTTAAAAATTTTATTAGAAAGCCAGTCAAGATTCTCGAAATTAGTTTTAGGCCAATTATCTTTTTTTTATTCTTATAGAGTCTGTGTTATATAAAAATAAAAAAAAAAATAGATAATAAATAATTGGTAAGCAAAGCACCTTTAGGTGCTTTGCTTACCAATTATTTATTATCTATTACCTATTTACGAATAAGAACTTTCAAACATTAGTTTAGAGGATTCATAAAGAAAACAGGTTCTGTTTCACGATCAATTCCTTTTTCAAAACCAGCTGCAGCAGCACGTGCTCTACCAGCATGCCACAAATGAGCTATAAAGAAAAAGAAACCTAACACGAAATGAGATGTAGAAAGCCAACTACGTGGAGATACATAGTTTACCGCGTTAATTTCTGTAGCTACTCCACCTACAGAGTTTAAAGAACCTAAAGGAGCATGAGTCATATACTCAGCAGAACGTCTTTCTTGCCAAGGTTGAATATCTTTTTTCAACTTAGCTAGATCAAGACCATTAGGTCCTCTTAAAGGTTCTAGCCATGGAGCTCGAAGGTCCCAAAAGCGCATAGTTTCACCACCAAAAATGATTTCTCCTGTAGGAGATCTCATAAGATATTTACCCAAACCAGTAGGACCTTGTGCAGATCCAACATTAGCACCTAAACGCTGGTCTCTCACTAGGAAAGTGAAAGCTTGAGCTTGAGATGCTTCAGGTCCAGTAGGACCATAAAATTCACTTGGGTAAGCAGTGTTATTAAACCATACAAAGCAGCAAGCAATGAAACCCATCATAGAAATCGCAGCTAAACTGTAAGATAGATATGCTTCACCGGACCAAATGAAAGCACGGCGAGCCCAAGCAAAAGGCTTAGTAAGAATATGCCAGATACCGCCGAAAATACAGATGGCACCTAACCAAACATGGCCTCCAATAATATCTTCCATATTATCTACACTTACAATCCAGCCTTCTCCACCAAAAGGTGATTTCAAGAGATAGCCAAAAATAACACCAGGATTTAAAGTTAAATTTGTTATTTTACGTACATCTCCACCACCAGGTGCCCAAGTATCATAAACACCACCGAACCATACAGCTTTAAACACTAGTAAGAAAGCACCAAGTCCTAAGATAATTAAATGAATACCTAAAATGGTAGTCATTTTGTTCTTATCTTTCCATACATATCCGAAAAAAGGAAAAGACTCTTCTAATGTTTCTGGTCCGATAAGTGCATGGTATACACCGCCAAAACCTAAAACTGCAGAAGAAATAAGGTGAAGTACTCCAGATACAAAGTACGGAAAAGTATCAACAACTTCTCCACCCGGACCAATACCCCAACCTAAAGTTGCAAGGTGTGGTAGAAGAATTAAACCTTGCTCATACATAGGTTTTTCTGGTACAAAGTGAGCTACTTCAAATAAATTCATAGCTCCAGCCCAAAAAACGATTAATCCAGCATGAGCAACATGAGCACCTAATAATTTACCAGACAAATTAATTAGTCGAGCATTACCAGCCCACCAAGCGAAACCAGTAGTTTCTTGATCTCGACCACTAACAGCTAAATTTCCATTAAAGAGCGTTTCCACGTGGTAGAACCTCCTCAGGGAATACAAGGTTTTCATGAGGCTGATCTTGAGCCGCCATCCAAGCACGGATACCTTCATTTAGAAGAATATTCTTAGTGTAGAAAGTTTCAAATTCAGGATCTTCAGCTGCACGAATTTCTTGAGATACGAAGTCATATGCTCTTAAATTTAAAGCAAGACCTACTACACCAATAGCACTCATCCATAATCCAGTAACTGGTACAAATAACATAAAGAAGTGTAGCCATCGTTTGTTAGCGAAAGCAACCCCAAAGATTTGAGACCAGAATCGGTTTGCAGTTACCATGGAATAAGTTTCTTCAGACTGAGTTGGGTTAAAGGCACGGAAGGTATTAGCACCGTCTCCATCTTCAAAGATAGTGTTTTCAACAGTAGCACCATGAATTGCACAAAGTAGAGCAGCACCCAAAACGCCTGCTACACCCATCATATGGAAGGGGTTTAAAGTCCAGTTATGAAACCCTTGGAAAAACAAAATAAATCTGAAAATAGCAGCTACACCAAAACTAGGTGCAAAGAACCAACCAGATTGTCCCAAAGGATAAATCAAAAATACAGAAACAAATACAGCGATAGGTCCAGTAAAAGCAATTGCGTTATATGGACGTAGTCCAACAGATCGAGCAATTTCAAATTGTCGAAGCATGAAGCCAATTAAACCAAATGCACCGTGAAATGCTACAAAAGCCCAAAGACCGCCTAATTGGCACCAACGAGTAAAGTCTCCTTGAGCTTCTGGTCCCCAAAGTAACAACAAAGAATGTGCTAAGCTGTTAGCAGGAGTAGAAACAGCAGCAGTTAGGAAATTACATCCTTCTAGATAAGAACTAGCTAGTCCATGAGTATACCAAGAAGTCACAAAAGTTGTACCTGTTAACCAACCGCCCAAAGCAAAATACGCGCAAGGGAATAGTAATAGTCCAGACCAACCTACGAAAACAAAACGGTCTCTTCTTAGCCAGTCATCCATGCTATCAAACAAACCTTGAGGCTGCTTGGAGGATTTTCCAATCGCTATAGTCATAAAAGTTCTCCCATCCAACTATGTAAGTCATCATGAAGTACCATTACCTTAATTATTTCAATGTATCAATACAACCATACATGAAATATATGCTTTTTTTCTAGAAAAGAGATAGAATTATCAAAAATCTCTTTCCTACTGTGCATAAAGATTTGGTTCACTTCTTTTTTCTTCTTGCCTTTTGGCATTTTTCTTTCTACCTTATTATTCTTATTGAAACAAGTCCCATCTTTTTCAATCTTTAGGAATAGCAAAAATTTTAGAAGTAGCCTATAGAAGTTTAATATCGGTATAAGTTTAATATCGGACTAAAAAATCTAAAAAATTTGACAAATTATTCTTTTGCCTAACGGCCCTCTTAGTATTTACTGTGTAAATCTTTAGAGGATAACGGTAAGAAAAAAAAAATTGAGATAGAAAAAGAAAACTTCATTCTTTTTTTTGATAGAAGAGTCTAACTATATTGTTGCATTTTCTAAAAAAAATTTGTTGTCAGATTATTACAATTTCCGAATTTTTTTTTTTAGAAAAGATGACTTTTAAGTTCCTTCTTAGTACAATAGAAGGATCATACAAGAAGTTTTATAGATCTAGAAGAAGTCAAGTCTATATGTTCAAAAGAAAACCAGATTTTTTTTACACTCTTAATTACATAGATAAAACAAAAATTTAGTATATAATATTCTTTTAGTGAGGTTTGAGGAGCAAAAAAGTCTTAATGTTCTTTAAAACATTTTCTGAGTTCTAAAAAGCAGAACATGTTTCATTTTGAGCAAAATGGCTTATTGAATTTGTTAAAAAGCTTGGAGTATTTGAATCATGACTACTTTGTTTCAACTTTCTGTTTTTGCTTTAATTATTCTTTCTTTTCTTTTGGTGATCGGGGTACCTGTTGTACTTGCTTCACCTGATGGTTGGTCTACTCGTAAAAATACTGTTTTTTCTGGAGCTTCTTTGTGGATTGGCTTAGTATTTTTAGTAGGTATCTTAAATTCTTTTATCTCTTAAGTAGTTAAAACACTTCCCGTAGGTTTCCCAATAAAGGAGGGTCCTTCCTACGGGATTCTCATTATGCCTATACTAATACGGCTGCTATAGGATCTTTAATAAAAAAAGGAAAATCTGTTTAAAATTTACATCAGTATGCAGAAGTGCACCTATCTGAAACCCTAAAAAGGATTAGTATTTTTTTTACTATTTCACTTATCGAAGAAAAAGTAAGTTCTTTTTTTACGAGAAGCAATCAGTATAGAACTCGCTAAAAAAAGCATCTTACTTTTTCTATGTACTTGGTCATACTTGACCGATAATTAGAGTATGAATTGACTTTTTAGACTTTAAATAGTAGATTAGTCTTCTTTGAGATCTGGCTATACAGTACATATAATATTTTCTAATACTAATCAAAGGTCCGTTCTTCCAACCAATTGTAAAAACCTTTATTAGATAGTTTTTGATCTTCTTTAGGTCAACTTGTTTCGAAGAGCCAAAAGACCAGTTCCTTTTTTTAGTTCCTTTTTTTTAAGTAATTCTTCTCTATCAAGTACCTCTTTTTTTAACATTTTCAAGAGCAAAAAAGAAATTAATTAGCGGGTAACGGGAATCGAACCCGTGCCTTCTCCTTGGCAAGGAGGAATTCTACCATTAGACCATACCCGCAAAAGTAAACTATCGTATATACTATCTATTTATATTATACAAGTTTCTCTTTCTTAGAAATATAGTTTCAATAAATCTGTGAAGGAACCAGAAGCTTCTTTTTTGAATTATCTATTTGGTACTCACTTTACTCAATATCAAGTAAATAATTCAAAAAAGAAGAGTTAATTCAAAAAAGAAAATTATTTAAATTGAAAAAACTACCCCCTCAACAAAATTCTGAAAAAAAATTCTCAAAATGTAAAAAAGTAAAAAAATTTTCCGAGTTGCTGGTTCTGTAAAGAGATCCATAAAAACCGAAAGCATTTGATTTTTTCTGAAAATTCGTAGAGATAATTATTTTATGTTAAAATACTATATGGTTTATTAATACTTTTTGTAAAAATACTCTAAAAAGATTGACCGTATTACTTAGATATAGTATAATACTTGTTAGGCGGAGTGGAGCAGTCTGGCCAGCTCGCGAGGCTCATAACCTTGAGGTCGCATGTTCAAATCATGCCTCCGCCCTTGAATTATCTTGGCAAATGCTACTTCCTGACTTTTGTTTATGAATTAAAAAATTATTCGTTCATTGTGTGATAACTTACGACAATAGAAGGAGAAATACGATTTAAGTGGCGAAAAATCCAATATTTGAACACTGTATCCAAAATAACAGGAAAAGTAGAGACAAAACACGATATAACATGTTTATTATGTGAAAACCCAAGATGCTCTAAGATAAATCCAATCAAAATTTCCCATCCATGAGGAGAATGAAAACCTATACATAAATCTGTAAATAAAAGAATGAAAAAAGCTTTCATTGTATCGCTTAAACTATAAAAAACTTCTTGTACCCACGAATTTAATATAGCTAATCGTTTTTTCCCCCAAATTAACAAAGAAATGACAACAAAAATGAATAGAAAATTGGTAAAAAAGTGAAGTATTGTTTGAATACTTTCTTGATTATATGTTTCTACTAAATCAATTGTTCTTTGATGAATTTGTGCAGATAAATCTTGAGGCTGTTTCGCTGAAGAATCAGCCATAATAATATCTAACCAAAGAAGTTCTTCTACTTGTTGTAATCTTTTTAAAGCTTTCTCTTCTTGTGAAAAACTCAGAAATATCTGAAATTGAGCAGTGTTCCACCAATTTTCAATTAAAGGTTCTAAAAATAAGATTTTACAAACAGTCAAAACAAGCCAAGGACAAAAAATTAAAAAAGCCAAATATTTAATTGAGGTAATTGCTTGATACTTTGCTAGTCGAAATTCTGGAAGAACTAAAGATGCTGAACGTCCTGCTAATTCTGTTTGAAATCGAGACAAAGTTCGAGTAATAGATCGAGGTACCAATCCTAAGGATTCATAAGCTGTATCTTTTACTTTTTCTGTTCCTCGCACGGACCTTCCAAAAGGATTCCCCTTTCGAGAATTTGCTCCAGAACTTCCCTCTTTCGTTGTAGAGCCATAAGTTCCAGCTCCAGGATCAATGTATGGAGAAAAATTTTGGTTCAACTTGGAACGGCTTCCGATTTTTTGCATTTTTTTGGATCGCTCAACAAACGGTCCCGACAGAGAAACGGTCTTATATGAAGTATTGAAATTCGGAAAAGGTTGCGGATTCCTTTGTTCCGAAAGAGCTTCTGAAGAAAACCAACCTTTATTTTTTAATAATTCTAAATCAATTAAAACAGCTTCAATCCATGTTAATTTTCTGTTCCACCGTTCCCAATCTAAAGTTTTATTATAAAATTTTTTTAAAAAAAAACAATTTTCTTCTATAGAAGAAGTAAAAGATAAGTTCTCTGTCAAATAATTGACTTCATTTTTAGGTTTCCAGCCAATCAATAGATTGATATAATTACCTATTTTTTGTTTAAACGACCTTGTATAACTATTTAATGATATGACATTTTTTCTTTCATTTGATAATAAATTCTTATCTTTTTGCAAATCAACTAAATTTTCTAAATTTTCTTTTGTTGATTTATTAAAAGATTCAAAAATAAAATCAGATTTTTCATTATCAATGTGAGGATCTCGAAGAGATACAATAAAATTACATAAATTTATACTTATTTTGAATTCTAATAAACTCCAAAAGATATTTGATGCTGATTGATTTAAAATACTGTCTATATATAAAGTGACATTATAAAAGGAACGTTTTGAAGAATCACCTACTGCATTTTTATAAAATAAGTAATCTCTTTGAATATTTCGTACTTTTTTACTTGCCTCATAGGCTCGATGAAGAGCACGATAAGGTGTACTAAAAAGCCAGCGATAAAATTTTGAATCATGAGCTTTCATAAGCATTTTTAGCTTAAACTATTAATCATAAAAATAATTTTTTTCAACTAACGTTCCTTATAAATTTCATATTTTGGGAAAATAGTAAATGACCGGTAGGTCCTAAGGAACGTTAGTTAACAAAATTCTTGTGATTTTTTCTAGATCAATAATCCGTCGCTTTCTTTTTTGATTAGCAAATTTAATACACAATCTAATCGGTACTAAATCTGTTTATCAAAAAAGAAGGCAGAGGGATATTTCAAATAAATTATAGACCGTAAATTTTATTATTTTTTTTTTAGTACTCGTAAATCTTTTTCTCCTATTTTTTTGAAGAGATACTTCATTGGATAAAAAAGACCTTTGTTTTTCTTTTTTTCACAAAGGTCCTTGGATCTGAACATTTTTTGGCCAAAAAATGATTTTCTTGACTAAAAAAAGAAAAGATTTACGAAAATCGTATCCTTGAATCTGAGGATTCATAGTTCACAAAGACGTATAGGAACGAAGTTAAATTAGTCCAGATAGAAATAATCTTCACAATTAGAAGCCTTCTATTGGCACACGAAGAAAACGAGCTAATTGTGCAGCTTTTTCTTCCATTTCGCTTAAATTTAAGGAGTCTTTTTGTTGGGTTAAGGGAACATCTTGTTGATTTTTTAATCGAATCGAAATTAGACCACGAGAACTCAAATTATCTTTTAACTCCAAACGTATAGATTGTACATCTTCAACTAAAAAACGAATTCGAATTCGACGATTTTTTCCCGGAAATCCCCATCGAAAAATAGATATAACTCCTTCACAACGATCAAATTCATTGTAACCACTTCCTACATCCCAAAGAATTGCAAACCAAAGATATAAACTTAAAAAAAATCCCCCAATTCCATAAAAACACATAACTAAACCTTGAGGAGTAAAAGTAATAGATTGAGAAGGTAAAAAAGAAATAATATCTTTGTTAAGATAACTGGATAAACCAACCAAAATAAAGCCTAAAGCACCTAATAAAACTACTAAAGCCCAGAAAACATTACTAAATCTTCGCGAACCCACTACCTTTTCTATCCACAGAAACTCAGATTTTGTATCCATAATTTCTTTATTTCAAAAATAATATTCAAGAATTTAGATTTCATTTGAAGTTTAACAAAAACATAAGTTATTTAAACCCGTATAGACAAATACTAAATAAGTTACTAGATAAATACGCATGAAAACTTTTTACTAGTATTACACATTATGTTTGATTATTTAATCTGTTTACTATCTTTTTTCATTACGTAGAGAATTCTTTATTGGAGTCGTATACTAAATGTGACATTATTTAAAGGATTATTTTATGCTTACTATTATCAGCTATTTTGGTCTATTATTAGCTACATTAACGTTTACAATTGTATTATTTGTTGGCCTTAGCAAGATCCAACTGATTTAAAAGTTGCTATTATTTTGTTATCAAGGATAGAAACAGTAGTCTATTGAAGCTATATACCCATTTGGGCCTATAATAAAATAATTTTTTATCCCCTTTGGACTTCCTTTTACCTAAGAAAAATCTTCTTCCTTTTTCTTCTCTAAAAAGTAAAAGTAATTTAGATCAACTAGTTCATTTGAGGTCTAAAAAAAGGATTTTTTTCATGTTAAGAGAAATTTAACAAAAAAATTTGACACAATTTACAAGGAGTTTATACATATGGTTGAACCTTTATTATCTGGGATAGTGTTAGGGATGATTCCCGTCACTTTAGCTGGATTGTTTGTTACTGCATATCTTCAATATAGACGTGGTGATCAATTAGATCTATAATTGTAATTGGCTGCTCATATAGAGCAGCCAATTACAATTATAGATTTAAAACATAAAAATTTTTATGAAAAATTTGTTTGCTCACAAATTGATCAGATGTTCATAAAGAATACTTTTTAACCATAAAGGAAATAAGATTTTCAAGTCTTGTAAGGAAAAAAAGAAGACAGAAGAAGTTACGTGATTTTTCTCTATGATTATTTTTAATTTATTAATTTAAAAGTCTAAATTCGTCTCAGAATCCTAATAAAGCAAAACTAGAAAATAATCGATTATCATTTGCACGCCCTGTAGGACTTGAACCTACGGCATCAGGTTTTGGAGACCTGCGTTCTACCACTGAACTAAGAGCGCTCGTTAAATATAGTATTTATCAAATTCTTCCGTTTTTTGTCGTAGAATGCTGCCTTTCACAGAAAGCTTACAAAAGATTTTCTAAATCAATTGTTGTAGTGTCTCTATATACTTCGAAAAATAGAAGCTCTAATTATTGAAAAATTGAAGAGCTAATAAAAGAAAGCTTTCATTGCTAGTGATATTAGAAACCTTTAAAACAGTAAAAAAATGTTCAGAAATTAAATTGAAAATAAATAACCAACCAATCTTTATTTCTTTTTAGAAATAAAGTGGGGATGACAGGATTCGAACCTGCGACATTTTGTACCCAAAACAAACGCGCTACCAAGCTGCGCTACATCCCCGTTTAATTTTCTTATGATTCACGTATTATATTATGCATTTTTAGATTAGTTATCTAGTCATTTTCTTCCAGATCTAAATAAAGATGATTATAGTATGAATTTTTTTTAAGGATATAACTTGTCTTGTATAAAGGAAATCATGAGTCCTCGAGCGTAGACTTTCAATAACGAAACAAGCTCAACGAAAAAGGGCACTAAGAAACACATAGCTTTTGGGCCCGAAATTTTAGTGAAAATACTCAAACAATTTTTAAAAGAAAAATCTATGCTTAATAAAGCAAAGTATACTCACTTTTTTTTGTGTATACTTGCTATGTAGTTTTAACAGGAAAAAAATATAAGTTATAACTTAGAAATTCCCATAAATAAAGCATACGCATATTCTATAAAAAAAAGGAGAACTTTTATGCAAGATGTAAAAACCTACCTTTCTACAGCTCCTGTATTGGCTGCAATATGGTTTGGAATTTTGGCAGGATTATTAATAGAAATTAATCGTTTTTTCCCTGATGCTTTAGTACTACCTTATGTATAAAACTAAAACATAAATTGTTTGAAATTGATTAAATGTCCGCCCTTCGGGCCCTTCCTTCAGGGTAATGTGGTCCCGAAAGGGAGGGAAAAAAAATTGACCCTCCTTCGTTGGGGACCTGGGGATACTTAGGGTTCTTTTCTATTAAAACTTAGAAAAAAAGTAAGGCGCTGATTCTTAGAACGTGAAATATTCTAAAAATTTTTAACTTTTTGATTTTATAAAACGTGAAAAACAATTTTACAAAAATTTATCGCCATCATCGTTAGCATTAATCGTCTTGATTTTTTCTTGAAAGGGACGTTCAGCTAAATGTCACTAATTTTCATTATTAATAAAAGGCAACAAGGCTAATATCCGAGCTGATTTAATTGCTTTTGTCATCGCACGTTGTTGCTTTGAAGTTAGTCTAGTTATTCTTTTTGATAAAATTTTCCCTTGTTCACTAATAAATTTTCGCAATAACCCTACATTTTTGTAGTCTATGTTTTCTCCAGGCTTAATAGGTGTTTTTTTACGACGACGAGAAGATCGTTTTGGTCGACTAATAAATTTTTTCATAATTTTTCTTTATTTAATTATTAATTATTTCTTAATTTCTTTATGAAGAGTATGCAGGGAGCAATGAGGACAAAATTTCTTTAATTCTAATCTATTAGGAGTATTACGACGATTTTTTTGAGTAGTATATCTCGAAATACCAGGATAGCGCTTTAGTTTATTTTGTGGACAATTCGTACATTCTAAGGTTATCGTAATTCGTACATCTTTATTCTTACCCATATTTAACGAAGTTTCTATTTTTTCAATTATCTAAAATTTCATTTATTCCTACTAGGTCCTTGACGAAGAAGGAGATCATCAGGACAATAGAAAGAAATGATTAGTCAAAATTATTTTTTATATATGATGTCACAAAGAGAAATTTTTCTTCTTTTTTAGTTTTGAGGGTATTCTTTTTTGATGCCATAGATACGCATAAAGGAGAGAGTGCCTTTCATTTTTAGAAAAATATGAGGAACGTTAGTTTAAAAAAAATAGCCTAACGGCCCTATCTTTAAGAACCTATGGAATAAAAGATGCCTTCTATTAAAATATCGACTCTTTTTGGAATTGCTAATATAAGCAAATACTCTAATCAATTTTTTAGCTATTTATCAAACTTCTAAAATATTCTAGTCAAGAAAAGACAAATCTTCTACTCACTTTACCAATAAAAAATAAAAAATATATAGATTCTAAAATCCTTTATAAGAATTGAAGAATGTTAAATACTTATTTAAACGTTAAAAGTTTTCAGCCCATTAGCAAAGATTTCTTTCAAAACAAGGTACTTAGTATTTTTGTCAAAATTAAATATTATTAACTATTGAAGTAAATCCATTTTCATCAAGAACAGCTATTTGGGCAATCATTTTTCGATTTATTAAAATTTTGGATTGATATAATTGATGAATAAATCGACTGTAAGACATACCTTGTTTTCGAACAGCAGCATTAATACGAGTAATCCAAAGTTTTCTAAAATCCCTTTTTCGTTTATCTCGATCTCGTTTAGAAGCAACCAGAGCTTTCATTACTTGTTGTTTTGCAGGACGAAATAATCTAGAATGAGCGCCTCGAAATCCAGCAGCACGTTCCAGAACCCGATTACGGCGTCTAACAGCGACGTATCCACGCTTAACTCTTGTCATAATATTTTTAGTTTTAGTTTTATTTTTGAAAAACGCATCTTAGTAATAGATAAAACTACCTTCTTTTATGCAATCTATGATTCCATCTAAGATCTCTCCTTATCGAAAAAGCCTCAATTTCTAAGAAAGCATGAAAAATGAAGGTCCCTACGTAGCTAGGAAAGACTAAAATGCTTAAAAAATTTAACTTAAATAAACTTCTTTTTCTAAGAAATTTATTTCTATTTTTAAGTATATCTAATGTAGGAAAAAAGGATCTTAATGGCATTTGCTTCTGTAACCTTCCTCTCTAAAAATGTTTTTGTTTGGTAACTACTTAGAAAAAAGGGATAGGACCTTTTGCTAAGAACATTTTTAGATTACATCGTTCCTATAAATTTTTCTTGTACGGTAAGGTTCTTTCTATACACTGAAGCTTTGATTTTTATGAAATCAATCATAAAAAAGTGCAATCGAAAACTTGTACTAGCTTCGATTTTTGCTTAAGTAAAAAATTTTCATTCATAACAAATAAGAATGTACTTGAATTGGTAAAACAGTGTTTTAGTAAGAAAGTTGGTTAAATTACTAACCTTACAAAACCGTTTTTGCACTGAATAAAATCTTTCTCTCTAGTATTTTTTTAGGAGGTCCCAAATAGGAAATTTTAAGATTTTGTTCCTTTTTCTCGTTTCACGGATTGATAACCAGTCACTACCGTGGAGAAAATGCTTTTCATTCCGCACTTAGATGATTGGTTTTACACCAAGAAAATTTATAAGTTTCACCTAATTTAATTATTAATTAAATAAATAAGTGTTAGATCTGACTCTTCGAAATTTCTAAATTCTTCTGTCATTTTGATTTTAGCCTCTTTATAGTTTTGATCTAAACGAATCACACATACACTCGAGTACAAACTCCCCTTCTTTGAGGGCATGCTCGAAGGGCTGGAGATTTTGTTCTATTTTCAGCAGGTTGTCTGCTATTTCTAATAAGTTGTTGAATTGTAGGCATACAAAAAGTAGACAGATTTATTCAGTTTAGATAGATCTTAACCTCAATGTTTTCAAGAGGATGTTTCTTCTCTGAAAGGTAAGGAAAAAAAAATATATACCTCTTAAAGAAAAAACATCTTTTCTCTCTGTCGTAGTATGCCACTAAAAAATAAGTACTTGTTTCATTGAGAATTAGATGGAAAACATTTTCTAAGTAAACGTCTATGAAGTATTTTTTCGTTTCAACCACTTACTTTTCTCGAATGAGAAGACCGGCGCCACTAACTACGTTCCTGTTCTAATTAATTCTTCATGAACCCTAGCGCTAATTAAGTAGTCGAGTTAGTATCTGATGCTACTAAATCTACAATTCCATACTCTTGAGCTTCTTTAGCAGACATAAAAACATCTCGTTCCATATCTTCAGAAATTAACCAAGCTGGTTTTCCAGTTCGTTGGACATAAACTTTGGTTATACAATCTCTAAGTTTTAAAACTTCTTCAGCTTCCATCATACATTCACCAGCTTGTCCATCATAATATGAACTAGCAGGTTGATGAATCATAACTCTCGCATGAGGTAAAGCTATTCGTTTAGTAATTTCTCCTCCGGTTAAAATAAAAGATCCCATAGATGCTGCTAACCCCATACAAATAGTATGTACATCAGGAACAACAAATTGCATTGCATCATATACTGAAATTCCTGCTAATACAGCCCCACCGGGTGAATTAATATACATATACATATCTTTACTCTCATCTTCCCCATTAAGGTAGATCATAATACCAATTAATTGATTAGCAATTTCATCATCTACGTTTTGACCTAGAAAAAGTAACCTTTCCCGATAAAGTCGATTATAAACATCTACCCAAACAGCTTCTTCTTCTCCAGGAAGTCGAAAAGGAACTCTTGGAACACCAATAGGCATAAATGTATTTTATATAATGAAAATTTGTACTTCCCTTGAAATTACTTACTTAGATTTTCTTTAAATAATTTTATTAATTACATAATTGTATCGTTTCAAAAACAATTGAATAAAGATTAATATGGCTAATGCTCCTCTCTAAACTGATCAGAAAAAAACAGATATTTAGATTCTTTTTGGTTTTGTTAAATTATTTCTAACTGCAATCAAAAAAAAGAAAGCTTCGAAGGATTTTGACAAAAAGTATTTAGTATTTAGATCCAGTGGTGGCAACTCAGTCTTGCGCTGACTGCTTTCTTTTGTTGAGGAGATGGTCGTCATTGCATTGGAAATTCGTTTAAGATTTATACTAGTGCCTTTATAAGGACTACTGAGAGCAAAAATAAATTCTTTTATTATTTTCTTTCGTCTTATACTCTATACTGAGAATGATGGTACAGCAATATCCATTCGTCGAAAGATCTTATAAGAGCCAATCCAATCATTATCTCATTTTATTTCTTTTATCTCAAGGATAAAGAAGTAATATACTTTCTATTCTTTCGTTATTCTACCTTAACAGTCTTATAATTGGAACTATTTTCTGTGTTGTTCTGATAGAAAAGAAATGATACAATCAAAATGATTGTCTCAACAAAATAAAGAAAAAAGTCCCGTGGGCCCGCTATACACTCTAGGCTTTCCAAAGAGCATTGGCATAAAAAGGGCAGGTAACACAAATTTTTAGCGCAAGAGAATCAGAAAAAGTTTAAATCCCGTCATCGGAGGTCCCGTAGGGAATCCCGAAGGGATATTTGATAAAGAGGTATTACCTATGGCTTTGCCTTGGTATCGTGTACATACCGTTGTATTAAATGATCCAGGTCGTCTAATTGCTGTACATTTAATGCATACAGCTCTTGTTTCTGGATGGGCTGGCTCTATGGCTCTATATGAACTAGCTGTTTTTGACCCTTCTGATCCAATCCTTGATCCAATGTGGAGACAAGGTATGTTTGTTATTCCTTTTATGACTCGACTAGGAGTAACTAAATCTTGGGGAGGTTGGAGTATTACTGGTGAAACCATTACAAATGCTGGTCTTTGGAGTTACGAAGGTGTAGCAGCTACACATATCATTTTATCCGGATTACTATTTTTGGCGGCAATTTGGCATTGGGTATACTGGGATCTTGAGCTATTTCGCGATGAAAGAACAGGCAAACCCTCTTTAGATTTACCTAAGATTTTTGGAATTCATCTATTCCTATCTGGAGTCCTTTGTTTTGGTTTTGGTGCATTTCATGTAACTGGCTTATTTGGTCCAGGTATCTGGGTATCTGATCCATACGGATTAACTGGAAATGTTCAACCAGTAATTCCTGCTTGGGGAGCAGAAGGTTTTGATCCATTCAATCCAGGGGGAATTGCATCCCATCATATTGCTGCAGGTATCTTAGGTATCATTGCAGGTTTGTTCCATTTAAGTGTTCGTCCGCCTCAACGTCTTTACAAAGGTTTACGTATGGGGAATATCGAAACTGTTCTATCTAGTAGTATCGCTGCAGTTTTTTGGGCTGCTTTTGTAGTAGCCGGAACTATGTGGTATGGTAGTGCTGCAACCCCAGTAGAACTTTTTGGACCTACTCGTTATCAATGGGATCAAGGATATTTCCAACAGGAAATTGAGCGTCGTATTCGCACAAGTTTAGATGAAGGACTTTCTTTATCTGAAGCTTGGTCTAAAATTCCTGAAAAATTAGCTTTTTATGATTATATTGGAAATAATCCAGCTAAAGGTGGTCTATTCCGTGCTGGTGCCATGGATAATGGAGATGGTATTGCTGTAGGATGGTTAGGACACGCTGTTTTTAAAGATAAAGAAGGAAATGAATTATTTGTTCGTCGAATGCCTACTTTCTTTGAAACTTTTCCTGTTGTTTTACTAGACAAAGATGGAGTTGTTCGAGCAGATGTTCCTTTCCGTAGAGCTGAATCTAAATACAGTATTGAACAAGTAGGTGTTAGTGTCGAATTTTATGGTGGAGAATTAAACGGTGTAAGTTTCAGTGATCCAGCTACTGTTAAGAAATATGCAAGACGTGCTCAACTAGGAGAAATTTTTGAATTTGATCGCGCTACTCTAAAATCTGATGGAGTTTTCCGTAGTAGTCCAAGAGGATGGTTTACCTTTGGTCATGCTAATTTTGCATTATTGTTCTTCTTTGGACACATTTGGCATGGATCTAGAACATTATTTAGAGATGTATTCTCCGGAATTGATCCTGATTTGGAATCTCAAGTAGAATTTGGTCTATTCCAAAAACTAGGAGACCCTACTACAAGAAAACAAGCGGTTTAAAGTTTCTTACGTCCTTCTAGAATATCCAAAACTCCCCTTCGGCAATAACTCCGAAGGAGGGCCATTAATCGCATACATATCCTTATCTTTATTACTATGAATTGATATTCATTTAGTATAAAAGATCTCCTTATATATTTTACTAAACACATACTTATGGAAGCCCTGGTTTACACTTTTTTGTTGGTAGGTACTCTAGGCATTATCTTTTTTGCTATCTTTTTCCGAGAACCACCAAAAGTACCTGTAAAAGGAAAGAAATAAAGATCTCTTTTAGATCTTTATCTTATTAACCTATTTTTCTATCTTGTTTTTTCTAGGCCTTCCTTTAAGAAAGGCCTAGAATTTAATCTTCATGTTCTTCAAAAGGATCTCGAAGTTCTTTAGATGGTTGACCGAAAGCTGTATACAAAGCATAGCCAGTAAAACTTACAAGTAAACAAGATATAAAGATAACTACTAAAGTTGCTGTTTCCATTGCAGATAATTCCCTCGTAATGAAAATATTTGATTTCTATTATAATATTACATAAAGTCAACAAATCTCAACCAATGAGTAATAAGATTTATGGCCACACAAATCATTAAAGATGCTAATTCTAAGGGTAGAAGAACTGCTCTAGGTGACATACTAAAACCACTTAATTCTGAATATGGGAAAGTAGCTCCTGGTTGGGGTACTACTGTATTGATGGGTGTATTTATGGCTTTATTTGCTGTATTTTTGGTAATTATTCTAGAACTATATAATGCTTCTGTTGTTTTAGATGGAATTCCAGTAAGTTGGCAATAATTCATAGGTTCGTTTTATCTACGGAGGGTGATTTACAATCCCTCCGTCTTCTTTTTTGAATTATCTATTTGTTATATACTCTAGTCAATATCAAGTAGATAATTCAAAAAAGAAATCGATGGCTCCCTACTAAAACAAAATAGTGAAAGAAACCTTCAAACCAGTTGAAAAGCAAAAAAAAATTTTAACATCCAAATTTCCCAGCAATGATCAGCATATTAATTAAATTGAAAACACTTTATTTTTACATAAGAAAAAAGATTTACCTTTTTCTTACGTAAATCTTTTTTAGCAATTCAAAGTCAGAATAAATATTGATGAGAAGTTCTTCTAACCTTAAAAGTTGTTCTAAAATATTATCGACGTGAAAAAACAAAAATTGATTTCTGGACGTTCATAAGGTAGGCTGAATAGTAGTTACTTTGAGAAATAAAACAAATTACTTTCCCATCGCTACTTTATTTTCTTTGGATTTTTTTGAGAAAAACTTTTTTCATTTGGTATAAGGAAGGTCTTAAAGTTCAATGTCTTTATGAAAAAGACGGGGAGCATATTATATATATTTGGTCGTTCAACCGCGAACTATATTATTTGATTAAAATGGAGGATACCTATCTTATGGGGAAGGTTTATGATTGGTTTGAAGAACGTCTTGAAATTCAAGCAATTGCTGATGATGTAACAAATAAGTATGTTCCGCCTCATGTGAATATTTTCTATTGTTTAGGAGGAATTGTTTTTACCAGCTTTATTATTCAAGTTGCTACAGGTTTTGCTATGACTTTTTACTATCGTCCAACAGTTACAGAAGCTTTTGCCTCTGTTCAATACATTATGACAGAAGTAAACTTCGGTTGGTTGGTTCGATCTGTACATAGATGGTCTGCTAGTATGATGGTAATGACCATGATTTTACATATTTTCCGCGTTTATTTAACTGGAGGTTTTAAGAAACCTCGTGAACTTACTTGGGTAACCGGAGTAATCTTGTCAGTATTAACTGTATCTTTTGGTGTAACGGGTTACTCTTTACCTTGGGACCAAATTGGTTACTGGGCTGTTAAAATTGTAACAGGAGTACCTGAAGCAATTCCTGTAGTAGGTGCTCCATTAGTTGAATTGTTACGTGGAAGTGTAAGTGTAGGTCAATCTACTTTAACACGCTTTTATAGTTTGCATACATTTGTATTACCACTTTTAACAGCTGTAGTGATGTTAATGCATTTTCTTATGATTAGAAAACAAGGTATTTCTGGTCCACTTTAATAGAAAAGAGAAAATCTATTATCCCCCCATATAGTCTTCTTTTTTTCTGTAATGGAGCAAAGAAAGCCAAAGAAAATAGAAAATTTTTAAGAGGTAACGAAAACATGCTTATCTTACCTTGAATAATTTTTCTATTCTTTTAGTTCGTGATTCTAATGAAAAAATAAATTTCACTAAAATATGACTATTGTTTTAATAGTTCATAGAGGGGCACACATTTATGGAGGATTTATTTTTTAGATAGATATTCCATGAATTTATTTTTTCTCGTTTCGTTTGATAAAAAATTTCTTTTCCTTATGTCGTTGTAAAAAACCCTCCGGCAAATTCCGTCGGGATCGTTAGCATCGGCGAGAGCATTTATTTATTAACCTACAAAAAGGAGTTTAGATTATGGGAGTAATCAAGAAACCAGATTTAACTGATCCTGTACTACGAGCTAAATTAGCAAAAGGTATGGGTCACCACTACTATGGCGAACCTGCTTGGCCGAATGACTTGTTATATATGTTTCCAGTTTGTATTTTAGGGACTATTGCTTGTAACGTTGGTTTGGCTGTATTGGAGCCTTCTTTAATTGGAGAACCTGCAAATCCTTTTGCTACTCCTCTAGAAATTTTACCTGAATGGTATTTCTTCCCAGTTTTCCAAATCCTACGTGTAGTACCTAACAAATTGTTAGGAGTTTTGTTAATGGCAAGTGTACCTGTTGGTCTTATAACAGTTCCTTTTATAGAAAATGTCAATAAATTTCAAAATCCTTTCCGCCGTCCAGTAGCTACAACCATCTTTTTGATTGGAACTGTAGTAGCTGTTTGGTTAGGTATTGGAGCAACCTTACCTATTGATACATCTTTAACTTTAGGACTTTTCTAAAGGAATAATTTATTTTTTTCTAATGGGCCTCAATATGGGGCCCATTAGAAAAAAATAAAGAATATTTCTTGGTAAATTGAAAGAACTTTTTAAATAGCAACTTTAGTCAAGGACCGAAGACAGTGAGTAGAATACAAGAAACTTATTTAGTGGGAAGTAATTCCATATTAAAACGTTTTCGTAACACTAAACTAACTTGTTCTACAGACTTTCGACCAAAATTTTTTATTTTTAATAAATCTTCTTGTGTATAATTTAATAAATCTGCTATTGTATTTATATTAGCTTTTTTTAAACAATTAGAAATTCTGGGTGACAATTCCAACTCATCAATAGATAAATTTTCTTTATTAACAGAATCATTCATCTGTTTATCAATTGACAGATTAGTGTCAGTATAAGATTTTAACCGTACTGATGGTTGTATTTCTTTAGGAATACTGGAATTATTCGTTTGAGTAGAATCTCTTCTTGTTTCTAAAGAAACCACTCTCCCAAAGGAACTCCCTCCTAGACTATTAGAATCCGAATTTTGATTCAAAATATTTTTGGATGGTGAAAGCTCCTTATGAAGAAGAGGTGGTGAAATTTGATGAAATAAATTTAAAAGACTAGCATGAGCTTGATATAAAGCTTCAGCCGGAGTTAAAGTTTTATTCGTCCATATTTCTAATAATAGTAATTGTTGTAATCCTTTTGGATCTCCCACAGAATGAATACTAAAATTGGCTTTTTGAACAGGTGTAAAATTTGCGTCTATAAAAAAACCCTGATGATTTTTTTTAGTACGGGTTAATTGTTTTGCAATACCCTGTCGGATGAACAGTTCTATACATAATTGAGTTTCATTTAGTAATGTTGCTATAGATTGATCAGGATCAACTGCTAAAATAGAGGACGGGAATTTGATATGTTCAGCGGTAACAACACCAGGTCCTTGTGCAAAAATAGAAGCACGATACTCTTTGTGGTCCAAAGGTGTTATTGAAGCTCCTTTGGCTCCTTTAATAACAATTTGTTTTAAATTTAGTAAAATTTCATCTACAGATTCCCGAACTCCATCCAAAGTAGAATACTCATGTACAGCTCCTACAATATTTGCTGAAATAATAGAAATTCCTTCCACTTCGGAAAGTAAAGCTCTGCGTATAGCCACACCGATGGTCATTGCTTGATCAACTAAAAGTGGAGATAAAGCAAATCGGCTATAATGTAAACGTCGATTATGATCTGGTTGATCATCTACACATTTCCATTCCGAAAGAAATTGGATGAGACCGGTCTTTTTTTCCATATTTTGATCTTCTTCAAAATAAAAAAATCATGCTTAAACGCGACGTTGGCTAGAAGGTCTACAACCATTATGCGGCATAGGAGTTACATCTCGTACAAAACTTATTACAAGACCACTATTTTTAATAGCTCGCAAAGCGGTATCCCTTCCGGGACCAGGACCACTAATCATTACTTCTGCTTGTCTCATACCTTGATCTATTAAAAGAGAAATCGCATTTTCAGCAGCTGTTTGAGCTGCAAAAGGTGTACTTTTTTTTGCTCCTTTAAAACCACAAGAACCAGCAGAAGACCACGACATTGTTTGTCCTCTTACATCGGTTACTGTAACTATAGTATTATTAAAACTAGCTTGAACATGAATAACTCCTTTCGGAGCTCTTTTTTTCCCTTTTCTTAGACTTATTTTTTTTGAAGGTCTTGCCATAATTTTTTTAATGATTGTAAATAAATTGTTAATTTCTAATTCATAAAAACAATTATCTTTTTTTCTTTTTGAAAACCCGGAAGCTATTAGTATGGGTTTAGTTCTTCATGAGATTTTATAACAAAATAAAAATAAAAAAAATTATTTTTTATTTAAACTACAAAATTTGTCCTCTGTCGATTGGATATCATCATTAGGTTTCATTTACGAGACTCCTAACGAAAGCGATGACAACAAAAAAAGTTTTTTCCATCGAACAGAGGACAAAAAAGTGATTTTTTTCCTTTACAACACTGGAAATCTATCGACATCAGCATATATTCAAAACTTTTTTTAAAATATATATATATTTATCCTTGACGTTGTTTATGTTTAGGATTTGAACAAACTACCATTACTTTCCCACGTCTACGAATCATACGACAATTTTCACATATTTTGCGAACTGAAGCTCTTACTTTCATTTGATTGAAACCTCCGAAATGAATTAATTAATTAATGAATTGATTCTATTTATTCTATTTATTCTATTTATTCTATTTATTCTATTATATCTAACCAACTTCAAAATTATCTTATAGAAAAACCTATCTAGAAAGACAAGAAACATATTCCATTTTTCAGCCTTGCACAATCTACAGCCAATAGAGCCAACATAAAAAAACACATCTTGAAATAATCGGAAATGTTGTCCTTCGGAATCTTCTAGTAATATCAAAAAAATATTAACTAGGAGAACGTGTACGAAGTCGATAAGTTATTCGACCTTTAGTTAAATCATAAGGACTTAATTCCACCTTGACTCTATCCCCTAATAAAATTCGTATGTAATTTTTCCGAATCTTGCCTGAAATATGAGCCAAAACTTGGCATCCATTATCTAAGCATACTCTAAACATAGCATTTGGAAGAGATTCTGTCACGATTCCTTCCATTTCAATCAAATTCTGTTTCCTCATGGATTTCCTCTCTTTTTCCATAGAATAGCTATGGATAAATAAAACTATTTTCACTCACAAAGTAAAAATTCTTACAAATGTCAAAAAATTTTTTAACTTAGTATACACTATACTAAATACAGCGTAAAAATTTTTTTGAATTCTTAGAATTCCCTTTGGTTCTTCTACAGAATCCTAAAAGATCTTTGTGATTTTTATATTGGATTTCCAAAACCTTACAAGAGCTCTAGCATTGGCTTTAAAATCGTAATATGTCTTGAAATAGTTTTTTTAGAGGGGCATAAGCCATTTTTTGGATCTCAGAAGTGAAATTTACCAAACATAACACAAGATTTCCCCTCCAATTTGTTTATCACGTGCCTCTCGGTCAATTATGATACCTTGAGATGTTGATAAAATAACAATTCCCATACCGCCCAAAACTCTGGGAATATCTTTATGATTCGAATACACCCGTAGTCCAGCTTTACTGATTTGTTTTACAGTGGTAATATAAGGTTTTCGTTTTCGCCCTTGATATCTTAAAGTAATGACTAATAAACGTTTCGTATCTTCTTGACGTTCTCTTAATTCGTCTATAAAACCTTCTTCTAATAAAATTTTAGCAATACTTCTATTAGTATTAGTAGCCAAAATTTCAACTGTTTTTGTTTTTCTTAAATTAGCATTACGTATGCAAGTAATCATATTAGCTAGAGTGTCATTACCCATAGTTACTCCTTAAAAAATAAAATTTCTCTTTTGGTGTAAACAGCCTTAGGACTTCTGGCCTCTTTTTATACCAATAAGACCTACGGCAAAAGACAACTAAGAAATGGTTTAAAAGAACTATTTCCAAGGTCTTCAAGACAAAATATGTTCAATATACCCCTGTTGCCTTTGATAGGAGATCCGCTATTTGACGATACTCCTCTGTCTAAAAAAAACCCTCCCTAGGCCAAAAATCAAAAAGAAAAGCGCGAGGGAGGGCAAAAATCAAATATTTTTTTTAATTTTTTTAAAATTTAAAAAAAAATATTTCTTCTTACCAGGAGTTAATAAGGGACATAGAATTTTATTTAAATTTACTTCAATTACTTTTAGTATAGCAAAAATGTAAAAAAAAATGTTTCCTTAAAAAGTCCTTAAAATTCATCGATGTGAGAAAGAGTTAATAATTTATGTAATTAGAACAGTGAATTGATAAACAATACTCTAACAAAATAAAGTAAGAAAAAAGTTTGAATAAAAAAATTCTAATAAATTTAGCTTTCCCAAATCTACAAGAAACTCTTACCGAAGCCTATATTCTTACTCTGTTCCAAAAAAATAGATCCTACTAACTCTTTATAGGTCTAAAAATTCTAGTATATGGCAGACCTAAGAGACATAGACCACATAGTTTGGTTAGCTAGAGGTTCTCCTTCTCAAAATTTTTTCTACCGAGAAAGTGTGTTGAAAGCAAAAGAAAATTTTTATAAAACTTCTGGTGCTAAAGAGACAATTTTAGTAAAATTAAAATCTCTTAATTCTCGTGCTACTGGTCCAAAAACCCGTGTTCCTCTTGGATTTCCTTCTTGATTTACAACTACAGCTGCATTATCATCAAAACGAAGTATCATTCCATTATTGCGTTTAATACCTTTGCAAGTTCGAACAATTACTGCTCGAACAACTTCTGATTTTTTTAATGGCATATTAGGAACAGCTTCTTTTACTACAGCAATAATCATATCACCAATGTTTGCATATTTACGATTACTTGATCCTAAAACACGAATACACATAAGCCTTCGAGCTCCACTATTATCGGCTACATTTAAATAAGATTGAGGTTGAATCATTTTTCAAATTTTGTATAAAAAATATAACTGCGTTACCTTAGGAACTAATCCCAAAGGGCCGTAAGGCATAATTCAAAAAGTGCCAGAAACCTTAAAAGGTATCGGAAAAAACATCAAATTTTAGGTTACTTATCTTTTCTTTTAAGTTTGATGGTTAATTCTAAGGTTAATTGCCTCCTTGTCGAAAGCTACAAAGATTTGTTTCCAATATCATAAGGAAGATTTTAGAGATTTCGTTCCAGAATCTTAAACGGTAATGGAATCTTTAGATGCAACAAGAAATTGAGTCTTTATTGGCATTTTATAAGATGCTATTTTCATTGCTGAACGTGCAACTGTTTCTGATACTCCACTCATTTCATATAAAATTCTTCCAGGTTTTACAACAGCAACCCAATATTCAGGAGCACCTTTTCCAGAACCCATCCGAGTTTCTGCAGGACGCATAGTAATAGATTTATCTGGAAAAATTCTTATCCATAACTTTCCTCCACGACGAGCATATCGAGTCATTGCACGACGACCTGCTTCGATTTGTCGAGACGTAATCCAAGAAGGTTCTAATGCTTGAAGAGCGAATCGACCAAAACAAATACGATTTCCACGTGTAGCAGTTCCTTTCAATCTACCTCTATGTTGTTTACGATATTTTGTTCTTCTAGGGTTGCAGTCGATGTTAACATCGTCAACAGCTCTACTACAAAACTGGACATGAAGATTTCTCTTCATCTAGCTCCTCGTGAAAAACCAACGGACTGTGTTCTTTAGGACTTTAAAAAACTAAAATGAAGAGGACTCTCCATAGTATTCCCTTTGTTAAAAGAAAGAAAAAAACAAATAAACAACTTTTATTTAATCGAAATTTTCAAATTAGAAGGCCCAAAGAACTAAAACATTTTTTCTATGGTAGGCTTTGTAGACTGTATAAAAGGGAAAATTTTGCCAAAAGGACAAAAACTAGAAGAATATTTTTTCTCTTGTCGATACATCTTTATTCATTACTACTAGAGAAAAAAATATCACTGCATTCTTCTATCAAAGAGCTACCCGAAGCCATTAACGGTTCTTTCTAATTAAACGAAATAGAAGTATTTTTGGCTTCCAAAAGAAAAAATGAGATAACTAATTTATTTTCACGTGCGAATATTTGCTCTAGAAAAATTTTTTCTTTTTAGGCATCTTTCGCTATCCTTCCATATGAATTTTTCCTTGAAAAAGATCGTCTAATGAAAAATTCAAAGATTTCCTCGTTCTCATGATTACTGAAAAAATGTTTAGGTCCTCTTTCTACAGCAAAGCTTTTCATTAACACAAAACTAATTTTGTTCTTAGCGTTTTCTAGTTTCAAGCTTGTTTACAAAAGTATCTTTTTAAAGTTCTAGCTTATTTTTAGCTCTCACATACTGATACTCTTCTATTGCTGATTTTTTACTGTCTAAATTCAAGAGTTCGACATTAATTTGACCATACATCTGATATATTAGAATTTTTAAGAAAAAAATTCAATATAGTACTTTCGCTCCATAAAAAGAAAATTATTTATGGAAAATTTATATAGGTTACTTCTAAAGTCTCTTTCTTACTAGTTTCTCTATTTGTTAATCTTTTTGTAAGAAAACCTTCTGGGTGAAAGAAAAGGACAAAAGCTAATAACTTTTTGTTTTATATCAAAAATTAATCATGAAAAATTATCTCGAAAAAATGAGACTTTGATTGATTTTTTATTATTTGATAGTAATTTTATCTTCCCTACAAATTTCTGCTATCTGTCTGTTGGCTTTTCTATCTTACGATCAGTATTACGTCAGATAATAAAACTTTTTTATTGGTTCTTGAGAAATCATTTCATAGGACATTAAAAAATAGAAAAAAGAAGAAAGCTCTAAATTTTTAAAGAAGAAATTTTATTAAAATCAATCAATACGAGTCGCACACTAAGCATAACAGCTAATAAGAAAAAAACTCTATGATAGGATTAAAAAATAAAATACCAAAAATTCCATATGTATTTCTTTAAGAAGTTACAAAAGGGACGCAAACAACTTCATGAATTTTTTAAGAATCTTGGAAATAAGAATTTACAAAAAAAATAGATAATTTTTTTTTGCTACCATTGCTTCATACAAATTATCTATATCCCTTTTTTGATTGCCAAACTTTGACTGAGCTATCCCGATTCATAGAAGAGAAGAATCTGTTATTCAAGATTTAAATTTTACTTTTAGCAGCTTTCGTTCCCCGAGGAACCCTCTTCCTTCTTGAAACCACGCAAAACCAAAGTACCAACTGGAAAGCCTTTTTGAACACAAATCGTATCAGCAAATGAGAAAATGTTCTTTATAGCTCTTATCTAGAATCGATTTGTTTTCAGCGGAGCATTTTGTTTATGCCATTTTATTATTGCTTATTTTTCTTGAAAAATCCAAACTCTAATTCCAAGAACCCCATAGATAGTATGGGCCGGATAATGACAATAGTCAATTTGTGCGCGTAAAGTTTGTAAAGGAACTCGACCTTCTCGAGCCCACTCACTTCGGGCAATTTCAGCTCCATTTAATCTTCCAGCAATTTGTATTTTAATACCTTTTACATTTCCTTGTTCTTTGGCAAGTTGAATAGCTTTCTTTATTGTTTTTCTAAAAGCAACTCGTCGTTCAACTTGTACAGCAATATATTCTGCTAAAATAGTTGCTTTTGCATAAGGTTTTTCTACTTCGGCTAAAGATATTATAAATTTAAGATGTTTAGATTTTTGTAGAGTATTTTGCATTTCCCGTCTTATTTCTTTAAGACGAGGACCTAACTTCTCTACAAATAATTTAGGAAAACCTGTATGTATTTCAACTTTAATTGCAGACGTTTTTCGTTGAATTTCAATACGATCAATACCTCCATAATTTTCAGCAGTACGAACATATTTCCGTACGTATTCTTTAATACAACCACGCAATTTTTCATCTTCTTGAAGAAGTTCTGAATACTGACTAGGTTGGACACACCAATTAGACAAATGACTTTGAGTAACACCAAGACGAAAACCAAGTGGATGAATTTTTTGTCCCATTATCGTATCTTTTTTTTAATAATGTACTTTATAATTTTTTCAAGTTTCAACTTTTATCTTTGTCAAGATCCCCTCGATACAGGGACCTCAGGCTAATACACTTTTTGTTTTCTAGGTAACGAAGTTTCGCCTTTAGCCATAGAAAACAAAAAATGTACTAATTTTCATTCTGAGAGGGATGATTTTTCACAAATACAGTAATTGTACAACTTGGTTTACGTATTGGATAACCACGCCCTTGAGCTCTAGGTCGAAATCTTTTTAAGACCGGACCTTGATCGACCATAACTTTACTTATAATCAAATTCGCTTTACTTAAACCTAAATTATGATTCGCATTAGCTGCTGCAGAACAAACAGTTTGTAAGATAGGATAACATGCACGATAAGGCATGAATTCTAATAACATAAGTGCTTCTTCATAAGATCGACCGCGAATTTGATCAATCACCTTACGAACTTTATGAGGAGACATACGAACACGTTTAGCAATTGCTCGTACTTCTTGGAGGTCCCGGCGTGGCGGGGATACATTAGAATTATTTTTTTCAATCATGATTTATTTCCTTCTAACGACGAGATTTTTTATCACTTTTGGCATGGCCTCGAAATGTACGAGTAGGAGCAAATTCTCCTAATTTATGACCTACCATAAGATCAGTAATATATACAGGTAAATGTTCTCTACCATTATGAACAGCAATTGTATGACCAATCATTCCTGGTACAATAATGGATGCACGAGACCAAGTTATAATAACTTTCTTTTCTCCTTGAGCGTTTAAACTTTCAATTTTTTTGAGTAAATGATCTGCAACAAAAGGACCTTTTTTTAGTGAACGTGCCATTTTTTTCCACCTCTGGACCCCGGATGGGGTATAATTTTCTATTTTTGTTTAATATTAACTTTAGTTTTTATGCATTCTTTCTACGACGTAAAATTAATGCTTCACTATACTTATGACGTGGTCGACTTCTTCTTCCCAATGTTGGACGACCCCAAGGAGTTAAAGGTCTTTTTCGACCAATGGGAGCTCTACCTTCTCCACCACCATGAGGGTGATCTGCTGCATTCATAACAACACCTCTTACTTTCGGGCGTTTCCCTAACCATCTTTTAGATCCTGCTTTGCCTAAACTTTCATTATTAGCATCTACATTACCAACTTGACCTACGGTAGCTAAACATTTTTGCGATACTAATCGAAATTCTCCAGATGGCATTCGAAGAGTAGCTAATAATCCTTCTTTTGCAACAATTTGTGCTACTGTACCAGCAGCTCTAGCAATTTGACCACCTTTACCTGGTTGGAGTTCAACATTATGAATTATTGTTCCTAATGGCATGTTTGTTAGAGGTAAAGTATTCCCTGCAACAATAGGTGCATCCGGACTCGCTAAAATTTGATCTCCAATTCTTATACCGCGAGGTTGAAGTATGTATCTTTTTTCACCATCTGAATACTGAGTTAAACAAATTCTCGCTTTTCTATTAGGATCATATTCAATAGTTTGGATTTCACCAATAATTCCTTGTTTATTACGTCGAAAATCAATCTGTCGGTAAAGACGCTTATGTCCCCCACCTCTATGACGACTAGTTATAATGCCTCGATTATTACGTCCCTTTTGACGATGTTGGCCGTAAGTTAATTTTTTTTCAGGTTTAATTTGAATAATTTCTTCAAACTGGGAAACAGATCTATTTCTTGTTCCCGGTGTATAAGCTTTATAAGAACGAATGCCCATAATAATTTTATTATAAAGATATAAATAATTTAGTTTTCATTAAAACAAAGGAATAGAATCACCAGCACGCAAGGTTACAATCATTCTTTTATATCGAACCGGATAACCTATTGTTGGGCCCATTCGTTTCATCTTTCGAGGAGGTCGATGACTATTCATTCCGATAACTTTGACTCCAAAAAAATTCTCAACCCAATATTTAACATCCGTTTTTGTTGCTTTTGGATCTACATCAAATGTATATTGATTTTTTTCAAGCAGACGAATTAATTTGAACTTTAAAACAGGAGATTTTATGTAATCTATCATAATTTATTCACTTTATTCTTTATTAACTTTTTTTGTGACGACGGCCGTTAGGCAGTTTTTTTTGAAACCCCTGCTTTTTCTGTTCTCTTTTTCGTCGATGACAAAATAGTTTATTATTTTATTATTTTACTAGAAAGACAAAATCTAGTATAAAATTTGTCTTTTTTTTTGTATAGTGCAAAAATTTTTACCAACAGGATTTTTTGTCCTTTTTGTTTCTCTACTAAAACCCACTGAGTACATGAAAACGTTAGTGCATCCAGCAGGACTCGAACCCGCGAAAAAACCAATTATGAGTTGGGTGCTTTAACCACTCAGCCATGGATGCTAAAAATATTGTACCTGAAAAATATTATAGTATATACAAGAAATCTACAAGTAGAATTAGTAAAACAAAAAAACAAACTTCGTTCTTAAAGAAAAAGTTTGGAACATCAATAGTGTCTGTCTTTTTGCCATTTACAAAAATTCTTCTTGTAGCCTTTATAGTTTGGACTATCTGTGTTTATAAGAAGAATTTTGTGTATTATTCAAAACTTACAAAAATAAACAGTATAGATCCATTTCTGATTTCTATAATTAAAAGAAAACTAAAATTTTCGTATGTTTTCTCGTTAAAGTAGATTTTTAAAGACAGACACCCTTTCTTCTTAAAGAAAACTCCTAATAAATAGGAAATTACATCCCCTTTTCTTAATTAAGATTTATAGGTACTTTAGTAGCCTAACGGCCCTTGACTTCTCTAAAGATAATCGAGTAAAGCTATGTCAAGAGGATTAGAAAAGAAAGAAGAAAGAATAGAATAAGATTGTCATTACTCCTTATTACATGCTAAAATTTTAGCAATAGAATTTTTTGCCTTAGTAGCTCAGCGGTAGAGCGGTCGGCTGTTAACCGATTGGTCGTAGGTTCAAGTCCTACCTGGGGCGATAGAAATTAGTCAGTCATAGTAGAAAATCTAACTTGCATAATTTTTTATTGGAAAATATAAACGTTTAAAAGTCTAAAGAAATTGATATCGAGAAGATAAAAAGGGTACTAATCCTTTTATTAATAATTCGTAAAGTCAGTAAAACTTATTGACGTGTCATACAAATCTTTAAAAAAGAAAGTTTTTTGTTTGTTTCAGATTATAATAAAAGAAATCCTTCAAGGAAATTGGTTAATCTTTAAGTTATGAGGAAAGTTATCCTTGAGATAGAAAGGGCCAACGGCTTCTATTCTTATTTATTTCTTTTATTAATAGCCTTTGATTTTCTAGTTTTAGATAAAAATTTTCAATAAGGATAAGTCATTTGTTTTATAAATTTCGAGTGGGAAATACTGTAGAATGTCTAATAGACAAAAAAAGATTTTTAAGAAATAAGTTATTATTAATTTATATGCTTTCCTTTTGAGACATTGTTCATAAGAAAACGTACAAAAAAAACTAATTCTGTACAAAGCTTTTACACAATTTCCTAAATTGAATTTTTTCTTCTAAGATTCTTGCAGTAAACTAATTTTAGCATTAGTAAAAACTAATTACGAGAAAAGAAGGGGGGGACATAACTCAGTGGTAGAGTGCCACCTTGACACGGTGGAAGTCATCAGTTCAAGTCTGATTGTTCTCAGCCCTTATCATTTTTTGATAATAAGGGCCGTTAGGCAAGATTGGTTATGAAATGCCTGTTGTTGTTTATAATTTCCGCAGCTTTTTTGCTTTCGGAAAATTCTAAGAGAGAGAAAACTAAAACTTTTTTTTAAAGGATCTATCTAAGCGCATAATTGCATGGATGAGCTGACGTTAACCCGTATAATTCAATGTGGTTCGCAAATAGGAAAAAACCAATTTCTAAACAAAACAATATAGTTAGTGTTTTGTTTAATTCCAAAAGCGAATTATCACGTCGACAGGATATAGAAAGAATCGTATAAAAGGTCCCTCATGCCAAAAGTCCTCCCAGTTTACAACGATGGTCTCTTCTAGGAGTTCCCGAGCCTGTAATTAGTAGGAAAGCCCGTTGGCATATTGTAGAAATAGAAAAGAAATCAACTAAAAAAATTTTTTAGAATCTTCAGGACCATTAGAATGCTTTCTGGTGTAAAAAATTTGTCTACCTAGGAGGTCTTTTGATCTCTCAAACAAAAATTCTGGGAAAAAATCTCTTTGGATTTAGAAGTCTTACACTAGAAAATATGTTTTTGCTTGTGTTTTTTTTTTTAGCCATAATTATTTTAGTATTAATAAAAAAAGTACATCGGAGTTGAAAATATATATGCTATATTCAACTATACATACTCGATGAAATTATGAAAAAATATAGAGAAAATATAATTAAAATTTTTCCTACAGGATCATTGGCAACATCGAAAATTTTTAAAAATTTTTTCATATCAAAACAAAATATTTATAAAGATATATTAAAAAATCATTGGCAACATTTTCTTTTTACTTACCAATATAATAAAAAAAAAAAGTTCTTTGGTTCTTTTTCCCCGCTTCGTTCCCCGAGGAACCCTCAAAAGAATTTTAATGAGCAAAAGTATTCTCGACATTTGTTTCTTCAGCATCCAAAAGGAGGGACAAAAAACAAAAATTTTTTTTATTTAAAAAAAGAAAAGTGTTGTCATTATAATTATTTAGTTTTAGCTACATTGGGAGATCTTATAGGAAATACACAGAATTTGCAAAATGGAGTTCGACAACTAATTAAAATATATACTAAATATTTAGAATTAGAAAAAATATTTCAAATCAAAGTATCTCAAAATAGTTTTTTCTTATCTTGGATTTCGTATCTCTTGATTGAGCAAATTTACCAATTTATTAAATTAACCAATGCTTTTTTGTGTAAATTTCAATTAATTTCTTCTTTGGGCCCTGTATGGGAAAAAAAAAAGAAATTAGAAATTCAAAATAACGGAAATTTTTTGTTTTTCAAGTGTCAAGATTTTTTAATCTTAAAATGGTACCAAAACAAAATTCATGCATGGTGCTATAAAGTATTAGTTAAAAAAAAAGAAACTCTATTTAAGCACTATTCCAAGAAAATTTCAGCTACTAGTTACATTAATAGTATTCTTGGGAAATATGATAAGCTTATATTTTATCCACAAGATGAAACAAGTAATATCCATCAAAATTTAATGAAAACCAAATTTTTTGATGAAAAAAGACTGATGCCAATATCCACGCTAAAGATTACGGAAAAATCTTCTTTGGAAAAGAATTTGCCGGAAGTTTCCAAAGAATTAAAACAAAAGTATTTAAGATTAATAAAAAAAATTCTTCAGAAAAGCAAAGTTATTAATCAAGTAGAGTTGATTCAAAAATTGAATAAAATTATAGGAAACTGGGATACTTTCATTAATAATAATATAACAAAAAAAAAAGCAATTAAATTAAATCTAATTTTTTATAAATTATTATGGCGGTGGGGAATTGCACGTCATAGAAAACAAAAGGCAAAATGGATTAAAAACCGATACTGGTTCGATTTCAAGAATTTGCTTTTTCCTTCTTAAAACTTTGTATATGTATTAAGTAGATAATGCAAAAAAGAAGCCGTGCTGGAAATTTGTTTCCAACAGATTAGAAAAATTGGAACGTTAGTTTAAAAATTATTTTAATAAATAATAGTTTAATAATCTTTAATCTTTTCCTACCTATGGAAAAATCTAATGGTATTTTTAATCTTATATCATAAAAAAACAGATTCCTTAGGACTGTTTTAGAAATGCTTTTCCTTTTTTTACGCTTTTGATGCTAGGAAAAGCATAAATATTTCTATAAACAAAATAAATAAGTAATTATCATGAGAAGCCGTATGAGGTTTTCATCTCACGTACGGTTTTGGAGAGTGACAATTTAGGTAACTAATTTGTCAACTTTTACACAACTACCCCAAAAAAACCAAACTCTGCTTTACGAAAAGTAGCCCGAGTTCGACTTACTTCTGGTTTTGAAGTGACAGCTTATATTCCTGGTATTGGCCATAACTTACAAGAACATTCAGTTATTTTAGTAAGAGGCGGTAGGGTAAAAGATTTACCTGGAGTTAGATACCACATTGTAAGAGGAACTTTAGATGCAGTAGGAGTTAAAGATCGTCGTCAAGGACGTTCTAAATATGGAGTAAAACGTCCTAAATAATTTAGTAATTGGCATTTATATAAAAAAAATCAAATTGTTATTTATGTCACGTCGAAGTACAAATGAAGGAAGATTAACTAGACCAAATCCAGTTTATCGAAATAGGTTGGTTAATATGCTTGTGAATATTATTTTAAAAAATGGTAAGAAAAGTGTAGCTTATCGAATTCTTCACGAAGCTATGAAAACTATTCAACAAAAAACGAAAAAAAATCCTCTTGCTGTAGTTCGCCAAGCAATTCGTCGTGTAACGCCTAATGTTGCGGTAAAAGCACGACGTCGTGGTGGATCTACTTATCAAGTACCTGTTGAAATTAAACCAGATCAAGGAAAAGCATTAGCTGTTAGATGGATACTGGCTGCTGCACGAAAAAGACCTGGAAGAAGTATGGCTTTTAAATTAAGTTATGAATTAATGGATGCAGCTAGACAAACAGGAAATGCTATTCGAAAAAGAGAAGAAACTCATCGAATGGCAGAAGCTAATAAAGCTTTTGCACACTATAGATAAAATCACGATACTGCTGCCCATGCCTAAGGCTTCCTCTTTTTTTTGGATACTTACGGCAACAGGGGAGTCTTGAAAAGGAGTCCTTTTCGACCAGATATGCGTTACCTTGGTCTTATTTTTATGTACAGGTCCTTTTTTCTTCTTAGTTCTATACGGAAGGAGAACCCTAAGTTGCCTAGCAGGGATTTTCAAGGGTTTTTTATAATGGCGTAGGAAGATTCTAAAGGAAACCTTTGTCCTCTGGGTACCAAAAAGGCAACCCAGAGGTTGTTAGAAACACCCCTTTCAGGTCTTTTTCCTTCCTCCCAAAAAGGTCCAAGACAAGGAGGTACCCAGAGGTCGTTAGGGAGATTACACAATTAAAAAATTTTATGGAAACTAATCAGTTATTTTCATTAGACAATCTAATTACTATTTTACCTGAGTGTGTTTTAATCATCTGTTTATTAACAATTTTAATGATCGATGTTATCACTAAAAAATCAGTATGGTTATCTAATATAGCTTTACTAGGTCTTTTAACAAGTACATTCATTTTACTTTTTCAATTAACAAATAATGAAGTTGGTTTTACTGCTTTTTTAGGTAGTTTTCAAGTAGATGGTTTTACTATAGCATTTCGTTGTCTTTTAACTTTATCATCAGCTCTTTGTATTCCTTTATCTACAGAATATATTCGTCGTTCTGGAATGACTCAAGCTGAATTTTTAATTTTGTTATTAACTGCAACCTTAGGGGGAATGTTTCTCTGCGGTGCAAATGATCTTGTTACCATCTTTGTATCTCTTGAATGTCTTAGTCTCTCTTCTTATTTATTAGCTGGACAAGCTAAGAAAGATATACGTTCGAACGAAGCTTCTCTTAAATATTTATTAATGGGAGGGGCAAGTTCTTCAATACTTGTTTATGGCTTTTCCTGGTTATATGGCCTTTCAGGAGGAGAATTGCAGCTTTCTAAAATAGTAAATGGAATAAGCAGTCAAGACATTTATCTATCATCCGCAGTAAGTCTCGATGGGAAAACTTTCGGGGCACTTGGCCTTTGGGTTGCTTTTGTTTGTATTCTTGTCGGAATAGGCTTTAAAATTTCAGCGGTTCCTTTTCATCAATGGACTCCAGATGTTTATGAAGGATCTCCTACTCCCGTAGTTGCATTTCTTTCTGTTGGGTCAAAAGCAGCTGGATTAGCGCTTGCTACTCGACTATTAAGTATTGTTTTTCCTGCAATTGAAGATCAATGGCATATAGTTCTAGAAATAGTAGCTTTCCTTAGTATGGTTTTTGGGAACTTAATTGCTGCAACACAAACAAGTATGAAACGGATGCTAGCTTATTCTTCTATTAGTCAAGCTGGTTATTTACTAATTGCCATTTTAGTTGGAAATTCTGATGGATATGCTAGTATGATTACGTATCTGCTAATCTATACTTTTATGAATTTGGGTGCTTTTGCTTGTACGGTTATTTTTGGTTTACGTACTGGTACAGATCAAATACGTGATTATACAGGATTATATCTTAAAGATCCCTGGTTAGCATTTGCTCTTAGTATATGTTTATTATCTTTAGCTGGTATGCCTCCGTTAGCTGGTTTTTTTGGAAAATTGTATTTATTCTGGTGTGGTTGGCAATCTCATTTATATTTACTTGTTTATACAGGTCTTATTACAAGTGTAATTTCTTTATATTACTATCTACGAGTAGTGAAAGCAATGATGACAAAAGAAGTAAAAGAAATGTCGACTTATGTACGAGAATATGTTACTCCTTCTATGTCTATTTTTTCTTCAAGTTCAATTGAATTAGGTCTTACTTTATGTGTACTAGCTTCAAGTATTTTAGGTTTTTTTATGAATCCTCTTATTGATGTAACTAAGCAAAGTATGCTAGTGAATAATTTTCTTGTTTTTTAAAATTTTTTAACGATAAAAATAATTTGCCGATAGCTTCCTGACAAAAGAATTTTTATTTAAATTCTTTTCTCCTTTTAGAGAAGGAGCAAAGTACCTACTTCTTCAGTCACTTTAGGGTAGGTACTTTCGGCTTACACCAGAAAAGTGTTTTTATCCAATCTTTTTTATCAAGGTAAGCTTTTCTTAAACACAAAAAATTTCATAGGGAGATTTAGAAATGAATTTTTTTCTAGGTACTATAGTTTTTACCAAGAAAAAAATAGCCTAACGGCCCATTTATTTTTTGGTGGTAGGCTCATTTTTTATGGATATCATGTGCATTAGCGAGACGAGTGGCAAAGACTTAGTTTATTGAATAAACTTATATCAAGTAAGAAAAGCCTTGGTGGTGAAATGGTAGACACGCGAGACTCAAAATCTCGTGCTGCGAAGCGTGGAGGTTCGAGTCCTCTCCAAGGCAAAAAACGGATCGTTTTTCTAGCTATGATTTTTTTGTACGTTGTTTCGAACAACGAAGCAGTAGAAACGTCTTTAGAACAAAAGTACTACTATTTAGGAATTTTCGGCATGACAAAACATGAGATTCCTCTTCTAATTGTATTTTGCTGGAATGTAGAAATCTGTATCATTTCACTGTATATAGCTTATAAAAAAAATTGAGATTCTCGAGTTCTTGTAAAATTTTCATCTAACTCTACATAAATTATGGAAGTCAATATTCTTGCAGTAATTGCTACTGCTTTATTCATTATTATTCCTACTTCATTCTTACTTATTTTATACGTAAAAACAGCAAGCCAAGCAGATAGTTAAATTCAATTAACTTCAGCTGATTTCGAGAAATATCCCCTTTCGGCTACTATGGACTTTTGCTTTAAATTCTTTTTGATCCTTACAAATTTTGTATACAAAATTTGTAAGGATCAAAAAGAAAGCAGAAAAATATGTAACTAACATTCCTCATGGAACTCTTACGAAACCTCATAAATTTTGGCAACGTTTTTGGGATTAACAAATTTAGTACAAACTATATACTAAGTATGTAATTCTTTTTTACAACCTCTGTTAAAAGTCTTCGATAGTGAAAGATTTAAAGAGTCCAAGGAGATAGAAACATTACTCATTTGAGAAAAATGTTTCTATCTTCCTGCACTAAAAATCTTTAAGAAAAGAAAAGCCTAAAGGGCCATTTGGCTGGTTGGGTACTAAAATATGAATTTATTGACCTTTTATATTTCTTTTCTATGTAATTTTTCTTTGCTTTCAACTAATCTTTTGTTAATCATTCTTTTTTAGGACTAAGACTTAAAGCATGGACTTTCCATTAACAATAAAACCATTTATCCAGCCTTCAGGAACCTAAAAAAATTTTTTCTTACGGAGATATACTATATTTTAGCCTTTTTATTCTTAAGGCTTTCATAGGAAGCTACTCTATATGGGATTCAACAAATGGTTGAAAAATCAAAACTGAAATTTTAATAACTAACGTTCCTCATGGGACGGGACTATTAGCACTATGATTCACATGGAATTAGGACCAAGTACAATTGTTGGTGTCGGTTTAGCTTTAATAGGTTTTCTTTTATATTTAGTGAAAACTAAAAAACCTGATGTATCAAGAGATTATGATCTTTTCTTCTCTTCAGTTGGTTTGTTATGTGGTGGTATTTTAATTTTTCAAGGGTGGCGATTAGATCCCATTTTATTATTATGTCAAATTTTATCAAGTGCCACAGCTATTTTTTTTATTGGAGAAAGTTTATGGTTGCGCGGTATTAAATCTAAAAACAGAAAAATTTTTCCACCAAAGTACCATATGGGAAAAAAAAATGTTTTTCTTCCTTTGGAACTCGCACCATCTGAGATTCAAAAAATAGATGAAGCCTTTTCGTCCCAAGACTTTTTTGATAAAAGAGTTTTTTTTTCAGATGATAGGCACGAAGATTTAAAATTAATTAAAGAAAAAACATTTAGTCCATCTGAAACTCAAAGAGCAAAAGAGATAACTAAAATCAGTCAGCAATATTTTTTACAAAGTAAAAAAAGAGCTTATGAGGAAAAAAAACTAGTAATATATTATCAATTAAAAAATAAATCTTTTGAATTTGATTATACTGACCCGATTGATTATTGTCATACAATTTTCTCTACTAAAGAATAAAAAGTTCATTCTTTTTTTTTTATTGCTCAATTTCTATTAATTAGAAACCATCTTTTACTGGATGTAAAAACTTTAAATAAACTAACGTTCCTTGACTAAAATTCCTTCATCGTTGAAAAATAAAAATTGTATCGATATTTTCTGGGGGTAAATAACTTAAGTATTTTTTGAACTCTAGGAAAATGACAATAAATTTGAGAAGGTGCGCTAGCATAGTTCCTTTATTAGTAGTTTATAACTGAAAATCTTAGTAAAAATGGAATAAAATTAAAGATTTCGGATTATTGAAAAAATAACTCCTAACTATTTGATCTGAGTTTTAGTCTTCCGTTTAACTAATTTTCAAACGGAAGACTAAAACTCAGATCAAATAGTTTTAGTTATTTTTTTCCCACAGGAATTCGTATGGGATAAAAAAGAAATTTATTATAAACCGCTTCTTCCCCAAACAACTAAAGATATAGAAAAAGTAAATACTACCATAAGAGAGACCCAACCAATGCTAATTATATCCATTACTAACCCCCTAGTATTTCTATATACTCTTCAAATAGTTCTATATTTAATCATATCAGGGGTCCTAGAAACTACCAAGAGCTACTCAAATTTTTCTTTTTTGAATACTTATTTTTTGTTTTGTCTTTGTTTATTCTACCATTTCAAGTTTTTTCTTATTAATTAAGTGAAATCCTCTTCCAGGTAAGCCTAAGTGTTCTAAAAGATTTGTTTCATTAAATCAGTAGTAGTAAGACTATCTTTTTTTAACAATCTTAATTGAATCTTTTTGGTTTCAATTTTAATATATTAATATTTTGATATAGAGAAATCATAAAAAACACAAAGGACAAACTTGAAAGAATAAAATCATTTATTGTCATTTTTTTTGATTTAGAAAAAAATTTATCAAAAGGTTGTTTCCATTGGTATAAAGATAAAAACTAGATAAATAGAAAAAAGCTTGCAATTCAAAAAGAAATAGAATACAATAGTAGCTAAGGCTGTACTATTCATGATAAACTTACGTACAAAAACTGTGTCAGGCTATACGTTCTATAGAGCATCACATTTTGTATTAGAGTAGAGGATGATAGTACGGCTGATTTTTCAAAAATTTTTGTAATGTTTCCACTACTCAAAACATTTTTTTATTTTTTTGATATTTACTTAGAAGGAACGTTAGTTCTCTAAACACATCGTAAATACAAGAAAATTTTTATTCTCTTTTGTAAAACAACTTTCAAAAAGTACAAAATATCTTTCTTTATTTGAGGCGACACCCAGATTTGAACTGGGGGATAGAGGATTTGCAATCCACTGCCTTACCACTTGGCCATGTCGCCTGAATTTGATTTGCATAAGACAAATATTTCTTTCTTTTCTTAACTATACTAATTTTTATGATACTGCCATTTTTTAGTAGAGTCAATTCTATTTATCTTATGAAAACGTATGGAAGGTATTATAAAAAACTTATGGGATCCTAAATTCAGTTTTAGGTTTTGAATAATCGTTTTCAACAAAAATATTTCTTATTAAAAAGAAAGATTTAGTGGTTTAAGAGGAACTAAATTTTGTAGATACCGCTAATTTTTTTCTTTTGTAATATCAAAGAAGTAAAAGAGACTAAAGAGAGTTTAACTTTCAAAAGAAAAAAATTCTAGGATTTCATTCTGCACAGCCTCTCTTTCCTTTTAGCAAAAGAACTTTCCTACTATTAACAGATTTTGTAGATTTGGACACAGAAAGAGTCTTCCCCTAATAGATTTGTTAATGATCCTATCTGATGTTTTATAAAGTATATATAAGGACCATTGCGCAAGCATAATAATTTTTGAAAGAGGGGGAAGTAATTCCATTTTTTCTAGTATTTAATCTTTCCTCTTTAGTTTTCAATTTTTAAATGCTTATGAACCCTAGAAGTCTTATTTTTTTGTAATAGCCATACCTGGATTTTTAGTAGTTGGTTTTCTCTATAAACAACCTTCTATTTCTAAAACTAACGTTCCTATGGGATTCTGCAAAGGTTGTTTACATTGAGAGAAAGTCTTTTTAATTGTCCAAAGAGGTTAATATACTTTTTCTTCTGTAGGGTTAAGGCTATACATTCTTACAAAAGAAAAAGTATACTAGCCATAAAAATAAAGTAACTTTTTAACAAAGATATGGAAATGAACATGTTTATTTTGCCTGATTTTCTTCAGATTCAAATAGAAAGTTTTCGGCGTTTTTTACACAATTGTATTTTTGAAGAGTTAAGTAAATTTCCAATTATATATGATTCTAATCAAGGAATTGAATTTAAATTAATTCCTGAAAAATATCTTTTGACTGAACCTTTATTTACAGAAAGAGAAGCAGTTTATAAATTTACTACATATTCGTCAGATTTATATGTTCCTATCCAACTAACACTTACAAAAGAAAAAAAATCTAGAATTCAAACTGTATGTCTTGGCAGTCTTCCGTTAATGACACCTCAAGGAACTTTTGTAATTAATGGAGTATCTTGGACTATTGTAAATCAAATACTGAGAAATCCTGGGATTTATTATGTTCTTAATAGAAATGGTATGTATACCGCTACTATTCTCTGCTTAGATGTAGACAAAAGGTTACGATTAGAAATTGATAAAAAAGGACGTCTTTCTGTTCGAATTAATAATCGACATAAAATACCACTTGTTTTTTTATTAATTGCTTTGGGATTAGATATAAATGATATTCCTGATTGGCTTCAATCTCGTACAAAAAAATTAGAAGACTTATTATCTGGTTTAAAAAATGAAGGAGAAAGAACATTAGAGCTCATAGCTTTATATAAGCAACTTCCAGGTCCAAAAAAAGTGAAACCAAAAGCAAATCCATTAATTATTTCTGAACAAATACAACAATGGTGTGCTCAAGTTTATAAATTAGGAACTAGTGGACGCTTAAATCTCAATAGACGACTTAATTTAAATTTTTCTAAGTCGAATGATTCTTTATTACCTCAAGATTTAATTGCAGCAGCCGAATTATTAGTTAAGATGAGTTTACTTCACCCCGGGCCTAAAGGGGGAAAAGATTCTAGTGATGATATAGATCATTTAAAAAATAAACATGTAATATCTGTAGCTGAGATGTTGCGAAAACAATTGTCATTATGTCTTATCGATTTACAAATACAAGTACGACGTGCAATACGAAGAGGAATTTCATCTAAAAGAATCTTGTCTCCTCGAAGTATGATGATTTCTCGTCCTTTGACTCAAATGTTTAATCAATTTTTTGGTTCCCATGAATTAATTCAATTTTTAGATCAAACAAATCCATTAGCAGAAATGGCTCATAAACGAAAATTAAGTTTATTAGGTCCTGGAGGACTAACCAGAAGAACTGCTAGTTTTCGAACAAGAGATATTCATCCTAGTCATTATGGACGAATTTGTACGATTGAAACTTCGGAAGGTATGAATGCTGGTGTTATTCCTTCGTTATCAATTTGTGCTCGAGTAGATTCAGAAGGAGTAATAGAGAATCCGTTACATAAAATAGGTGGAAATATTAAAGAACAATATACAGTTTATGTACGTGCTGGAAGAGATGAAAGACTTAAAATTGGTACAAACAATTGTTTAGCAATTGGCCAAAAAGGACAAGAAAGATCTACCTCGACTCAATATCAACAAGAATTTGTTAGTATGTCTTGGGATCAAATCAACCTTCGAAGTATATTACCTATTCAATACTTTGCTATAGGAGCATCTTTAATCCCTTTTTTAGAACATAATGATGCTACCCGTACACTTATGGGTTCCAGTATGCAACGTCAAGCTGTACCTTTAGTTAAGCCAGAAAAAAGTATAGTCGGAACAGGAATTGAAGCTCATATTAGTTTAGATTCTGGTACTGTCCTTATATCGTTAAAAGATGGAAAAATAAAATATGTTGATGGAAAACAAATTGTTTTAGTAGATAAGGACAATGTGCAACAAAAATTCAACCTTATTACTTATGAAAGGTCGAATAATGGTACTTGTATTCATCAAAGACCAACTGTCAAGATAGGATTTTCTGTTAGAAAAGGTCAACTTTTAGCAGATGGGTCTGCAACAGTTGGCGGAGAATTAGCATTAGGAAAGAATGTATTAGTGGCTTATATGCCTTGGGAAGGGTACAATTTTGAGGATGCTGTTCTTATTAGTGATCGACTAGTAAATGAAGATATATATACTTCAATACATATTCAAAGATATGAAATCTCTGTTCAAGAAAATATTGAAGGATTTGATATTATTACTCGGGAGATTCCTCATGTAGATAAATATCTTTTGAGACATTTAGATTATCGAGGAATTATAAAAATAGGTGCTTGGGTAGAACCTGGAGATGTTTTAGTAGGCAAATTAGCTCCTTTAGAAGCACCACATCTTCTTCGGTCTCCTGAAGGAAAATTACTACAAGCAATTTTTGGTGTACAAGCCATTACTACTAGAGAAAGTTGTCTAAAGTTGCCTGCTGGTGGAACTGGTCGAGTTATCGATGTTAGATGGATTGAACAACAAGGTCCTTCTGGGGTCTCTAGTTTACATGTTTATATTTTACAAAAAAGAAAAATTCAGGTGGGCGATAAAGTCGCAGGTCGACATGGCAACAAAGGTGTTGTATCTCGAATTCTTCCTCGAGAAGATATGCCTTATATGCAAGATGGAACTCCTATTGATATGGTTCTAAGCCCTCTTGGAGTTCCTTCAAGAATGAATGTCGGTCAACTTTTTGAGTGTCTGTTAGGGTTAGCTGGGAGTTACTTAAATAACCACTATCGCATTATGCCATTTGATGAAAGATTTGAAAGAGAAGCTTCACGAAAATTAGTATTTTCTGAATTATATAAGGCTAGAAAGTTTACTGGTTATCCATGGTTATTTGAACCTAATAGTCCTGGGAAAAGTTCTTTATTTGATGGTAGAACTGGAGAAATCTTTGAGCAAAGTATTACTGTAGGAAAAGCTTATATGATGAAACTTATCCATATGGTTGATGAAAAAATTCATGCACGTTCGAGTGGTCCCTATGCTTTGGTTACTCAACAGCCTCTTAGAGGAAGATCAAATAAAGGAGGACAACGAGTAGGTGAAATGGAAGTTTGGGCTTTTGAAGGGTTTGGTGCAGCATATATGTTGCAAGAAATATTGACAATTAAGTCTGATCATGTAAAAGGACGTTCTCAAGTTCGAGGTGCTATTGTAGCTAAAGAATCAATTCCTAAACCGATAGATCCACCTGATTGTTTTCGATTGTTAATTCGAGAACTTCGCTGTTTAGGAATCGAAATTAAGCATACTATTATCTCTGAAAAAAACTTTTTTTTAGATCAAAAACCTATCTAATAGTCCCATTTTTTCTAGAGATTCTATACGTACCAACCTAAAAATTTGGTCTTTTTATTCATCAAAATTTCTTTGATGAAAATTGTTTGCAACGAATTTTTTACACAGCTTTAGCTTTAAAAAAAGCTATAAAGACTGAAAACGAAAAAGTAATTTGTATTTTTCTTTTTTTCTAAGGTCCCCATAAGGAGCGGAGCTCAGGCGGAAGGATTCGAACCTCCGAGTAGTGGGGCCAAAACCCATTGCCTTACCACTTGGCTACGCCTGATCTTTCCTAAGAAGTATTTTTAGGACAAAGCAACAATAGTAAACCTTATTACAAATCAAAATGTCAAGTAATCAAATAAGTATGTCCACCATACTTCCATGCTACCGTTGGTCTTTAAAGATATTTTCTATTTAGCAAAAAACTTTGGATCAAATGAACTCTGAGAATTCATCTTTTTCACTTTTCATTCTTCCTGTACACGACCTTTTTTTCTTTAGGAACGTTAGTTACGATAATTTCTAAAGGTCCGAAGGGTCTCGGTAGACAAAAGAAAGGAAAAATTCTATTTGTATTATGACCTCTTCCAAGTCAAAAAAAACTGTAGTAAGATGTTTGATTGAGTTTGATTTCCTTTACGTAGTACCTGAGTGCGAACTCCATATTGTTTACAGTTATTTCTTGGAGAAAATTTATGTTCAACGCTTATCTAGATACTGTGCTGGATCTGAGCGCAAATGGGACTGTGATCCTAGCTAAACTACCTGAAGCATATGCTATTTTCGATCCTATTGTCGATGTTATGCCTATAATTCCTGTGTTTTTTCTGTTATTGGCTTTTGTTTGGCAAGCAGCAGTCAGTTTTCGATAAAATATTTTTCTATCTTTTGCCCCTAAAGGATTATCACTTTCTATTCTTAATTAAATTAAATTTAAGGTGATTCCATTGGTTCTTTTATAAGAGCCCCTATAGGGGCAGACAAGATTACATTTTTCATTACTGAATTTTTAAAGATAGAAACGAAATTGTATTAGAACTATGCCTAGTCTTGAGTCTTAATAGAATTACTTCCCTTTATTAATTCCAGAGAGTTCTTTCAGGGAAATTTTAGTGCTTATTTTGACAAAATTTGCACTTCTAAGGGAAAATTTTTGAAATTGAATTAACAATATTTGTTTTTTTCAAAAAATATAAATTATTAATACACAAAGAGAACTAACGTTCCTGCGTACAAAACAAAAAAATTTAAAATTAATTTCAAGTTGGAACAATTCATCAAAAATCTTTATTTTTTTTTTTTTGATTTTTACTGATCGGAGACTTAGGTGCGCCAGCATAGTTTGAATAGAATTTTTCTACTTAGTTCACTGTACTAAGTCTGCTAATCCTAAGTATGAGAACGTCCGTGTTCCGAAGATCTAAGCGATAGGAAAAAAAGAAGTCAGAAGAAAATCGAGAATTAAGAAATTTTCTCTTACATTAATAGTTTATCTATGGATTTTTTAAACAGAAGGAAAGATCATGAGTATTTTTTCAGCCAATTAATTAAGGAAGTTAATAAAATATGAAAAAGTTATTTTTAATCTAAAATTTCAATCTAAACTCTTGTCTAAAAAGAAGGCGCGCTAAGCGTACAGAGTGGTTGATTGTGGCGATCTCGAAAAGCGTTTTAGCTCGCGCTAGCGAGGGTTCGAATCCCTCTTTCTCCGTACGAAAAAAATTAGTAATCTAAAAATGTTGCCCAAAGGGTGCCGAAGGAAAATAATTATTTCTTTATAATACGTAAAAATTTACGTATACTGACCTATGAAGATACTATTCTAATCAAATTTCTCGCTGATTTTTTTTGTTCTCTGGTTCCCGTTGGAGAAGATAAATTTAATTATTTTTCTCCAAAAGGTGTTTCCTCCTTTTACTGGAGGGAGGTTTCTGTAGAAGAAGGTCTTAAGGTGCATAGCCGCCATAAAAAGAACAAAAAATAGAAAATATAGTTTTTGTTCCAATTCTATCCTATTTGAAGTATTGATTTTGGAGGTTTTGTTATGCTTACTCTGAAGCTTTTTGTTTATACAGTAGTAATCTTTTTTGTTTCTCTTTTTGTCTTTGGTTTTCTATCTAATGATCCTACCCGCAATCCTGGACGTAAAGAATAATTTAGTCAAAAATATTTTTTGATTAAGTAAGTAAGAAAATCTCTTGGATAAATACGGAGAGAGAGGGATTCGAACCCTCGGTACGGTTTTCTCGTACAACGGATTAGCAATCTGTCGCTTTCGACCACTCAGCCATCTCTCCAAAAGTTTTTTTTTTTAGTGTAGTCTATCATGAGAAGACGATGAAGTCTACCTTTGTCCTTACGGAGAAAACAAAACAATTATGTTTCTAACGGACTCATTAACTTTTTTTAGCAAAAACAATAAAAACTTTGAATCCTTACTCAAGATTTTTTTCTATAAGTTATCTGATAACAGACTTTTTGCTCTTTAAATAAAGTTTGTTCTCAGGATTAAGCCCTCGATGTGTATTCTCCGATGTCTTAAAAGAGATGTAAAAAAAGAGTTTTTTTCCTAAATAGAAAGTATATTAAATTAGTTTAATAGGGCGCCCTTAGCTTAGGGCGCACCTTTATTCTATTATGTCGTCTAAAAAGAGTTCATAAATATTTAAATATCAATTTATCGATACAATTCTCTTCCTAATCGTAACGCTAAAATACCTGTTACGAATGCACTTACAAGAGCTACAACAATTTGGCTGTCGGAAATTAGCGTCATTTTGTTATCCTTTTCTTATTTACACAAATGTGTGATTTCAATTAATCATCTTCTCAACCCATGAGTTTATTGATTTGTCTCAATGAAGCTCTGTAAAAGCTTGCACGGCTACAAAACTCATTTCTTATTTTATACATCTTAATCAAGTATGGCTATAATTCTATACTTGAGCAAAATAAACTGCGTTACCTTTCTTTTTAGATTCTTGCTTTGTAAAGACTTTGTTGGAAACAATTCTTAAAGTTCAAAGGAAGAATATGCTTCTCTATCGGGACCCTCTCCTTAGAAGGATCATCCTACTTATAGAATTCTCGGGGACTTTTGGAGTCCGACCTGGATAGCAAAAAGGGAAGGTATTTATCGTCGGAAGAGAAACTCTGTTGTTAATGAGGAGAACTTTCTGCGTAGATACACAGAGTCCTTATTTTAAGAAATTTTTTTCCAAATTTGTAAAGAACTAGAAATTATTTATATTAATACTACTAGTTAAAGAAAGTGTAAGATCTATTTTTTAGATTAGATTCTATTTTTTGTTTATGTAGTAAAAAATAGAAATTTCTGAAACTATAATTGAAATTGAGAGGTTATAATAACATGAATTTAGAAGTAGTTGCACAACTAACAGCTTTGGCTTTTATAGTTCTTTCAGGTCCACTAGTAATTGCTTTGTTGGCATTTCGAAAAGGAAATCTTTAATTTGAAATTTAATTATTTTTGATTTTTGTTAAAACTACAAAATTTCACTTGTCTGGAAGAGAAAATTTCACCTTCCAGACAAGTGAAAGCTTTCAGAAAGTTAAAATGTTTTATTCATGTTGATAGGATTAAAAGATCAAAATTCTTTGTAAAATCAAAATTTAGACTTTTGATAACCAAAATAATACTAAGGGCCAACGGCTTCAATCCCAAATTTTGAAAGTCCAAAAGGTGCTTTTTCTATTGAATAAATAAAAGATTTATACAAATTTGTTAGTAAAAAATATAATATGGTCACGATGTGACTAGAAAAATCCTCCGATCTTGAATTAAATTAAAATGTTTCTACTTCATTGTATTTTTATTTTAATTTAATTGGTACTTTAGATTTGACTCTATTGTTCTATTCTTGGCCTCTTAATAGTTAGAGAAGAATTCTTAGGAGAAAAGATAAAAAGATAATTTTTTCTAATTAAAAATTTAATTCCACCTGGAAAAATCAGCCAAGGAGTTACGAGTTTTTTTTTTTCTTTTGGGCCCTTCCAATCAATACAGGTATCTGATGTAGAAGACTTCATCGAATGGGTTGAGATATGCTCTGATAAATAAATAGGACGACAGCGATGTCGATGGAGAAATTTCCGTAGAGAATCCTGTAGAGAAAATAAACAAGATAAGCGAATTTGTTCAATATATTGAAATCCTAAAATACGATTTGTGTTTATATATATATATTGCTTCAAAACACGACGTTGAATTGCTACAGGCAATGAACGTAATAAGTCAACAGGAATTGCACTTTGATAAAAATTAAGTTTTTCTTCAGAAGGTTCTTTTTGCTTTCTAAGTTGTTCCAAAGGAATTTTCAAGGAAATGGAGGAAATTTTCTTTTTTATTTCAATTTTAAAAAGTATATAATTTGTTAATTGTTCAAGATAAAAAGTTTCGGATTGTACAATTTCTGCCCATCTTACTAGAGTTTGATCGATGTTTGGATTATAATGTATTCTTATGTACGGAATTACTCGATGACGAATTCGATTTCTCCTAATTCGAAGTTCTTTATTACTTACATCAGGCCACGAAGGAAAGTTCCAAATAGTTAGTATATTTCGAATTTCTGTGCGTGTAGTTTCTAAAAATGGACGAATTAAATGTAATTGTTTTCTTTTTTTTAAAAAAAAAAAATGATTCCCTTGGAAATCTTCGTGATCCATAAATGTTTTTATAAATTTTAATTTTTTTACTAAAAATGAAAACTTGATTTTAGAAAGAACTGATCGAGTAAAATGAGAAAAACAAAGATTTCGTTTCCACTTTATTGATTGTAAACCATGTAATCCACTCCCTCTCATTAAATTATAAAGTAAAGTTTCAATTCGGTCACTAGCATTATGACCAGTAATAATAGCAGTATAATTATTTGAAATAGCTACAGATTGAATTACATTATATCTCCAAAGTCTTGCAATACTTTCTTTTTGAACAGATTCAATTGCTATACCTTCATGATAATTAATTTGTAAATTGATAGCTAAACAAGCAACATGTTCTGCTTGGATTTTTGAACGTGAATTCCATCGATGATCACAATGTATAATACCTAGTTTCCAACTCCATTTTCTTTGTAAGTCAAATAAAATTCTTAACAAACAAATAGAATCTTGTCCACCAGAAACAGCAATTAAAATTCGTTGCTTGGGTTGTAATAAAGTATGTTCTGTAATTATATTATTAATTTTATATAGTAAAAAAATATCCTCTCTTTTTTTTATCCTTTGAATTTTCTTTGATAGATCGTTTTGATCGTAAGGTGCTCTAATTGATTTTTTATCCATCTTAGTAAATTTTAAATAATTATCTTTATTGTTTTGCATAAAAAAAGAAAATGAGTTTGTTCAAAAAATGTCTTTTATGATTTCGTGCATTTAATTTAAATGGTTATAGAAATGCTACGGATAGAGACCCAAATCAAATAAATATTTTTTTATTTGACGTCTCTCTTTCTAGTAGGCCAGTATCTAACAGGATTTATTAAATTTTGAAATCTTTCCCGCATTCAAAAATATTTTTGTCTAGAGAACTTATGGAAAATAAAATAACTGTTTAGATAAATAAATAAAATATATTAAGTTTTTTGTTTTTCTCCTTTTGAAATAAAAAAAAACCAACGAATTAAAGCACAGTATTTATACTTTATCCAAAATATTATCTGAAACTAATAATGTTTCTTGGTTTTCTAAAAAAGGCAAAAACTATACTTCTTAAAATAGCACAAAAAAAAGAAATTATCGATTTTAGATAAATGGAACCATCAATAATGGAAAAATCCTGTCTCTGTGAAAATCTTTTTCTGCTAAGGAACAGAAAAGCTAGTCGAGATTTTCTTTTTTTGATCAAATTGTTTTTTTCTAAAAAAAATAAGTTTGTTCTTCTGATTTATTATAAAAGGTTACTTAAAAAGAGAATAGCAAAATGGTCTGCTTTAGAAAGCAAACCTCCTTTTAAAGAAATAAAAAGAATTTAAGTTTAAAAGATGTATTTTGAGTTAATTTGTTAAAAATCTTTAAAACTTCAATTTATTATTCAGAACTTTTAATTATAAGTACTAAGATAATGAAAAATAACGTGGCCAAAGATCTTTTTTAAAAAAATCCTCGTATAAAATTGCTAAACGATAAGAGGAGAAAAAGATAGTCAAACTAATAAAGCAATAGAATTGATTTTAGGTCAATGAGTATCTAAAAAAAAAGAAAAAAATTATTATAAAATAGATAATTTTCTGTCCGTTCTATTCGAAAAAATAGCCTAACGGCCCTTTACCAGGACCAACAAAAATTTTTAATAAAAAAATTCGAACCTTTTTCCAATATTTCCTGATAAAATGATAATATTAGTCAAATTTGTTGGCTGATAGCTTTTGTTAGAAACGATCCTTCAACATCCAGAGATTGGAAGAATTTTCACTCTATTTGACTTTCGGTAAAAAGGTGACGTAACTTAAAATAAATTTTTTCCTAACTGAAAAGATTTTGCTATATACTAAAAATAAATAAGTTCCAAGCTAGTACATTAGGAAAGTAAGTAAACTAGTGCTTTTTTTTGGGGGCAGAGGGACTTGAACCCTCATAATCTAAAGGATCCACGGATTTTCGTCCTATTACAAATTTCATTGTGATTTTTTTCCTTTTTTTACGGGATCTCTTATAAAAATAGAGATCCTAAGGTCGAATCTATAGGATGGACTCTCTCTTTATTCTTGTTATTTTATAAGTTTTCAAAAAATAAACTTTTTTGAATTTTACTCCCTTCTGTGTAATCTCATATACTTTGTAGGAAAAGGGGTAAATCTACTTTCGTTAGAATAGCTTCCATTGAGTCTCTGCACCTATCCTAAAAACTTAAAAGTTTTAGGATTTGGCTCAGGATTGCCTTTTCAACTTTCATGCTAGGTTTCCCTGAATTTGAAAGCTTTCACCTGTTAAGTTTCCCTACCAGGGCTCAAAATAGTTAAGTCCGTTGCGTCTACCAATTCCGCCATGCCCCCTATACTTAAATTCACAAATTTAGTATAATGTATTGATGTCATTATCGCAAGTTCTAAAGAAAATCAAAAATTTTTATGTCTCTTACTAAAAATTTCTCATGTCCTTTTTTTCTAAGCGATCCTTTTGCTTTCTAAGTTTCGTATGGTTCCAGCTAATAAAGAAGATCAAAGGTCTTTATGAAGATGAGAATGAATAATTTTCATTATTAAAGAGCTAAAGAGAAAAAATTATGTATCTTCTGATTTTTTTCAATACTAGACTTTCATTATAATAATACCAAATACAAAAGCCTGCTTAGCTCAGAGGCCAGAGCGTCGCATTTGTAATGCGATGGTCATCGGTTCGACTCCGATAGCAGGCTAAACTTCTTTATTTTATGAATCTCTTTAGCCTTCTTTTCTCTATTTAATTTTTTAATTGTATTTTGATGTAATTAGTACATCAACTTGAAAGTTCCTAACAAGCTATTCTTTAATTAAGAGTGGAAATGTCTGGAGAGTCCTTTAGAAACTATGTAGAAGGAGAGATATGTTAGTTAAGCTCGCAGTGAGTAAAGTATCCGAGTTCTGGGTCTTTTTCGTCGATGACAAAAAACCTTTATTTCAAGAGTCTTAAATGTTTTTCTTTTTCTATTTAGCTGTCTTTTGTTTTGTAGCTTTAGTTCCCAAAGGAAGCTTTGCTTTGCGTCAATTCTAAGGTTTAAAGCAAAGCTTCCTTTGGGAATTTTCTGATTAAATTTTTTCAGCCCTTTATCGGATTTGAACCGACGACTTACGCCTTACCATGGCGACACTCTACCACTGAGTTAAAAGGGCTTATTTGAAGTGTATTTTAACATTGTAGACTATGAAAAATCAACTTTCCTGTCAATCCTGATTCTAGTTTTCTTTTTTATCGCATTTGACTTGTTTTTCTTGTATTTTAGAGATTTTTTCTGGACAGATATTTACCTTCTATTGCCCTATTCTTTTATATAGATTTGAAATAAAAATTAAACAAAATCTTTTTATTAGGTTTGAAAGGTCTAAGAATTCAAAAAAAGTTTTTAAAGAAATAAAACTACAAGACCATACTAAATCCCTATAAAAAATTTGGGCCGAGCTGGATTCGAACCAGCGCAGGCATTGCCGACGGATTTACAGTCCGTTACCATTAACCACTCGGTCATCGACCCTCTACTAGAGAAAAAATTTGCTAAGAAATAAGACTATTATATATTTAGTTATTCTTTCTACTAATATTTCACTTTTTTTGATTTGAAATATACATTTTTTCTAAAACATGATACCATTAACTAAAGAGAGAAGAGATAAAGCATAGAGTGTATAAATAAGAATCAGGACGAAAAAGGGAGAATTCTAGACATCAATAGATCCTCCCTGAACAAGAACTTCTACGTATATTTCTCTCCTTTCATAAGGAGATACAAAATCTTTAAAATAATTACCCGACTTTACCCCCAGGGGAATTCGAATCCCCGTCGCCTCCGTGAAAGGGAGGTGTCCTAGGCCTCTAAACGATGGGGGCTTTCATATATTTGTATTCTATTTTACAAGAATCTAAAATTGATGTCAATAGGCCATAGGGTTTCGTTGACAAAAAAAGTAAACAATTTTTTCTTGTGTTTTTTAGTCTTTGATGGATGAACAGATTACGGCTATTTTTTTATTGATAGCTTTCGAAAATGAATTTACCTCCTGTTTGAATTTAGAATGTAAATATTAAAAATAGTAAAACCATTTGCGTTATAAAAGAAACCACACGCTCGTAGAGCGTATGGTTTCAATTCAATAAACTAGAAAAGGACTATGCCAAGTCTAGAGGGAAGTTGTGAGCGTTACGCTCGTGCATTACTTCCATACCTAGGTTAGCACGGTTGATGATGTCAGCCCAAGTGTTGATTACACGACCTTGGCTGTCAACTACGGATTGGTTGAAGTTGAAACCGTTTAGGTTGAAAGCCATAGTGCTGATACCTAGAGCAGTAAACCAGATACATACTACAGGCCAAGCAGCTAGGAAGAAGTGTAAAGAACGAGAGTTGTTGAAACTAGCGTATTGGAAAATTAGACGTCCAAAGTAACCGTGAGCTGCAACGATGTTGTAAGTTTCAAATTCTTGACCGAATTTGTAACCAGAGTTTACGGATTCGTTTTCAGTAGTTTCACGGATTAAGCTGGAAGTAACCAAGGAACCATGCATAGCGCTAAATAGAGAGCCGCCGAAAACACCAGCTACACCTAACATATGGAATGGGTGCATAAGGATGTTGTGCTCAGCTTGGAATACGATCATGAAGTTGAAAGTACCAGAGATACCTAGAGGCATACCGTCGGAGAAGCTACCTTGTCCGATTGGGTAGATTAGGAATACTGCAGTAGCAGCTGCAACAGGAGCGGAGTATGCAACAGCGATCCAAGGACGCATACCTAAACGGAAAGATAGTTCCCATTCACGACCCATGTAGCAAGCTACACCTAGAAGGAAATGAAGAACGATTAGTTCGTAAGGACCACCATTGTATAGCCATTCATCAACGGAAGCAGCTTCCCAGATTGGGTAGAAATGCAAACCGATAGCTGCAGAAGAAGGAACGATAGCACCAGAGATGATGTTGTTTCCGTATAGAAGGGAACCAGCAACAGGCTCACGGATACCGTCGATATCAACTGGAGGAGCTGCGATGAAAGCAATGATGAATACAGAAGTTGCAGTTAGAAGAAGAGGGAACATCAATACGCCGAACCAACCGATGTATAGGCGGTTTTCAGTGCTAGTAATCCAGTCGCAGAAGCGAGCCCAAAGATTTGCGCTTTCGCGTCTTTCTAAAGTAGCGGTCATGGTAAATATTGGTTAGTAATTTAATAATGTGTAACTCAAGCTATAAAGTATAAGCTTGTTAAATTATATTATTACATATTAACCTTAAGCTGTCAACCTTTCGTTTCTTTTTTTATCCTAGTGTCTCTTTCTATAATCTTAAGACATCCTTTATTTTCTTTTTCAACCGACTGTCGAGTTAGTCTAGTATATATTCGAAATAATCCTTTTGCGATCAGAAAAGCTGGTTCTTTTTTCAACGAATGATTTCGAAAATATCCAAGGACCTCGTAAAAAAAACTTGACCATAATTATTTGGAGAATTACTAAAAAGTGTTTCTAAGAAAAAAAGAGATCGGTTTCTACCAGAAAAGAAAACGTTTTTTTATCGTCTATTTATACATCTCATACCGTAGATATAACCAGCAGCTTTTTATAAAATATTCCCTAAAGGACCCTGTGGGCTTTAGTTTTTATCAAATTGCAGTTACCATAATAAGAGAGTCTTGGCTAGGAGCTAGGAAATTAGTTACTTCTAGCTATAATTTGTTGAAAAAATATATTCGACCATGCAAAACAAAGATGCTTGTAAATCATTAAGTAGTTGGGTAAGTCTATCCATCTCCTTGTTAGTTCTAACTGTGCCACTAATTTGGCCATATAATTCAACAGCATTTCCAATTTATGCACAACAAAACTATGAATCACCCCGCGAAGCAACCGGGCGTATTGTATGTGCCAATTGCCATTTAGCAAAAAAAGCAGTGGATATTGAAGTACCACAAGCAGTTCTTCCAGATACTGTATTTGAAGCCGTAGTGAAAATTCCTTATGATACGCAAATAAAACAAGTACTTAGTAATGGAAAAAAAGGGGGATTAAACGTTGGCGCTGTATTAATTTTACCTGAAGGTTTTGAATTAGCACCTTCTGATCGTATTCCTCCCGAACTAAAAGAAAAGATTTCTAATATCTATTTTCAACCTTATAGTCCGGAGAAGAAAAATATTCTTGTAGTCGGTCCTCTTCCTGGAAATAAATATAGCGAACTTGTCTTCCCAATATTATCTCCGGATCCGGCTACTAACAAAAAAGCATCTTTCTTAAAATATCCAATTTATTTAGGTGGAAATAGAGGACGCGGACAAGTCTATCCGGATGGAAGTAAGAGTAATAATAATGTTTTTAGTGCTTCAACAGCAGGAACCATTAGTCAAATTACTCGTCAGAAAAAAGGAGGATACGAAGTAATTATTAAAACAACTGATGGTCGTGAAGTAACTGATATAATTCCTCCAGGACCAGAATTAATTGTTTCCGAAGGAGAATCAATTAAAGCAGATCAACTATTAACAAATAATCCTAACGTAGGTGGTTTTGGACAAGCAGATGCAGAAATTGTTCTTCAAGATCCACTACGTATTCAAGGACTTTTAGTTTTCTTTGCATCTGTTATTTTGGCACAAATTTTCTTAGTTCTTAAAAAGAAACAATTTGAAAAAGTACAACTTGCTGAAATGAATTTCTAAAAGATTACCATGAAATTTTTATGCGGCCTGAAGGGACTTGTACATTTTTTGTAGGCTAATCCCTTCTGGTCCCTTTTGGAATTGTTCTAGGGAATTTTTGGACGAAAAACTAGTAGAGAATATCAGTTAAACAAAATAAGAATGTAGCAATTAAATCTGCCACAGAAAGCGCCCGATTTTTTCAAAAATTTGATCATATGGCTTTTATGAGATGAGTTTAGATGATCTCCTTTGGAGACGCTTACATTTACAAAATGTAATAATGAAATGTTTAAGTCTTGAAAGTCTTGAGTATGCTTATTTCATTCCGATTGTTTCACAATTAGCAGACTATTGGGGAGACAGAAAAATAGCATGTTTGTGTAAAATAATGTCACGACAAGTTAAACAACACTTAAATCATGCTCCTCATATACATTTGGTTTTATCGCCTCCCTTTCGAGACCTTTTGCTCTCTAGGTCCCGAAAGGGAAAACAGTTCATAGATTTTTTACGAAATTACTGTTATGACAATGCCGATGACAGATACTTTTTCACAAGGGAAGGAAGTTCAGTAAGCAAAAAGCACCAGTATTCGCATTTCTTTTTTGATAGTAAGTTTAAAAATCTTTTTCAAAGCAGATACCTAAATCCACTCGTGGAATCTGAAAGTAAAAGTGATAAATCTTTCTTTCTCTCATACTGGACATATTTCTATTTTGAGACTTCCCAAAAAGAATTCTCATCTCAAAAATTGCAGGTGGAAGAACTCATAAAACAACAAGATCTAGAACAAATATTTTCTATTTCCTTTCGCTATAAACCGAAAGGACAACGGATTACTAAGCTAGGTAATACATATCAAAAAAAATGTACCTTCTCTTTAAATATATTGTCAGAGGATTCTTTTGAGAAAAATTTCAATTATTACAACAAAAGATACTAAATTCTTCACTTTTGCCTACGAGACTTTCCGTTATTACGGGTCCTCGAGCATTAGGTTATTTCGACAGAAGTAAGAAAGTAAAAATTTTTCCTCCCGTGAGTCGAATTATTCTATCAAAATGTAACTTTATATTCTTATTCCAAGAAAGAAAAAGTTCTTGAGGAAAAAAAGAAAAGAGAACTCTTTAGTAGAGATCTAAACGACCAAAATATACTTTTAATGTTCGAGAATATATAAAACGAAAAGAATCTGAAAATCAAAAATTTTATAGAAATTTTTTTAACAAGTTATTTCCTTTTCTTTTATCCTCTGGATTTTTTTCTTATTGACTTAATGAGTTCTTACGTAGAAGATATTTTCCTCTGTTCCGTCCTTCTATTTCTAAAACTCGCTCTGAAATATAGGGTTTTGTCTGGAAGATCGGATCTTCTAGAGGAAAATCTTTTGCTTATTTCCAACCCGTAAAATATAAAGCAATAAATAAAATCGTAGATTCTTTCTAAAGAACTTATAGAAAAGATATTTATAGTATGCTGGAATTATAGATTTTTTCTCATAAGTTTTTTTATTCCTATGATTATTCTTATTTTCAAGGAATTTCTCAACTATGTAATAAAAGAAGACTAAAAGACTTCCGTCAAAAAAAAGAGTCAATTATTGAAAATTTTGATTGATAATATTGCAAATTTTTAATTTTTCACATTTTTTGCTACTGAAGATCCGAGATATATTCAGTCAGTGAACAATAGAGATATCCAATACGTTTCAGAGTACGAAAGTCTTTTTTTAAAGAAGATCGTAAATAAATTTCAATTCAAGTGATTCCCCTAAGAAATTAATTTCTTTGGGGAATTTTTTTGACCCTAAGGGGCTTAAGTGGCAAAAGCCTAAGTCTTTTTTTTCCACTTGCCGATCGTTGTTTTACCCTTTCGGGAGTTTTCGCCAATGGAGACCAGCAGCGTGCTCCTACTATGGGCCATAGGAAAACGCAAACATTTTATTCTATGCCGGTCTAGAGACATCGAAGACCTCCTGATAATCGGAGGGGCGGGGCAGAGCAAAATCTAGGGCCAACGGCTTCTATTCTACTAATTACCCCTATTTTGTTGGCAATTATAAGGAGGAACCTAAACCAACATAAGAACCATAAAAGAAAAGACCTACTAAGCCAAGTACAAGAATACCTGCAACTGTACCTACTAACCACAACGGAATTCTTCCGCTTGTTCCAACATTAGACATCTGTTCTACTCCTTTCAAATGTGTATTGGAAGTCTTGACTCAAGATCTACACAGTCGCAAGCAAAAAAAAATCTATACAAAAAACTCCAAATAAATAATCCTCTAAGAGACCCATTGTTCTTTGGATCTCGTATAAGGGGGCAATGGTCAATCTCGATTACTAGTTAAAGAAATAACTAGAGAATAGTACTGCAAGTACGAAAATAAGTAGCAGTCCCCAGTATAAACCAGTACGGCTTAATTCAGCGCCTTGCTTGTTCGGATTCGGTGTTGTCATATTTGTGCACTTAACTTAATAAACAGCTTATCTTTGAATGAACTGCATTGCTGAGATAGAGCCCAAAAAGAAAACTGTAGGCACCGCTAGTCCATGAATAGCTAGCCATCTAAACGTAAAGATGGGATAAGTTCTCTCAATAGTCATTTAATGCCTCCTATAAGGATCTAGTAAATTCGTCTAGTTGATCTAGAGAGTTAAAACGTCCAGTAATTAAAGGCACTTCTTGACGACTCTCTGTAAAGTATTCATTGGGACGAGGACTCCCGAATACGTCATAAGCCAAACCAGTACTAACGAATAACCAGCCTGCTATAAAAAGCGAAGGGATTGTAATACTATGGATTACCCAGTAACGAATACTGGTAATGATATCTCCAAAAGGGCGTTCTCCCGTATTCCCAGACATGATTACCTCCGTATGTAAAGACAAGTTATGATTCGCAAAGAATGTTCCTCCCTTGAGTAAGCTAATAATAAAGGATACCGTAAGGGAGGCTTTTTGGCTCACTTTTATTAGCCTTGTCAGGTGGTAGTATACTAAAAGTATTTGCAAAACATGCTAAGTAAGTATAACTAAGATTTCTTTAAGACAGCAAGGCCCTTAGGTCATCGGAATCAAATTCTTGTCTAAGCCCAAAGACTATGCATATATAACGAAAAATAAGAGTTATCGTTTATTTTTTTATTACTAGTAGAGGTTTATATCTTGAAATCGTTTTTTTTCTAAAAAACAAAATAAAAATAATAAAAATATTGCTAGTAAAAAATCTTCTAAATGTTTTAGCTTCGTGATAAGACAGTGATATTTAGAGCCGGCATAGCCGGCACATCTCCCATCGCGAATTTAGTAGACGGATGGGAGAAAGGACAAGTTATGAGAAATCAAAAAATTGTTTATTATTTTAAACAATTTCATCTTGTTCAATATATAAGAACAAAGAAGCCATAGTTACAGCTGGAAATACTAATCCTACTAGGGGAACTAAAATAGATGGTAGATAGGAAGCACTCATAAATTTATTTCCTCATTCAAAGCTTTGAAAAAATACAAAGCCGATTATTTAATAACTAAAAGATACTTATATAAGTCTAATTTGGAAAATCAAAACAAAAAATTACTAAGTATTAATTTTCTTTTGTTCAATCTTCTTCTTGCTAAAAACAAAGAAGCGTACAAAAAAATTTTAGTACTAATAGTTTTTACTACCGTCGTCCCCAAGAACTCAACCACTTTGAAGACTAAGGGTCTTTTTTGAGGACATCATTGTTGTTTCAAATGGAACAGGTAAGACTTAATGAAAGAATGTACATTGATAGAAATAATTTTTTTTTTGGAAATCGAAAAAACCCCTTGGTCCTAAGTTTCTTAACGCCCTTTACCTTCTAGATTTTGAATCGAAGTCCAGAGTGCAAAGCCATTTGCTCCTTAGTCTATAAGATATCCAAATCTCCGACTAGTTCTATTTCATTATTTTCTGCTAGAAAATTCTAGCATAATAGGTTCCCCTTAACAAGGGCCTTTAGTCTCTTCAAATTTTGTAAGTTCTAGTAAATTCTTTCTTTTCTTAAAAGACCTCTAAAAGTAAAATATAGAAAAAAATTCTTAACCAGTAGCTGACTATTGTACTATTGGCATTGTCGATAAAGAAGGTTGACTCATTTTTGAACACGGAGCAGCTTTATAAAGTTCAAATAATTCGCCTAAGACTCCTTTTAATATGGCTCTAGGTACAATTAAATCTAACAAACCATGATCTAAAAGTGATTCAGCTACTTGAAAACCATCAGGAACTTCTTGATTCAAAGTTTGTTCAATAACTCTTTTCCCAGCAAAAGCAATATAAGCTTTTGGTTCGGCTATGATGATATCACCCAACATGCCAAAACTAGCAGTAACACCTCCAGTTGTAGGATATGTTAAAATAGATATATAAAGCAGTCCTTTTTGAATTTGATGAATTTGTAAAACAGAAGCTATTTTTGCCATTTGCATCAAACTTAATGTGCCTTCCTGCATACGGGCTCCTCCAGAAGCACAAACAATAATTAAAGGTAAAAAATTTTGAGTAGCATGTTCAATTAATCGCGTAAGTTTTTCTCCTACTACGGATCCCATGCTTCCACCCATAAACTGAAAATCCATAACTCCTAAAGCAACTGGAATTCCATTTAATTCTCCTATACCTGTTTGAACTGCATCAGTAAGTCCTGTGTGAAGTTGATTTTCTTCTATACGATCTTTATAAGCTTGTTGATCAACAAAATCGAGAGCATCACAAGGTAACATATCCTCATCCATAGGTTCCCAAGTTCCAGGATCAATTAATAGTTCAATCCTTTCTGTACTATTCATTTCCAGATGATATCCACATTCATCACAAATACGTTGATTTTGCTTTAAAAATCGAACATACAACATACTTTCACAATTATCGCACTGTGTCCATAAACCAGCACTTGGATCCGATTCAGGGTATTTAGGTTTCGGAGTTGTAAGTAATTTTAGTCTGCGTTTTTCTTCAAACCAATCAACTAATGACATAAAAAAAACCCCCTTGAAAAGTAATAAAATTAGAGAAAAGTCCCCCTCCCTCCTTTAAACTAACGTTCCATTGTCGAACGGGAATCATAATGTTCGTTTCTTATACGACCAAAGGTACACTGATGAGAGGATGGGTGTATAATATACTAAATTTACTATCCAAACTTTCTTTGATGTTCTATTGTATTTATTTGTATTATTAAATTATTCAACGTTTATATCAATAGACGGTTCTTAAAAGGGATGTTGAGAGAAAGGTCTTGAATTCACATGAATGATTAATTTTTTCGTTAGCTTTTATTTCCCATACACCAATGGTCTTTCTTCTCATCAGAGTGGGACCGTTAGTGTGCTTTATTCAAAGTTTTAAGAGAAATAGAAAAACTTGAATGGGCCGTTAGGCATTTTATTTTTTAAAAATGGGCAAGAAGGGATTCGAACCCTTGTCCTTATAGTTCGGAACCATATGCTCTAATCCACTAAGCTACAAGCCCATTGTTAAAAAAATCAAAGGGAAAAATTAATCATTAATTGTATCCTACCGTTAAGATGATTTTTTTTCAATTCTTTCCAAATCTAAAAATTTTCTGTATAGAGTAAAACACCCTTTTCTGATTGACATCGAAAATATTCCACTTTTCTTTTATTTGAAACTGCGTTACCTTCTCTCTGCAAATCCCATTACGACTTAGGACCTCTAAAGGTAATAATAAGAACTATAGACCAAGTATCCTTGATACTTGGTCTATAGACTTTATAGAAAGGTCCTTGGATATTTAATATTTAATTAAAGATAATTTAATGATGTCCTTCCATTGATTCACCAATATAAGCTGCAGCTAAAGTGGCAAAAATTAAAGCTTGGATCCCACTTGTAAATAGACCTAAAAACATCATAGGAATAGGAACAACTAACGGTACCAATGAAACTAATACAGCTACTACAAGTTCATCTGCTAAGATATTTCCAAACAATCGGAAACTTAATGAAAGTGGTTTTGTAAAATCTTCTAATATATTAATAGGAAGAAGAACTGGAGTAGGTTGAAGATATTTACCAAAATAACTTAATCCTCTTTTATGGAAACCAGCATAAAAATATGCTCCCGAAGTTAAAAGAGCAAGAGCAACAGTTGTATTAATATCATTTGTTGGTGCTGCTAACTCTCCATGAGGAAGTTCAATAAGCTTCCACGGAACAAGAGCACCAGACCAGTTAGATACAAAAATAAATAAGAAAAGTGTTCCAACAAAAGGTACCCAATCACGATATTCTTCTTCTCCAATTTGAGTTCTAGCTAAATCTCGAATAAATTGTAATACGTACTCTACAAAATTTTGAGTCGCATTAGGTACTGTTTCTAATTTACGAGTACCTAAAAAAGCTACTGTTAAAAGAATGCCAATTACAACCCAAGACGTAATCAAGACTTGCCCATGAACTCGTAAATCACCGATTTCCCAATAGAAATGTTGACCTACTTCCACTGCAGATATTTGATATAAAGAACTATAACTATCAATCGAAGCCTCTGTAATATACATAGTACTTTTTTGAAAAAAGTAGAAGCTTTAAATAATTTATTTAAACATATTTACCTAAAGTCCAAAAGTTGCCTTTGACGATATTTCATTTCAATATAGGTATTTTCCGGGAAAAACCGTAAAAATTGTTTCTAACGGCCTCTAGGTATCCCTGCCTAACGGCCCTAGTAGACAAAAGCTTTCTTTTAGAGATTTTTTTAAGGGTACATAATATGGTTTGTTCAAAAATTTTGATTCCGGAACATAGATTCAAAATTGTTTTACGACCTATGAGTTCTTAAGGGACTAGCTGGAAAAAAAAAGGCTAATAATGTTGCATTAATTTACTTCCTGTAGGGTCCCGATAAAGGATTAATAAATACTTCTAGAAAATCTCCAAGTCTAGTATATCTATATAAAATAAAAGTATATTCTTCTAGCGAATTAATTAAAGATTACTAACGGATAAATTCATTTTAGGAGGAATTTTGTAACAAAAAGATTTCCGAAAATAAATTTACCTATATTATTTTGAATATTAGAGTTAAAGTTTAATTAAGTAACTCTATTACGGCCTTCTCGAATTGCAGTAGTTAATTTATCTAATATCCATCGAATTGAAGATCGTGCATCATCATTAGCGGGTATAGGCATATCTGTAAGATCTGGATCACAATCCGTATCAACTAAACAGATTGTAGGAATGCCTAATTTAATACATTCTTCAACCGCCGTAGCTTCTTTCTGTTGGTCAATTATTATGACTATATCCGGTAAGCGTGTCATATACTTAATGCCTTCTAAATATTTTCGCAATTGGATAAGTTGTCTTTTTAAGACAGCAGCCTCTTTCTTTGGTAGCTGATTAAGTACACCTGCATTTTCTTGATCTTCAAGTTGTTTAAGTCTAGTTACTCGTGTTTCTATTGTAGACCAATTAGTAAGCATGCCACCTAACCATTTTTGGTTTACATAGTGACATCTAGCTTTTTTGGCTGCTGCGCTAACCAGATCTGCTGCTTGATATTTCGTACCGACTATTAAGAATTGTTTCCCTTGAGAAGCTGCATTAGCACTAAATTCACAAGCTTCGGCTAATAATCGAGCTGTTTTAAAAATATGAAGTATATAAATACCTCGTCTTTTTGTAAAAATATAAGGCGCCATTTTTGGATTCCATTTACGAGTTTGGTGACCAAAATGAACTCCTGCTTCCATCATTTCCTCTAAACTTATAGTTAATGATTCTGTTTTCATATAAAATTTAGGAATTTTTTAAGAGCAATAAATAAATTTTCCTTTTTTTGAGCCATCTACCTTTTTGAAGACTGAAAACGATCTGGATCTTGTCTGATGTTCTTCTGTTACCTTCTTTCAATAAAGAAATACTTTTGTAAAAAAGGAGATGTTAGATAATAGAATAAAAGGAAGATAGTACCTAAGGAAGTTTTTTTCCAACCTTAAACTTATTTACAGCATTTTTACATGGTTTCATTATTTCTCAAAATGAATTACTTTATTAAACCAATTACCTCTTCTATATATCAAGATTGTATAAATTTGATTTTTTTCTTAAGCTAATGCTTTTTTGTTGCAAACACTTTTTTATGATTTTCATACTTCTTTTTTGATTTATTGAATTACGATACCTTTTAATTTGTAGTAATTCAATAAATCAAAAAAGAAGATCACAAAAAAACTAGTTTATGTTCGCTAGGTTTCGGATAAGATAAATTTTATCTCTTTGATTTATGTTAGGTAGTTTTGATTGTCTTTTTTTTTAAATAAAAAATATTCTCTTTTTTTCTAGGTATAAAGTTATTTGTTAATTCTTGAAGACAAAATTTTTTTGTTTCATAATTTAAGGATTGTTCAGTTAATTGTTTTAACGAAATATGAAGCCAATTTCGTTTTGTAATAAATGGTTTACAAAGGCAAACCGTGGGTTGAATTTTCCTCCGTATATTACTGCTTGAGGTTTCCTGATAAAGAAAGGAAAGTCTTTGAGGAGATTTTTGAAAAGAAAAAATTTTTCTTATTTGGACTTTCTGCCCTTTAGATTTCGAAAGAGAGGTAACATTTTTTTTTTGAAAAATATTCTGTTCATTATTGGAAAACAATGTACCTGTTCCATTCGGACTCAAAAGAACAGGAGCTTGTTTTAAACCGGTCCCTGCAGGAATCATTTTACTTAGTAAGACATTTTCTTTTAATCCTTTTAACCAATCCATTCGACCTTGAAGAGCAGATCTACTCAAGACAGTAATTGTTCTTTCAAAACTTGCTTCCGATAAAAAACTGTTAGCATTAAGTGATGCTTGAGTAATACCTAACAATACAGGTTTGCATGGTAATGGTTTATAAAGTACACGATTCATTTTTTGTGCTTTAGAAATGTCAAGTATTTCTCCCGGAAAAAAAACACCTAAAACATCATAAGGAAATGCAGTTCTTATCACTGCTTTCGGTGAAAAAGCAGTAAAATCGGTATTTTCAACAATTGCAATTTTACTACTCATTTGTCGTACAATTACTTCGAAATGTTTATCCGAAATATAAACTCCTTGGGATAAATATACTTTTTGAACTTGATCAACAGTTTCTAATTGACTGTATTCTAAAGCTTTAGATGCTCTATTCACAGAAATTTGAGATAACATTAAATCCATTTGTGTCAAACTTCCAATATAATTCCGAAGTTGTTCTTTTATACGTGCTACTAAAATTTCAAAACGCATGTATAAATTAATCACCACTTGATTACCTACTCGAGCTTCTAATAATTGTTCTGCTTTTGGTAGTCCTTGGATAATATCGCTAGCTTTAAGTCTCTCATAAGCAAGTGTTACTAATGTATCTCCTTCATTAATTGTTTGTTTATGAAAAGTGTGTGCTATACCTCCTGTTGGAATTAAATAAAGTTTAGCTAAACGAATTAAAAGATTTCCTTCATTTAACGATAAAAGATGTCCTGATTCAGGAAGTATACTATGAGTAAAAGGTTCAAAAATTTTTTCACCAAGATCTCGTGAAGGACAAATTGATTGTCCTATTTTAAATTCTTTGACTTGAAGATCTTTTTCATTGCGTAGTGACCTATTGGAAAGAAAAATTGTTGCCAATGTTTGATTTTTATTCAAAATCCTATTGCTAAAATGACACCAAATTAAAAAATTAACAGATATCAACCAATTTTTTATATTATAAATATTTTTACTATCGTTGATAAAAAAGATTTTTTCTTTTCCTTTAAATGTGTTTCCATGCGTAATACATAGAAGAGAAAAAACATTTTTTTTTAAAAATAAATTTATTTGACTGGTAGAAATAAAAGTTCTAACAGAAACAATGGATAATTCATTTAAAAAAATAAAAAATTCACCTAGTAACCCAATACAAGAATCTTTCTCCGCGATTGAATAGTTTTTCGCCAATATACTCGGTTCTTTAAGAAAAATTGTAGTTTTCGATAAAGGATAATTAAGAATTAGTTGTTCTTGAAAATCTATTATTTGTTCTTCGGATTTTTCAGAAACTTTACTTGTTCCAGGGGTTTGAACAGAAGAAAACATTTTCTTAGAAAATTGATCAACAAACGAAAGAGTTAAGATCCATTCATTTTGTTCACTAATAGTATGTATCGAACCCGTATGTTTACTAAAAATTTTATCAGTGCTAATTCTCGATAGAGGAATGTAGTCTGTGAATTTTTTTTTTCTTCCTAGTCGAATGTCTCTACGAGAAACGGAAAAAGTAACAGATCTTTGTCGATTATATATTGAAAGTAAAAAAACCTTAGAATAATTAAAAACATGATTTTGTATACCAATTGGTAAATCTCTCTGAATATAATCTTGTGTTTGATAAAAAAAAGAAAGATTAAGAGTGGCATTAAAAAATTTATTTAAACGGCCAGAAAAAATCCAAATATAACTAGTCTTTTCAACAAGCGGACTAAGATAACTACGAATAGAAGCAAATTCTATCCATAAGTTCATTCGACTTGCAGAACATAAAAAATGAAGAAAATGACGTTGTTTTAAACAAGATGCGCGAAGACCAATAGGGTTGTAAAAAACTTCACCTTGAAGATGAGAATATATATTTTTTTCTATTTTTTCTTTTAATGGAGCAATACTAGCCCGAACTTCAGCAATAATTTGTCTCGATTGTACATATTGATGATTTTTTACAAGAAGTAAACTATATTGTGGTACATTTAATACTTTTTTTTTCCCAATACGATCTTCTATAATAACTGAAAATGCTTCCGGACATGTCCAAGCAGGGCGTCCATGACGATTTCGTGTTGGTTGAATTGTTTTTGTCTTATGGGTACTGGATGAGATAGAAAAATGAACAATTCCATTAAACGGAGCTCGTACATGTTCAGCAACGCCGCCTGTAAAAACACCTCCTGTATGAAAAGTACGTAAAGTTAATTGTGTTCCAGGTTCACCTATAGATTGGCCAGCAACAATTCCAATAGCAGCTCCTATTTCTACTAAATTACCACAACTTAAATCCCATCCATAACATTTTTGGCAAGCACGAGGCATACTTTTACAAGTTAATGGGGATCTCACTAGAATTTCACAATGTCCTCCTTCTGACCCTGGAGATAAAAGGGCTTTCGGGAAATTCACTAAAGAATTCACTAGATCTGGTGCAAGATCTTGATTTTTAATTGCGATACATCGTTTTCCTAAAAAGACATTACGTGCCAAAACTCGTCCTATAAGTCTCTCTTGCAAAGATAATAAAGAGTTTCCTCCTGCGTCGCGGGTTGTTTTTCGATCTCGAATCGAATGAAGGCGGATTCCTTGATTAGTTTCACAATCAGGATTCCTTATTACTACATGTTGTACGACTTCAACAAGTCGACGTGTAAGATATCCAGCATCAGCCGTTCGTACAGCGGTATCAACTACTCCTTTTCGAGCACCATAACAAGATATAATATATTCAGTTAAAGATAAACCTTCACGTAAATTACTCTGGATAGGAAGATCAATGATATTTCCTTGTGGGTTTGCCATTAATCCTCTCATTCCTACAAGTTGGTGTACTTGTGAAACATTTCCTCTAGCACCTGAAAAAGACATTATGTGAACTGGATTGAGTGGATCTGTAATTCTAAAATGTGATGTCATTTCACGTTTTAAATACTCACTAGTAGTGTGCCAAGTTTCAACAACATGTCGTAATTTCTCGACTGCATGAATAGATCCACGGCGATATTGTTCTTCTGATGTATATGCTTGATATTCTGCATCTCGAATTAACCAAGTTTTTGAAGGAGTTGTTATTAAATCATCTACTCCTAAAGAAATACCTGCTTGTGTTGCATGGCGAAAACCTAATGTTTTTAATTGATCGAGTATTTGCGATGTACAATTGCTACCTAAATAGATTATTAACCTACCAATCAATTGTCTCATGGCACCTCTATCCATCACTTGGTTGTAGTAAATTCTATCTCCAAATTCGGCTGTCAGCCGTGCCATAAGTAAATACCTCCGTAAATAATTTTATTAAAAATTTCAAAGTCTCCTTCCTATTTTCGTCTACCGTAAGCTTACCAACGAAGAAGGGGAATTCAGGAAGAAGTACCGTAAAGGAAGTTTTCAAGGCCTCATCATGAACGTAAAACCTTTTCGTTGGGAAGAAAGACTGTTATCGTTATCCCTATTTTCTAAGAGAAGAAAAATGTTCTTGAATAGATTGTTGAATTTGTTGATTAAAAAGAACTCTTCCGGCAGTAGTTAAAATATATTTACTAAAAGAATTGCCTTTTCGGTTTTTTTTTATATAAGAATTGTCATATATATTTATAGAATTTCCTGAAGAATCAAATTGATATTCAATAGGTCCTTTACGAGATGATATAACAGGATATTTTGCTTCCCAACGCAACCAGAGAAAAGAAAAAAGATTCAGGTGACCTTGATGAATAGAAATTATAACATCGTCATAATCATAAAAAATGGGAAATTTGTGAAAACTTGATTTGTTTTCTATAAATTTTGGATACAAAGAATATTTGCTATTTTTTATAGGTTTAGACTTCTTATCCAAGGACCTTATGAAATCTTGTTTCGACTGAGAATCTTCTTCTTTCGATTCTTTGATTTCATGGTTTTTTGTAAAAAGCAGCGAAGAAGAAACAAAGGACCGTTGACGACTTCCATATATACCAACAGATCCTTCTAAAGTTAAAACGTATAATCCAAGAAGCATATCTTGACTTGGTACCGCTACTGCTCGTCCTGTTGCAGGAGAAAGAAGATTTGATGGTGACCACATTAGTATACGAGCTTCAACTTGAGCTTCCCAAGATAGAGGTACATGAACAGCCATTTGGTCTCCATCAAAATCAGCATTAAAACCAGCACATACTAAAGGGTGTAAAAGAATTGCACGTTCTCCAACTAATACAGGTTGAAAAGCTTGTATACCTAATCGATGTAAAGTAGGTGCTCGATTTAAAAGTACCAATCGATTTTGTACAATTACTTGAAGTACTTTCCAAATAATAGGTTCTTTATTTTGAATCATGCTCTTAGCGGCTCTTAAATTAGGCGCTAATTGTCTTGTAATTAATTCTCGAATTATAAAAGGTTGAAAAAGTTCTAGTGCCATTTCTCGAGGCAAGCCACATTCATGTAAAGCTAATAAAGGACCGACGACAATTACCGAACGACCAGAATAATCGACACGTTTTCCTAATAAATTTTCTCTAAATCTACCTTTTTTACCTTTTATTAAAGCAGAAAATGATTTATATGCTCTTTTATTATAATCTCTAAAAGTAGATGAACCCATCCCATTAGCTAGTAAAGCATCAACAGCTCGTTGCAATGAGGCTCGTTGAAGACGTGCAAGTAAACCAGATAATACAAGAGTTCCTTGATATGAAAGCCAAATTGAAAGATCTTCATTTCTAAATAATACTTTTCGATATAATTCATTTAAATCAGAAGTAATTAATTGGCCTTCTCGTAATTCAACAATTGGTCTTAAATCCGGAGGTAAAACTGGAAGTACTGAAAGTACCATCCATTCTGGTTGAGTTTTTGATTGTATAAGATCTCGAATAATTTTACTAGATCTTATAATTAATCTTTTTTCACGTTGAATATCGGCACTATGGTCACTATTTTTATATTTTCCTGAAACAGGAAACCACATTTTTTCTGTTTGTTCAACTAATCGTTCCCAATTTTTTTGAAGAGAAACTAATTTATTTTGTAAATTTAAGTTTATTAACATCCTTTGAATTCCATATCCACCAGTAATAATTTCTCTACTTTCACAATCACGATACCACTTCGAGAGAAACAGTTCTAAAGCAATCCGCCACGGTACATAAAACCTGTTACAGATAAGTTTTGGTTCTAAAATGGGTTTAGCTGCTAATCTTAATAAACGTTTACGTGCTATAATTATTCGTTGTGATAATTTAAGAGAATCATTTACTTTCTCTTGGGATTTTTCTAGAGTAACAGATCTACTAGCTAGAGAGATATTTTTCGTTTGTAAGAAATGTTTCCGGGTTCGCAGTCGTTTACGGGTTAAAATTCTTTTATAAGCTCTTTCATGTGTTCCTATTCTTAGAGTACCTAAAAGTCTAAATTTTGAATATGTACCGGGTCCTATAATAAAAGATCCACAATAAACTAAGCTTTCAACATCTTTCAGTGGCATTTCAAGTAAATGAGAAATAACACTAGGACGATTTTTGAGATACCATACATGAGTAACTGGAGAAGATAATTGAATATAGCCCATTCTATGTCTTCGTACTCGAGATTCAGTCAATTCAACACCGCATTGTTCACAAAAAGGAGGGGAATCATTATCCCTTGTTCCTTTATATTTACCACAACTACAAAATCCACTTTTTATTGGTCCAAAAATGCGTTCACAAAATAAACCATCCTTTTCGGGTTTATGCGTTTGATAATGTATAGTATGGGGTTTTAGAACACGTCCAACAATTTCTCCATTGGGTAAAATTCTCTCTGCCCAATTACGAATTTGTTCAGGAGAAGCTAGACCTATACGAAGATTTTGACCTTTAGGTCCTTCTTGCCTTTTAGATTCTTCCCTATGGACCAAGGACTGAGGTTCCAATGTGGAATTCCGTGAGGAACGGAGGGAGGAACCGGTGGGTTTATTTGAGTATGTCATAAAAATAAAAAATTTTTGCTAGTTCCGAAAATTTTATATTTGATTTATTTTTAGAAAAAAATATTATCTCAAATAGACTTTCTTTTTTTACTTTATTTCTTTCTCCGTAAGATAGTATACGACCTTCTTTTCCATTGAATCTTTCTGGTTTTTTCTTTATCTAAATCGAGAAATAAGCTGAATGATCGTATCAGGGTAACGGAGGAGTTTTTTCTTAATATTTTCTTTTTTGTCCGGGTTATTATTTTTTTTTGTAGAGCACTTCCACTTCAAAAGTTTTTTATATTAAAAGAACATCGCTAGTAAATAAGGAATTTTACAAGAAGAGATAATTGCTTTATTTATTCTTTAAAGAAGTATTTTTTAAGAGTAAGTGCAACTGTAATGTTAAATAATATTTTATAAATTATAAAAAAATCTATTTTTTTTTTCAAATTGTTGTTATTTCAATCTTATTTTGGAAATTAGTACTTTCAAAAGAAAATTTAGAATTTTTTTGAAAATGACAAAACTTTTCATTTTGTTTATGATAAACAAAGATTATTTTATTACTACTGATAATTTTTGAGTATTTCAAGATTATTTTTTTAACTAATTAAAAATTATCAGTAGTAATAAAATTTAAAGAACAAAAACAAAATTGTAAGCAAAAAAATTTACTTTACGTAAAAAGAAATAAAATATAATTAAAAGTTAGAATTATTTTATTTTTTTGTATTTGAATAAAACAAATAGAATAATACTATGATTATATGTTATTATATTTTGTGAAAATTTATTCAACAAAATAGTTTTCTCTTATTTGATTTAAATAACTTTAGGGAAGATTTTGTGAGTAAAAAAATAATTTTTAGTAAATATTTCCTTTAAGGTTTTTTATCATAAATCTTATAAATAATTTATTTTTTTTTGTTTTCTTTAAAGAGTGTTCAATTTTCGGGCGATTTTAGATATATTTATAAAAAAAGGAGTTTTTATGTCTCGTTATAGAGGTCCTCGTTTAAAAATTATACGCCGTTTAAATACCCCTTTACCGGGTTTAACATCCTCACCAATTGTTAATTCTACTGTCAATACTAAGTCTCAACGAAAAGATAAATCTGAATATCGTATTCGTTTAGAAGAAAAACAAAAACTTCGTTTTCATTATGGAATAACAGAACGCCAATTATTAAGATATGTTCGTTTAGCTCGAAGAGCAAAAGGATCAACAGGTCAAGTTTTACTTCAATTATTAGAAATGCGATTAGATAATATTATTTTTCGATTAGGTATGGCTCCAACTATTCCTGCAGCTAGACAATTAGTTAATCATGGTCATGTTCTTGTCAATGAGCGAGTAGTAGATATACCAAGTTTTCGTTGTAAACCTCAAGAAAATATTAGTATTCGAGATCGAGCAAGATCACGTGCTTTAGTGGATAAAAACCTTAATAATTCTCAAGAATCAAAAAAACTATCTCCTTCTCGAGATTTTTTAAGCAAAGTACCAACTCATTTGCGCATAAATACAAAAAATTATAAAGCATCTGTAAATCAAGTAGTAAATCGTAATTCCATTGGAGTTAAAGTAAATGAACTTCTTGTTGTAGAATACTATTCTCGTCAAGCTTAATAAAAGAAAAAAATACTAAATTTTCGTTTATTCGGAATCTTCAAAGATACTTTAAGAGAAATCATTTTTTATTTTTTTTTTATTTAAGCTTTTATTTTCAATTCTCCTATACGAGATGCACAAAATAGTAGAGTAGCTACCGTCAATGGGGGGATTTTCCTCATGGTACAGTCGTGATCGGAATCCCTCTCTTGTCGATATTAAGAGAAAGAAAGAGGGTTTTTGATAATCAAAGGTTTTGGCCTATAAGCTAAAAAGCACATTGACAACGGAAAGAGAGGGATTCGAACCCTCGGTAGACAAAAGCCTACATAGCATTTCCAATGCTACGCCTTCGACCACTCGGCCATCTTTCCTTTTATTTACTTTAATTTTATTATAAAATTATCTTTTATATCAAGATTAGTTAGAGTTTAGAAAGTAAAAGAAATTATATATTTAGTTATTCTAAACCATTATATTGGTTTTCTTAAAAGGCAATGGTTTTTTCGCCGTCTAGTACGAGTCCTTTTTCTATCCCATTGTCAAAAAAAAAGCTTTAGAACTAAAAAAGTTCAATTCATCAAAAAATTTTTTTATTTAAAATTTTATTTATTTTCATTATATTACTACTTTTCTCCCAGGATTGCTTTAGTACAATGTGACTTTTTGTTTTGTTAATAAGAATTTCTCTTAGAAACTTTTTTGTATTTTGCTAATAATCCTTTTTCACGATAATTTTTAATATTTAGATGTAGAACTTTTAAGCAACACTGGTAGCAAAATTTTATCGGTAATGATAAATGCTCGATGGACTAATAGAAAAAGTTTAAGTGGAAAGAAAAGTAAAATAAAATATTTTTTTTTATTCAAATGCCAAGATCTCAAAGAAATGATAATTTTATTGATAAAACTTTTACTATTGTTGCAGATATTTTATTACGAATCATTCCGACTACTCAAAGAGAAAAAGAAGCTTTTACTTATTATAGAGATGGTGTGATTTGTTTCTTAGTTGAAAATTTAATAAGCTAAGACATGGTATATAAATCATCCATGAAACTCACACTAATAAGGGCAATTTAAAGTAAAACCAAGCCTCTGCTATTTATCCTTAGCATGATTACACCTCTATGTTTCAAATAAATTTTGTTTCATTAAGCAAAGAGGAACTATCTGTTTTAATAAAAATCTTATGAATATAGAACGTTTTGTTCAGAGTTCGAGTTTTTATACTTTCAAATTAAAAAATTTTTTGAAAATATTAACTTTTGGACAAAAAACAGATAGAAAAAAATTGAGAGAAAACTACCTTTTGGAACTGACATTATCAAGTCTTCGTTATAATTTGTTTGATTATTTTTTTATTCTTTTTTTATCAATAAAAAAATTTTTTTCTATGGTTAAGATAATAAGATTCCATCTCATCTATTTTTGGATAACTGAAAAACCATCGGAGATTGTCAGGGTTTAAATCTCACTTCACTTAAAAGTGTGTAGAACAAATAAAGAAACATAAATAAAGCTACCTCTCTTTTAGAGAGTTCCTTCAAGTACTAATCAAGGAATCTATTTGCTCTTTTTTTATATCGTTTAGGTATATTTTTTAATGAGAAACAAATAGGGTTTTTTATGTTTTATAGGATGGCTAGTTATGTTTTTTTACAGATACTAGCCCCTAGTGAGTTTTTTCTAGTTTAAAAATTATTAGAAAGCAAATTAGGAGTAGCCGTATGAGGCTTTGAATCCTCACGTACGGTTTTGAATCGGAGCTAATAATTTAATTTGGCGACCGAAACGAATGTCAGCTCAATCAGAAGGAGAATATGCAGAAGCATTATTAAATTATTATGAAGCGATGCGTTTAGAAATTGATCCGTATGATCGAAGTTATATACTTTATAATATAGGATTAATTCATACTAGTAATGGTGAACATGTTAAAGCATTAGAATATTATTTTCAAGCACTTGAAAGAAATCCATCTTTACCACAAGCTTTAAATAATATGGCTGTAATTTGTCATTATCGCGGAGAACAAGCTATTGAGCAAGGAGATTCAGAAAATTCTGAAATTTGGTTTGATCAAGCTGCAAGTTATTGGAAACAAGCAATTGCATTAGCCCCAAATAATTATATTGAGGCAGAAAATTGGTTAAAAATTACTGGACGTTTGAAAGAATAAATTTGTATTTTTTTGGATCCCTTTTATAGATGAATTTTCTAGAAAGTAGATACCTTTAGATTTTTTACTATTTTATCCCCAGCAATATCTGGGGATAAAATAATAAAAAATCTTCTTTATTCAAACTTATCATAAGAGTTTTTTTGTTTGAAGAAAAAATAAGTAAAGAGTTATTTTTAGAAAAAATAGTTTTAGAAAAAAAGGATTTTTCTTTATTACAGATTTTTAAAAATCATATTTTTTACAAACAAGCTTTATTCGAGCGCTGTTTGACAAATAACAGTCTTATCCGTCAAAGCTTTAAAATTGCCTAACGGCCCTCAATCCGCCAAATTGAAAACTGCTGAAGAAACTTTTCAATGGCTTGCCAGTGGAAAACATGTCGGGATTCGCCTAAAACACAACAGTTGGATTTGTTTCGAGATTGATAATACTACTTTGGCCTCTATCCTATTTCAGATTTTGGTTCAGGGGCGCGCTCTACCTATGATGGCAACAACCTCTCCAAGAGGAGGTTATTTTTTCTTTAAAATTCCGCCTGACTTTCCTGTGATTTGGTTAGCGAAAACAAGTCATCAATTTTTGGTAGCTGCTGGCTTTATCGTCGAGTGCTGTTGTTAGAATATCACTCTTTTTGGCGATGGATATTCTCTTGTGATGCCAATCCAATTAGGCCTGATCAAGTAGGGAGGGGCCTTGGTTTTTATGGCTAGTTACAAAACCTGGGATTAGAAGAAAATTGAATCCCATTCTAGATCTAGAAAACAATTATCAGATTGTTAAAGGTAAACGAAATGATTCTCTGTTTACCTGATGTATGCAACTTTAATGGACAAACAATGAGATGTTTGCTAGTAATAAGGCCTCAATGCTTGAACTTCGGTGCTTTATAAACAAGTACTTTCTGGAAGATCCGTTGAAAACAGCAGAGATTGAAACGATTTGTAACTCTGCCTTTTCCAGGATTGAAAGGCAACCCAATAGTAGAGACCCGGTGATAAGTAGTGTGCTTTTTCAGCAACTCCTAGCAAAATACAAAGACGTGCTTTTCTGTCCTACTAAACCAACACAATGGTTCTTTTGGGAAGACGGTGTGTGGTCCGAAGTTCTGGAAGTCCGAATTCAACGATTCATTATGGATGAGATTCTAGCTATCACTCCGGATGCTCTTAAGTCGTTTATTATCAATGAAGTCATGTACTTACTAGAAAAACAACTAGCTGAAGAGCACGGAAAACTTTCGTCTGATAAAGCTTTTTTCAATCGTCGGTTTAATAAATTTTAAAAAAGGTACGCAAGTTTTTACAGATCAAAAGCTCTTACCGTATAAAACGATAATTCCAATTATCGTTTCTTCACTAACTAACTTATCAGTTGACTATGATTTTGACAAAGCGCCAGCTTAGCTATGACCGGCTGTGAATAAAATTCTTTCTCTTTTATTTTCAGGAAGCGCCAGAAACTGACGTTCGTGGCGCAGTCTCTGCTGTTTACCGCGTAGGGCGTTCAACCATCCGCTGGCTTCGAGAAATGGTTACACATACTTCGTACCACCGGGCACGGAGATTGCTTAGGAGCAGTCCCGAAGGTCCGGTTACTAAGCCGTTTGTGGATGACTCTTAGCAGTCATTTAAACATAACTATGGTACGAAGTATAGAACATCTAATAAGGGCCCTTAAGCCTAATAGCCCTGACATACTATTTCTTTTAAAATTACGAAGTAATTTTAAGGAAGGCCGGTTAAAAAAATAATAAGACGAGAAACGTCTTATTATTTTTTTAATCTTTAAAACTGTCGCTAGCGACTCTTTTAAAGAAAGCGCCAGCTTAGTTACCAGCTTTGCTTTGTTACTATTCCAAGCAACAGAAATCTGCTGCCCGAAGGAAACGGCTGTTAGAGTTAGCAAGAAGAAGCTGTGTTATTTTTTTCCATTTTATTTTGTATTCTCGAAGAAGAATTTTCTGAAAGGGTTGCTGACCTTTACAATGGAAGGGGCCGAAGACTGGCCGGAGACCTGACCACTTCTCGCGAAAGAAAACAATCGTTTTTTGAATCAATTGTTGTACAGGGAGGTAGAGCTGAGTCTTTCTAGAGCTGTGCTCTTGCTAAACAATTATGCTGGCGCACCTCTTTTCCTCTATCATTAATTCGACATGTAACATTCGTTTATGACTGAAAAAATGGAAACATTCCAAATGCGGTCCCTCTTGCAAAAAACTTGTTAACTAAAACTAGTAGAAACTTGAAAAAAATTTTTCAAGTTTTAGAAGGGCATCTGCCCCTGGCAGATGCCCCTTCTATTACATTTCTAAACTAGGACCATAAAAAGGTATGGAATCCGTTAATTATAGAGTATCAATAGTATCAAATTCAAATTTAATTTCTTTCCAAACTTCGCAAGCAGCTGCTAGTTCAGGACTCCATTTTGCAGCTTCACGAATAATGTCATTACCTTGACGAGCAAGATCACGACCTTCGTTACGTGCTTGAACACAAGCTTCTAAAGCTACACGGTTAGCTACAGCTCCAGGTGCATTACCCCAAGGGTGACCTAAAGTACCACCACCAAATTGAAGTACGGAATCATCTCCAAAGATTTCAGTCAATGCTGGCATATGCCATACGTGGATACCACCAGAAGCTACAGGTAGTACACCAGGTAAAGCTACCCAGTCTTGAGTAAAGTAAATACCACGACTACGATCTTTTTCAATATAGTCATCTCTAAGAAGATCAACGAAACCTAAAGTTACTTGACGCTCACCTTCTAGTTTACCAACTACGGTTCCAGTGTGAATATGGTCACCACCAGACATACGTAGTGCTTTTGCTAGTACACGGAAATGGATACCGTGATTTTTTTGTCTATCAATTACTGCGTGCATAGCACGGTGAATGTGAAGAAGAAGACCATTGTCACGACAATAATTAGACAAACTAGTATTAGCAGTAAAACCACCAGTTAAATAGTCATGCATGATAATAGGTACACCTAATTCTCTAGCATATGCAGCTCTCTTCATCATTTCTTCACAAGTACCTGCAGTTGCATTTAGGTAGTGTCCTTTAATTTCCCCAGTTTCAGCTTGAGCTTTAAAAGTAGCTTCTGCTACGAACAAGAATCTATCTCTCCAACGCATGAAAGGTTGGGAGGTTACGTTTTCATCATCTTTAGTAAAATCAAGACCACCGCGTAAACATTCGTAGACAGCTCTACCATAGTTTTTTGCAGATAGACCCAATTTTGGTTTAATAGTACAACCCAAAAGAGGACGACCGTATTTATTTAGTTTATCTCTTTCTACTTGAATACCATGAGGAGGTCCTTGGAATGTTTTTGCATAAGCTGCTGGAATTCTTAAATCTTCAAGACGTAGAGCTCTAAGAGCTTTAAATCCAAAAACGTTACCTACAATGGAAGTAAAAAGGTTGGTGACGGAACCTTCTTCGAATAGATCTAGAGGATAAGCTACGTATGCGATGTACTGGTTTTCTTCTCCTGGTACAGGTTCGATATCGTAACAACGCCCTTTATAACGATCTAGGCTAGTAAGACCATCAGTCCAAACAGTAGTCCATGTTCCGGTGGAAGACTCAGCTGCAACAGCTGCTCCAGCTTCTTCTGGAGGAACTCCTGGTTGCGGAGTCATACGGAATGCAGCCAAGACGTCAGTCTCCTTGGTTTCATAATCAGGAGTGTAATAAGTAAGTCTGTAATCTTTAACCCCTGCTTTAAAGCCAGCACCAGCTTTAGTCTCTGTTTGTGGTGACATAAGTCTCTCCCTACAATTCATAAATTCATTATTGAAAGCACAAGGTCTGCTCGACAAAAAAAATGCCTTTTTTGTATAAATTCCTATATGTTAGAACTTATTAGGCAAAAAGATTAACTTTTGATTTTTAGCCCATTTACGTTTCCAACTGAAGGAGAGGTAAAGGGAAGATAAAGTCAAAATTTATTATATTTTAACTGTTTATTCTATCTATATTACAAATTTATTGTAACTACATACATTGATTAAAACAACTAAGACAAAAAATTAATTTTTAGACGCCTAAATCTTTTCTAGTGTTTCTACTAATAACATATCGTTTTTATGGAAGAGGAAGGATGTTTTTTACCACACAACCACCAAGACAAAAGAGGGAAAATATAGATATTGATGTTTGTTTTTTCTACAGGCTGAAAAATTTTGTTGAAATAACATTTCTAAAGAAATTATCACTAGTTGTTTTTTATTATGATTTTTCTCTTCTTTTTCTTTTTATGCATAATTTATTCTATTATTTTTTATTTTTTTTTATCAAAAAAGAATGCAACAATACTCAAACATATAAAAATTCTTGACTTAGTTCCAATAATATGATATTTTATAAATATCTAGAAATAGATGAAAAATAACTACTTTCTTCAAATTTTTCTTCAGGATTAACAATAAATAAAGGCTACGTTTATTAAGGGCCGTTAGGCAAAATAATTTACTTTTATATTCTTATTCTTAAAAACAAGATAGAAAAGTTATTAATCGATTGAATAAATACAAGATGTAGAAGCATCACTTTTATATATACTTAAATAATAGGCTTTCTATGAAAACGAGCTTTTTTTCACTTGGAGCATCTACAGTAACTACTAAAAATGTGGGACGTATTACTCAGATTATTGGTCCTGTTTTAGATGCAGCATTTTTACCTGGTCAGATGCCTAATATTTATAATGCTATAATTGTTAAAGGACAAAATCCAGCTGGTCAAGAAATTAATGTAACCTGTGAGGTACAGCAACTTTTAGGTGATAATAGAGTAAGAGCAGTAGCTATGAGTGCTACTGATGGTTTAACAAGAGGTATGGAAGTTTTCGATACTGGAGCACCTTTAAGTGTTCCGGTAGGTGAAGTAACATTAGGTCGAATTTTTAACGTTCTTGGAGAACCAGTAGATGAACTTGGTCCTGTAAATGCTACAATTACATCTGTAATTCATAGATCTGCTCCTGCCTTTACCCAATTAGACACTAAACTTTCTATTTTTGAAACTGGTATTAAAGTTGTAGATTTGTTAGCTCCTTATCGTCGAGGTGGAAAAATTGGACTATTTGGAGGTGCTGGTGTTGGGAAAACTGTATTGATTATGGAATTAATCAATAATATTGCTAAAGCACATGGTGGTGTTTCCGTGTTTGGTGGAGTAGGTGAACGTACTCGTGAAGGTAATGACCTTTATATGGAAATGAAAGAATCTAAAGTTATTAATGAAGAAAATCTATCCGAATCTAAAGTAGCTTTAGTTTACGGTCAAATGAATGAACCGCCTGGAGCTAGAATGAGAGTTGGTTTGACTGCATTAACTATGGCAGAGTACTTTCGCGATGTTAATAAACAAGATGTACTTCTTTTCATTGATAATATTTTCCGTTTTGTACAAGCCGGTTCGGAAGTTTCTGCGTTGCTAGGTCGTATGCCATCTGCGGTTGGTTACCAACCTACCCTTGGTACAGAAATGGGAGGATTACAAGAAAGAATTACTTCTACAAAAGAAGGTTCAATTACTTCTATTCAAGCTGTTTATGTACCTGCTGATGACTTAACTGACCCAGCTCCAGCTACTACTTTTGCTCACTTGGATGCAACTACCGTTCTTTCTCGTGGTTTAGCAGCAAAAGGAATTTATCCAGCAGTAGATCCTTTAGATTCTACGTCAACTATGTTACAGCCATGGATTGTAGGTGCTGAACATTATGAAACAGCTCAAGGTGTTAAAAAGACATTACAACGTTATAAAGAATTACAAGATATTATCGCTATTCTTGGATTAGATGAATTATCAGAAGATGATCGTTTAACAGTAGCAAGAGCTCGTAAAATAGAAAGATTTTTGTCTCAACCATTCTTTGTAGCAGAAGTTTTTACTGGATCTCCAGGGAAATATGTAAGTTTAGCGGAAACAATTAAAGGTTTTCAGATGATTCTTTCTGGAGAATTAGATCATCTTCCAGAACAAGCGTTTTATCTGGTTGGTAATATTGACGAGGCTACTGCCAAAGCTGCAACCATACAAGTTGAGAGTGCATAAAATATGACATTAAATCTTCGTGTAATGGCCCCTAATCGTATCGTTTGGAATTCTGAGGCTCAAGAAATTATACTTTCGACCAATAGTGGTCAAATTGGTATTTTACCAAATCACGCTCCTTTATTGACTGCTCTAGATATTGGCGTGATGAAAGTAAGAATTAATAGTGATTGGTGTACAATGGCTTTGATGGGTGGATTCGCTATGATTGAAAATAATCAATTAACTATCTTAGTTAATGAAGCAGAAAAAGGTAGTGATATTAATCTTGAAGAAGCTCAGCAAACATTTGATTTAGCACAAGAAAGCTTAAATCAAGCTACAGGGAAAAAACAAACTATTGAAGCAAATTTAGCTTTTCAAAGAGCAAAGGCTAGATTAGAAGCAGTTAAAGCTAACTCTTCTTCCGCATATAACTAAAATCAAAGTTTGATTTATTAAGAAAAAATAGTTTAGAGTTTTTCTAGTCTTAAATTAAACTATGAGAGAGAAAAAGTTTTTGATTTCTTTTTTCTTTTCTAACATTTTTGACTTTTTCTTGTAGTTCATTGATTTCGTTCTACTTTGATATTTAATTAAGAACTTATTTTTTGTTCTTAATTAAATATCAAAAAAAAATTTATTATACAATTGTATAATAAAAAAAAGATGACATACGAAAAAACAAGAATATAATTTGCCTACTATTGGATTTGAACCAATGACTCTCGCCGTATGAAAGCGATACTCTAACCACTGAGTTAAGTAGGCTCTAGAATTTATTTTACCTCATATGAAAAATTCAGATCAATATTTCTTTTTCTAATTTTTTATATTTTTTCTCTTTAGTTAAAAAATTTTTATGGATTTTTTTTAGTGAACGTATTTTTGACACAAGATTTAATGGAATAATCTTGTTTTCTAAAAAAATACGATTTAAAAGATTCTTTAATATTGACTTTACCAAAGTCCTTTGGTAAAATATATGATGGGGCTATAGCTCAGCGGTAGAGCACCTCGTTTACACCGAGATTGTCTACGGTTCAAATCCGTATAGCCCCAAACAATTTTTTCACTTTGTTCTATGCTTTCAGTATTAATTGTTTTTTTTATTTTGATTTAACATCTTTTTTGTTTGAAATTTGAAAGTTTTTTTATTAGATTAATAGAAATTTTTTAACAAAAAAAATAAACTAAAATAAGAATTTCAGTCAAATCAAATTAATAAGGGTGGGCTTTTTCGAAAAAACAAAAATACTAATATCTTTGTATAATTAGGTTTATATCTAATAATGAAATATTTTTGAAATATCTTTCTTTATTAGATTTTTAAAGAAAATAAAATATTAAATTTTTTTCTTTTTTCTCTTTTTTTACTAGTTCGTTAAGCAATTCAAAAAAATCTTCTATCCCTATAGTGATAAGTGGGTCCTACTTTATTTAGTCTCTATAGAAAAAGTTCCTGTAAGGGCTGATTCTTCGGCGAACTAAAAAGCAGGAACGTTAGTTTAGTTTTTTTACAATTTAAAAATAATTTCTTATTATGCCTATACTTCCAAAATATGAATCTTTTTGGGCTTTTTTGTTAATAGCTTGTTTAATTCCTGTACTTGCTATTAGTGTTTCTAATTTAGTAGCCCCGTCTACTAGTAAAAATCCTGAAAAAAGTACTACTTATGAATCAGGAATTGAACCAATGGGAGAATCTTGGATACAGTTCCAAATTCGTTATTATATGTTTGCTTTAGTTTTTGTGATTTTTGATGTAGAAACAGTATTTTTGTATCCATGGGCTATGAGCTTTGATGATTTGGGGATTATTGCTTTTGCAGAAGTATTAGTTTTTGTAATAATTCTTATTATTGGTTTAATTTATGCATGGCGTAAAGGAGCATTAGAATGGTCATAAATTCAGAATTGTTTCGTTCTTCTAATTCTTTTCAAGAAGAGGGATTTGAGTCAGTTACAAATGGTTTAAGTTTTTCGATTACTGAGGAAAATATTTCAGATTCTGTAATATTAACTACTTTTCATGATTTTACAAATTGGATTAGATTATCTAGTTTGTGGCCTTTACTTTATGGTACAAGTTGTTGCTTTATTGAATTTGCTTCATTAATTGGTTCACGATTTGATTTTGATAGATATGGATTAGTTCCGAGATCTAGTCCTCGTCAAGCTGACTTAATTATTACAGCAGGGACAGTTACTATGAAAATGGCACCTTCGTTAGTTCGTTTGTATGAACAAATGCCAGAACCAAAATATGTAATTGCTATGGGAGCTTGTACAATAACTGGTGGAATGTTTAGTACGGATTCTTATAGTACGGTTCGGGGAGTCGACAAATTGATTCCAGTAGACGTTTATTTACCAGGTTGTCCACCAAAACCAGAAGCTATTATAGATGCTGTTATAAAATTACGTAAAAAAGTAGGTCAAGAAACTGCACATGAAAAGAAAAATTATCAACAAAGTCAACGTTGTTTTACAATGTCTCATCGTTTAAAACCAGTTTTACCTATTCATACTGGAACGTATGATCAACAAACCTTACGTCGAACTCCAGGAATTGAAATGGATACATCTTTAGAATATCCTTTAGAACGAATTTTACAAAATTCCATTGAAACATCTTCTCCTTTTCAGGATTCAGAGGAAATAGGTTTGTTAAAAGATTGGAAGCAAAGCAACCAAAAACAAGAACAAAATGTGAAGATGATGAAAGAGGAGGAAGCTTAATATGACTGATAACTTTTTGAGTAATTCTTCACAAAAACAAGGTCGTTTATCTGCTTGGCTTACTATTCATAGGCTATCACATCGACCTTTAGGTTTTGATTATCAAGGAGTTGAGATAGTTGAAGTACGACCAGAAGATTGGCCATCAGTTGCCGTTTCTTTATATGTTTATGGTTTCAATTATTTACGGTTGCAGTGTGGCTATGATGTATTTCCGGGAGGTCCCTTAGCAAGTATTTATTATCTTACTAAGGTTCAAGATGGTGCAGATCAACCAGAAGAGGTTTGTATAAAAATTTTTGTTTCGAGAGACAATCCTAAAATTCCTTCCGCTTTTTGGATTTGGAAAAGTGCAGATTTTCAAGAAAGAGAATCTTATGATATGTTAGGAATTATTTACGAAAGTCATCCTCATTTAAAGCGAATCTTAATGCCAGAAAGTTGGCTTGGTTGGCCACTGCGAAAGGATTATATCACTCCAGATTTTTTTGAATTGCAAGATGCCTATTAAGTTGTAAGTTTACCACCCAGGAAATTAATAGAAAAATATTTGTTGCTATTAATTTCCTGGGTGGTAAACTTACAATAATTATTAATAATAATTATTATTTTTTATTTCCATACAAAAAAAGTACTCATAAAAAAAGTAACATTAGAAAATAATGTTGTTTTTTTTATGAGTACTTTTTAGTTAATTCAAAAGAAATTTAGAAATTGTTTCGTTTATTTTTTATTTTTGGGATGTATAATCAAGAATAATTTTTTCCTTGTTGATATATATTTAATAATTTTCAAGAAAAGATTGCTCTAGTGTTCTTTTCCTAAACTTTTTCAAAAATATTTTAAATATGGTTTTCAATAAAGTAAAAGAGAATTATTTTTGTTTTTACTAAAAACACAGATTTTAATAAAAAATTTTCAACGATCTTAAATATACGTATTGACTAATTTATGTTTTCATAATATCTTTATTATCAAGTAATAAATCTAAAAATGATTTAGTATGGGTTGCTAACTCAATGGTAGAGTATTCGGCTTTTAAGTGCGATTAAAAGGTTCAAAAAGATAAGGTAAGAATAATTATCTATATTGCTGGCGCAGTGTAATAGGCATCGGCTAACTTGAAAAGGAAACTTTAAGGGGACTACAGCATGCCGATTAAAGAACAATCAATTAATGACTAATGGAAAATATTACAAAAACAAAAATCTGTAGGATCCTTTAATTAAGAATTGATTTGTTTTAGCTTATAAATTAATGGACAGACACAATAGTCTAACCACATAATGTAAATAAAGTGCCGAAATTTTTCTTGAATTTGCATTCAAGTTCCTTAAATTTTTTGATATTTTAAAGATCAAATACTAGCCAGTTTAAGGAAATTCTTTATCTGAAAAGATAATATAGTACAAAAAAGTGGATCCTATTAAACTTAATATAACTTTTTGAATTATTTATATGCTGACTAAATAGAGTTACAAGTCAGAAGAGCAATTACTAAAGTATAAAAATAGTTTCTAAAGATTTCAGCAGGATCTTGATTGAATGAATATTATTTTCATCCTACTAAGGTCTTTAGATTTTTTTCTATTTTTCTATTCTTAGGTGGATTGCATTGTGTGTCTAGAAAACTAGAGGGAGAGTGTGAGAATGAAAGACTCACGAGAAAAATTGATCAAAAGATTTTTATGCGCTAAAACTAATACAAAAATAGTTAATCAAGAAAATAAACTTTATTATTTTTTTTTGCATGAAGATTTGTATCCTATTATTTTTCAAAATACTGACAGTTCTTTTGGAAAATTTTCTTCTGTATTTAGAAAAACTAATATCAAAAAAAATCATAGGGAAAGTTTCTTAACAATTAAGTCTTGTATTTTTCTTTTTCGTTCTAATAATTTTTCTGGTAGAAAACGATCTTTTTTTTCTAATACACGATTTCATGATCAAAAAAAAAAAGAAAATTTTTTGCCCTTACCAAAGAAAGTTATCTTTTCTCTTTTTTTTGAAAGCATTACTTTTATTCTTTTATGCAATCAAAAAAAAAGTGACTTTGAAAAACAATTTTTTCAAACAAAAGATCTATCTATATCTATTCAGAAACCATTGGCATCTCTCGAACGTCAATGGCAATATGACTCTTTTGGTTTTCAAGGCTGTTTTTCTTATTTTTTTCATCCTGAAGTAGTATTGCGAATTCTTAGAAAAAAATTTCAAGATATTTCTTTTTTACACTTATTAAGGAAATTTTTACACTTAAATGTGTATTTATCTAATAATACGGTGAAAGAGGTACCTACTAACAATATAAGAACTATTTTGTGGAATATATATTTTTTAGAAATAGATAGTTTTTTTGTTTCAATTTGTAAAAATTATTGCATTTCTGATGAAATAAATAATGTTAGTAGTAATTATTCTTTAAGTTGTTTTGAAAAAATTCAAGAATGGACATATTTTGTAGAAAAACAAGAATATAAAGACTTTTTTGAGAAAAAATTATATCCGTATGAAATTTTTGATACTATTACAATACGTAATTCAGAAGAACGTAGGTTAGAGCAATCTATAAAAAGACAAATTTCTTTTTTAGATCAATCGAAGATTTACAAATATTTTCGTACTAACACAAATTGGTTTATTTTTTTTCAAAAACAAAAACCTGAGAATATTTTGCTCAAAAGATGGATTATACTTTTTTTCATCCGACGTTTAGGATATATATTGCAAGAAAATACAATAAATTGGACCTTAACTTTTTCAGAATATCAAAACGAACTATCTGCTTATTTTTTTTTAGCTTATATTTTACAGTTTCCTAAAAAAAAGAATTTTGTAAAAATCAATACAAAACTTTTCTTTTTGGTACATTATTTTGTAAGAAGAGTAATTTCTTTTTTGAATCCCTTGTATTTAATAATTCTCCTATTATCAAAACAAAATTTTTGCAATTCTTTTGGTTATCCTAAAAGCAAATCTGGTTGGGTTACGTGGACTGATACTGATATCATACAAAACTTTACTCGATTACAAAATAATCTTTTCTTCTTTTATAGTGGATGTACTAATACTAAAGCTTTAGCGCGTATTCACTATATATTACATTTTTCTTGTGTTAAAACATTAGCTTGTAAACATAAAACAAATCTTCGATATATTTACAAAAAATTTGGAACTAATCTTACTAGAAAAGATTTTACAACAAAAATTTTTGTTACTAATCAATCTAAAAATTTTAGATTAAGATCTTTATGGAAAAATCAAAAAATGACTAGAGTTTGGAATTTTCGTTTAACACAACTGAATTCCCTTATTTTCCATTTAGAAACTTTTTATAGATTGCGATAAATAGAAATAAATTTTTTGTTTAATTTTTTGGTAGTTTTGATTTTTTTAGATATTTGATCAAAATCCTTCTTATATTTTATTGAGATTCCATAAAGAAAGCCGTGTGCAATGAAAGTTGCAAGCACGGTTTGGGAAGAGGTTGATTGAGTTGTAAGGATTTTACACAAAATTAACCGACTTTCATCCGACTAGTTCCGGGTTCGATCCCCGGGCAACCCAAATAGATTCCATTATTTTCTGAAAATGTTTCTTTCCTATTTTAGCTTAGGAAAGAAACATTTTCAGAAAATATATCACTTGAAATTTTGCAGTCCTTTTATCCATTATCGACCAACAAGACCAGGTCGCTAATTTTTAGCATCTACGAAGCTAGACGATCGCCTCAGTCTTTAATTATGAACTTAATAAATACTTATTACCAGTTTTATCATTTTTTTATCAAAAATTTTTCATTGATTTTGAATCCCACCCACATTGAATAACAAAGAAAAGGAATAATACGGTTGTTTATGATTCTAGACGTCTTCGTATATTTAACTAGAATAAGTATACTGCAACAACAAAATAAAAGGCAAAAGTCTAGTTTTAAAAAGCTTTCATTGTACTTTGATTTTAAAAAAATCCTTCAAGATGTTTGACTGACCTATCAAAACACAAATATCATGGTATCAAATCACGAAACTGATATTTTAGCCAATTCGATTTTTTGCTGGCTGTTGAGAGGGGCAGGGAACTATTTTCAACCTCGTAAACTCCCCCAAGCCACATTTCATGAGTTGTTTGGAGCATTTTTTTTTCAAGTGCGTTCTAAATGAAACAGTTTTTTTTAACTAAAAATGTACAGACTTCGGAAAATGCATTATGATAAGCTTTGTAAACTCCTCATAAATTAAACTAAACTTTAATGGTCTTTTCCGAAAATAATTTGACTCTTAGACAACTTCCATCATCTTTGGTAAGGACTAGAAAAAGGACAATACTGGATTTATATAGATATCTTTATGAATTTTACGAAAAAAAAATTCCTTAGCTTTTTATAAATGTTTTTCCTTTGCTCCGGATTTTCTATTTGATGTGTTTTTTCTAGTAATTCAAACCAGTCAATCGGCATTTTAAGCAATGCTTAATAGAATTTTTCTATTTTTGATGTTTGTTTTTTTCTATTTCTATGCATAGGCTTTTTAAATTATTACTTACAAGTTTTGACTTTTTTTAACAGATACGAAAGACTTTTTGGATTTTGATAACGAAAATAATATCTTCTATTCATTTTATTTATTCACGTTCTTTTGAAGTAATTATAAAAATTTTTTTCATAAAAAAAAGATTCAAAGAAAATAAAAAATATTTCAGTGAAAAACTTATGTCCAATTGTATTTTTTGATTTTCTTTACTAAAAAATACAATTGACAAATAAACTTATTTCTTTTATAATAAAGGTGAATGCCAGGATAGCTCAGTCGGTAGAGCAGTGGACTGAAAATCCTCGTGTCACCAGTTCAATTCTGGTTCCTGGCAGAAAGTTTTGAATTTTTTCCAATGGGTTGGAGCTCCTGATTAGGATTCTACGTAGGTGAATAATGTTTCTCATTTTTTATAGGACAATGTAGAGGCTTTTATCTCTTTTCTAGAAAATTCACTTTCAGCTTAAAATCGCAAACGTAAAAGATCGCGGCAAACTGCAGAATACTGTAAATTCATTCTCATAAGTCAAAAATTTACAGAAAAAAACTATGCTTTTTGAATTCTGATTTCAATTTTAATTAAAATTGAAATCAGAATTCAAAGAATAAAAGAAATGTATCTTGTGGAGAAATTTATTTACTAATGATAGTTATTCGCCAATCCATCTTTTTCCATAGTAGGAAACTACTGGAAAATTCCTTTTTGTATTTACCCCCAAATGGAAGTTGGTACTTTGAATAGTAGAGTAGAAAATGAGTAAGTTAACAATTACAATCATGCATTAGACTGTTGTCGAACGGATTTAGCTGGTTCTGTTTCTTTAGTTTCTTCTTAAAGTTTTTTTTTTAGTTCCGATATTTCAGCTCTGATTTTCGTAATTTTGTTTTGATTAGACTTAAATTCTTTTTCTAGTCGCTCGTAATTAGTTTCGTATAAGTTTTTTGTAGAAAAGGGAACATATACGTTTTTTAAGACATCTTCTTTTCCTTTTTTGAATGCCAGATCTACATTTTTTTCAAATTCATATTTTGTGAACAAATTACAAAACAAATTAGTTATAATTTGTTTTATGATTTGTTCTTGTTGAAGAGCCTTAGAATTAAACATAAGATTGCTTATATTAGATATTTCATAAGTTCCACGCAATATTTGAAGTAAATTTATATTATGATCTTTTGCCACAGTATCAGCAACATTTTTTTCTGTGATTTCATTGAGGTATATAGGATCGGTAATATTTAAATCATCTAATATTTGTAAACTCATCTCATTAACTTCAGCAGATGTGTTAATTTCTTTAATCCAGGTCGTCTTTCTCTCTTCTTCTTTTTTTTCAAAGTTTGTATTTTTTCAGTTATTTCTAGATCAACTTTACTCGGATTTTTATGAGATATTTGTTTCTTCAATTGTTTGAATTTGAAAAAATAGCAAAAAAATTGTGATTTATAAACCAATATTAAAAATTAACAATTGGTAGAAGGTTCTCGTAATACAAACCTCTTCACTTGGGGATGCGTCTTAAAGGGTTCGACAGGAAAAGGATTTTTGCCTTTTGATTTAAACATAGAAGAAATGATTCTATTTCTAAATAAATAATTTGCTTCTCCGCCTTTAGAAGAGACCGAAATTGCAAGTATTTTGAACTCTATTGACAGTTATGAGGGTCAAACAGAAAATCGCAGAAAATCACAGAGTGCAATCTTAGCTGCTCAGCTAATTAAGCAATATGAAAACACTTTATTTTAACTGAGAGCTGGTTTAAGTGGAATGGAGTTTTCAGGTATAAGTTAGATTTTATTGACATTCGAAAACTCATTTTAACGTTTATTTAAGAGAGCTGAGTCAGAACGTGTTGCCCTGATTAATGACACTGTAGGTTTTATGTATTTCCAAATGTCAAGATGCTTAGGGGACCCTATTCCTGGATGTATCAATTTCCTAAATGGTGTGGTTGATACCCGTAATAGGGTCTAAAACCTCAGGATACAACATTAAACCTCACTCATGCAGTACAGGTGAATTTTGACCCTAGTGCATTCCCTAACAAAAAGTTGCAGTCGCTACTGCTTTCTTTCGTTAATGGAAATAAATTGATGCTAAAGCTTTTGCGAGGGGGAGGGAAATTCGTCAAGCAATTGACTCTGCACCTGAACTCCAAACTGGATTTTGGATATACGGGCCTCCTGGGACTGGTAAATCTACATTTATGGCATGGCTTCAACAGGTAATTCCTGATCGAACCGTTGAATTGTCTTGCGCCAAAGTAAATATTTTTGAACGAGGCCGTCTACAAGGAGGAAGTCTTGTGGTGATTTCCGATAGAGAGGCTATCACTTTAGAGACCTCAAGTCTTCTGAAAATGAAAACCGGCCGAGAACTAACGTTCCATTTGATCGTAAACATAAGACCGTCATCAAACCTTTCCTTAAAAGTGAAGCTGTTGTGTTCATCACTTCCAATTTAAGTATTGCGAATGCAATGCTTGGTTCTTTTGACCGATCTATTTTAGATAGGGTTTTCCAAATTCATTTCAGTACAGTCCCAGAGACTCCTCAAGCAAGCAGGAAGAAGTTTCTAATTGACAATACTAGTGCTTTAGTGAATTAGGCATATTATGTACCGAAAAATATCTTGCAAAGGCAGATCCGGGTAGGTCCATTAATTTATTTTGCTTTAGAAGAAAATCCGTTTATGGATTTTATTATCTCTAGACTGACTCCGGACCCAAAAAGTTTTATTTCTAATGCGGAGTTGCTAGATTTAGTAGCCACTTATTTCAAAGATAGTGTCTCTGTTAGTAGGAAGGGTTAGAAAGAAAGTTCCTTCTACGAATTTAGACCTTTTGTACTCTGTTTGCCGGTGGAGTGTAAAAAGCACACGTCCACAAGACAAAAGAAGAATCAAAGGTGTTCAAAATTTGATAATAAGGACAATAAACAAACCAGTTTCCCTACCAGCGGCTGAATCTACACTTGCTCTCAGAAATCCTTTTGCATGTGAAAGAATTGTTTCTTACTCAGAATTAGAGCTTAAATTTGAGTTACAAGATGACCGCCAACCAAACTCGGTAAGTATTCCCCCCCCCCTTCGGGGGAGGAGCCGTCTCCCTCTTTAGCCGTAAAAAAATTAATTGAAGAAAAATTAAAAAGGTTCTGGGAGTTTTCGGTTCTTGATTTAAGCGCACTTTATCAATACCCACCTTGGACCCAATATAGAGCTTGGCCTTCCGTAGACAAAGCCTTTCAAGCCATACAGCAAATGCCTACCTTACCTTATTTATGGCCGGAGCTGATTGCATTGGCGGAGGAATTACAGCCTCCAGAAATAAGAGACTTGATCTATAAAAAGTTGGCAGAAAAAGATTCCGAGCGCGTAGTTGGTTCACCTGCAATAGGGAGCATGGTATTCTGAGGTTCCCTTTTCCAAGCAGTTATGTAAGAAACAAAGACGGATACCTTCGTTTACAACCACTAAGCCATAAAGTGTCTAAACTAGGACTGTTAAGTGTTCATAGATCTTTTCGTAATGCCTTCTTAGCAGATTTGAATGCAAAATTCGAATCTTTTGGTTGGTGTCTTTTTGAACTAGCTATTGTTTCTTGCTACTGAAAGATTTTGGCAGGTTTAAACTTAAAGACACCGCAACTAAGAGACATTTTGAGCAAAGGAGAAAACGTATAGAAGTATATAATTTCGGATTTGCCTGAAGAAATTCAAACTAAATTTGAATTTTCTTTTCTAAAAAAATATGTAAAACAGATGTCGATTCCATAGAAAAGATTCATAAGACTTTAGCGGATGACAAAAAGAAGCAGGCAAAACCCTTGTAAGACTGGCAAAAGAATTAAGTCAGAATAGCTTATTATTAGAATTTGACCGCTTGAACGCTGAAATCGCTGAGCGCCCCATTCGTCTTCATTACGTAGAAGTGTACATACCTCTGGACGAGAAGCCTTTCTCTTTTCGAAGAAAAACAAAAGCCAAAGACAAATGGGAAACAAGTAATCAATGTAGAGTAACATCTCAAGTAGTTATTGGAGTAGAAATGCTAGAACTACTTATTTTGCTAGAAGGCATAAGAAAACTGAAATTACCATGGTTGCCTGTTTCATTACATCATGATGGCGTTACGGTATGGCAAGAAGGTCCGTAGGCAGGAAGTATCCCAAAGTCTGTTGGGGAAATATGCCGCATCGAGGTTGAAACCATTGGACTTTGATGGAAGTGAACTTGAATTCACCTTGTACAATAACCTTTTATTTATGGATGAGGAATCTCATTTTGAAAAATTGAAAGATAATCGTTTCTATTAATAAATTAATTATATATTATTAAATTACTTCTTCTAGTATATAATTAGAATAAAATTTGCAAAATTTTATTATCTCAGCCTAACGGCCCTCCATTTTACCCACCTGCATACGCCCACCTTATAAACTAGGAACGTAGTTAGGTTTACAATTCTTTCCGAATTGTAAATATCTAGGGCGTAAAACTTAGATGGTCTAAGAGTAAATAATGAAAATGAGAAGACTTCATATATTCTCTGCGACATTTATGACGGAGTGGCGGACTTTCATGTATTCCTAATTTCAATAATTTTTATTTATGCTACTTAGTCATAAATGGATTTTACTTTTTCTAAATTTGAAATTGAGAGCCAAACTGGTGCTATCTGTTTATTTTTATATTCTACTCACCTCCTGAAGTCTGCTAAGTTTCCATCGGGACTTTAATAGCTAGTGCCTTTTGGCGAATTATCATTTTGGATGATTATTATTAGCTGATTGGGTCGACTTGCCAAGCCAATTAGGATGATAGAAAAACAATAAAATCTAAGATCGTTCGGGGTGAGATAGATCATTTCCCTAGAAAGAATTCTACAAAGTTATTGAAAAATTCAATACATTCGAATTTTCGTATTACTTGCTGAACATATTGAAGATCTCGACTGTATCAGAGTATTCAGGTTGCTGTTCGGATCCTTTTTCTGGAATTTCATTTCCACTTGAATCCTTACCTCTGCCTAACGGCCCTTCATATAAGCTTGCTACACGACAACCAACGCATACTTTCTTTTATGTTTCTTAAACAGTCTACAAATCCGGTCTGATGGATAAAAGGTCCGACGCAACTGATTGATTATGCGATTCAGAACTTATCAGGTTCTAAATAGCAGATTTAAATTCCTGTAGTTTTTTATCAAATTAAATTACCAAGTTGTCTTTTTCTGACATATTGGGCTATCCTGGACTTGAACCAGAGACCTCGCCCTTATCAGGGGCGCGCTCTACCACTGAGCTAATAGCCCAAAAAATTTCCGATCCCTAAGAGAATAGAGTAAGATTCCATATCCATTTACTATTCTACCTGAAATTATAAGTCTTATGCAACTGTCCTCTTCACAAGAATTGACATTTGCATTGTTATTATGCTATACTAGTTCCTGGAATAACTAGCTTTGCCGCCATGGTGAAATTGGTAGACACGTTGGTCTTAGGAACCAATGCTAACGCATCTCGGTTCGAGTCCGAGTGGCGGCAATGCCTATTTCTGATTGCAAACCATCCTCTGGGGCAGTGGTTGCCTGTAGGTCTTTTTCTTTTGATGTGAGAAAATAAGAACTATGGCCCCACCCAGAACTAATAAGACAATACTACATAATTATTGTAATCCAAGAAAGTGTAGGTAAAAATTAAAAGTTCTTGAGCAGGTGAGGTACGATAGTTTTTCCCATTGAATTCACCAAAAGCTCAGAAAGTTGTTCTAGTAAAATTATTAATTTTAAAAAAAATTAATTACTAATGTAGTTCCAAGAAGTTGATTTATCACTCTTAATTGTTAACAAAAAAAAAAATACTTTCTAATTCAAAAAAACCTGATTCTTTTGGAGATAGAGCTATTAATTGAGATAAAGTTTGCTATTGTGAGAGAATAGCTTCACAATCAATATTTTTATTTAATCAACTTATAGTGTAGAATGATTTGGTTTCATTTTAAGTATATTAAAAATATTTCAGCAATAAGTAAATTAGAACTTGACCAATATAACATTAAATACTTATTTCCAATTTTGTGAATTCCCCAAACTTTTTTGTAATTTTTTTATAGAAATTATTAATAAGTTTTTATCTATATTAAAAAAAACATCGAGTAGAATCTAGATAAAAAATAAAGTCTTCCTGTTTTTTTATAGAAAAAAATAGTTATAGAATTATCTAGCGAATTCTTTAGAGATATGCTAGTATAGAGTGTAGGTTAGAAAAAAATAAAGAAAATTTTAAGAAAATTTCTAAAAGAATTTAATTGTTTATAAATTTTTCTAACTTATTATTGTTTACAATACTTATTCAAACTGAATTTAAAGAGTATTTCTTTGGTTAGAAAATATTAACCTCTAAAACAAAACAGAGAGAAAAACATATAATTGATTTCAAACTAAAGGTTTAAGAATCAAAAAATAAATTTATTGCACTAATATAATAGGAGGTGATTTAAGTGAAAATCGCAGTTTACGGAAAGGGAGGGATCGGAAAATCTACTACCAGCTGTAACATTTCTATTGCTTTAGCAAGACGTGGGAAACGAGTCTTGCAAATTGGATGTGATCCGAAACATGATAGTACTTTTACATTAACCGGCTTTCTGATACCAACCATTATAGATACTTTACAATCAAAAGATTACCATTATGAGGATGTATGGCCTGAAGACGTTATTTATAAGGGATATGGAGGTGTTGACTGTGTGGAAGCTGGAGGACCTCCTGCAGGAGCAGGATGTGGGGGTTATGTTGTCGGCGAAACAGTTAAACTTTTAAAAGAATTAAATGCTTTTTATGAATATGACGTAATCTTATTCGATGTTTTAGGAGATGTAGTTTGTGGGGGATTTGCTGCTCCTCTAAATTATGCAGATTATTGTATTATTATCACAGATAATGGATTTGATGCACTATTTGCTGCAAATAGAATTGCAGCTTCCGTTCGAGAAAAAGCACGTACTCATCCATTACGATTAGCTGGTTTAGTAGGAAACCGAACCTCTAAAAGAGATCTTATCGATAAATATGTCGAAGCATGTCCAATGCCTGTTTTAGAAGTTTTGCCTCTTATAGAAGATATTCGTGTTTCTCGAGTCAAAGGAAAAACTTTATTTGAAATGGCCGAATCGGATCCTTCTCAAAATTATGTTTGCGATTTTTACTTAAATATTGCAGATCAAATTTTATCGAAATCAGAAGGAGTAGTACCGAGAGAAGTACCAGATCGAGAATTATTTAGTCTATTATCTGATTTCTATTTAAATCAACCATCTTCTTCAACTAATAATTCAGAAACTAACAATTTAGATTTTTTGATGGTATAAATTGGAAAATTTTTTTTCTTTTTCAAATCTTATTTTTACCTTAGACCTAAAAACGATTTCTATGTTCATCTTTTCACTTTATTTCTGATATTGGTAAAGAATAAGAAATCATACCATGATATTGTTACTAATCGTTTTTGTTTTATAAGAATTTTTTTATACAAAAAAAAGATTCCTCTTTGTTGCCTTTTGGTTTCCAGAAAATATCTGAGGAACCATAGGCATACCGATAATGACAAAAAAGGTCTAATACTTTTTCACCAGAAAATTCCTGTTACTTAATAACTTTTAAACGTTTAATTCAGACTCACAGGAGAGAAACATTATTCTAGTGAAAGTCTGCACAAATTCTGTACCTAGAATAAGAGAAAATTTTAACTAACGTTCTTTTAGTACTTTGGTACAGAACAAATATGTATTTTCAAAAAAAGGAGACATTTTTTATGCCTTTAACTAAAGACACACTTACTTTTGAGTGTGAAACAGGAAATTACCATACCTTTTGTCCCATAAGTTGTGTAGCTTGGCTTTATCAAAAAATTGAAGATAGTTTTTTTTTAGTAGTTGGTACAAAGACATGTGGTTATTTTCTTCAAAATGCTTTAGGAGTAATGATTTTTGCAGAACCTCGCTATGCAATGGCTGAATTAGAAGAGGGAGATATTTCCGCTCAATTAAATGATTATGAAGAATTAAAGCGACTTTGTAGTCAAATCAAAAAAGATCGAAATCCTTCTGTCATTGTTTGGATTGGTACTTGTACAACAGAAATTATTAAGATGGATTTAGAAGGAATGGCACCAAGATTAGAAGCAGAAATAGACATTCCAATTGTTGTAGCTAGAGCTAATGGATTAGATTATGCTTTTACTCAAGGTGAAGATACTGTTTTAGCAGCAATGGCACATAGATGCCCAGATATCAATTCAGTAACACAGAATATCAATATAGAAGATAATGGAAGAGAACGACTACTTTCGTTTTTACCCAGTAAAGAAAAAGCTTCTAATGAAAGAAAAAATGAAAGTACTCATCCTCCTTTAGTTCTTTTTGGATCTTTACCATCAAACGTGACTTCTCAATTAACTTTAGAACTTAAGAAACAAAATATTGATGTTTCTGGTTGGTTACCTTCTCAAAGATATGCTGAATTACCTTCTGTAGGAGAAGGAGTTTATGTATGCGGTGTTAATCCATTCTTAAGCCGGACTGCTACTACTCTAATGCGTCGACGAAAATGTAAACTTATTGGAGCCCCTTTTCCTATAGGTCCTGATGGTACTCGAGCTTGGATTGAAAAAATTTGTTCTGTTTTTGGTATTCAACCTATTGGATTAGAAGAACGAGAAAAACAAATATGGAATAGTTTGCAAGATTATTTAAATCTGGTACGAGGAAAATCTGTTTTCTTTATGGGGGATAATCTTTTAGAAATTTCTCTTGCTCGATTCTTAATTCGTTGTGGCATGATAGTCTATGAAATTGGAATTCCATACATGGATAAACGTTATCAAGCTGCCGAATTGGCACTTTTAGAAAAAACATGTCAAGAAATGAATGTTTCTCTTCCAAGAATTGTAGAAAAACCAGATAACTATAATCAAGTACAAAGAATGCGTGAACTTCAACCAGATTTAGCTATTACAGGTATGGCACATGCTAATCCTTTGGAAGCTAGAGGTATTAGTACAAAATGGTCAGTTGAATTTACCTTTGCTCAAATTCATGGATTTACTAACGCACGAGATATTTTAGAATTAGTTACACGACCATTACGACGTAATCTTAGTTTAGAACAATTAGGTTGGACTGGATTAGTTAAAAGAAATAAGCTTACCGCCTAAATTCAAAAATAAACAAATATTTAGCGAACATTCTTTCTAATTTGTTTCATTTCTTCTTTTCTCTGGACCATTTTAGTCATAGGTCCAGAGAAAAATGAATTATCTTAAAATAATTTGCTCGTAGAGCAATAGAAATTAATTGTTTATTCATGTATAATAAAAGTGATAAAAATTATTCATTTAGTTCATTCAATATCCTGTAGATCTGAAAAATTCTTTTTAACGGGGCATAAACTAACTCACTTAGTTTAATAAAATTTAATTAAATTATTTTTCCAATTAATTAAAATATGAATACTATTTATTTAGTTCCTTTTTTTTTAGGAACTTTTTCTGGTTTTTTAGCTACCCTTCCTATTGGTCCAGCTAAAATATTAGCTGTACGAAAATTTTTACTAATTTCAAAAGGAAATGAAAATGAAGTTTATAACTTAAAATCTTCAAATACAATTCTTTTAGCTAGTCTTTGTGGTTTAATTTTTGCTCAATTTTTATTTGTTTTAGCTTTACAGTTTCCTTTTCTTTATTCTTTGTGGGTAAAACCTCATTTTTTTAGTTTCTTCTTTGTATTAGTTTTATTTATCTATTTATATCAAATAAAAAATATACAATTTGATATATCTAATAATCAATTTTTGTTGAAATCCGAATCTAATTTTTCTTATCAACAAGCTGCTTTTTTAGAAACTTTATTACTTCAATTACTAAATCCTGTAGTTCTTCCAAATCCAGTTTTTTGTCGATTAACAAATGTTTTTTTATTTCGTTATAGTACAATAAGTACTTTTTTTGCAGGAAATTTTCTAGGTTTATTAAGTGGATATGGAATATTTTTTTTGAGTACTTTATTTTTATTAAAGAGACTAGAAGAAGATGCTCCTACAATTTATAGATTAGTGAAAATAAAAATTCATCAATTTTTTGGTATTATTTTGGTTATTTTTAGTTTTCTTTGTTTAAGTAGAACACCTCTTCCAGCAATAAAGCCATTTAAATTAAAAGAAATATCAACTACATTTTCTTCTACTAAAGTTTGGTATGAAAATATTTGGCCTGATTCTTTTTTTGGTTATGATAGATGGAAACGACCATTACGACTTATATCTGTTGATGAGAAAAAATCTCAACCAAATAATGAATTAAAACCTTTTAATAAAATGTTTTTTTCGCAATTTTTCTTTGAAGGAGGTATACAAGATGGAAACTATCGTTTAGTTCATAATTTTCCACAAAGTTTATCACTTATTTCTCAAAATATTAATTCAATACTCAATAATAAACTAAACAATTCTCAAATAGAATCAATAGAAAAAAATAAAAACTTTATTGACGAATGGATTCAAGAAAAAAAAAATCGCCAAAATCAAATTTCTCAAAATATTAATACGAAAATAAAGCATATTGAAAAAGGAAGTTATTTAGAAGAACTGGTAGAAAAAAAATTTTCCTCGTTTGATAACAATAAAAATAAAATATCTAAACAAATGGATCCCCGTTTGAATGCAGATATTCGAGGAAAAAAATTCTTTTTCAAAAATAAATCTTTTTTATTTTTGACAAAAGAATTTTTTTCTAAAAAAGATTCTTTATTTGCGGTAGAAAAAAAAAATCTTATTGACACTTATACAAAAAATAAGTTTAAACTATTTCTTACAGAAAATTCTCAAAATTTATCTTCTTTGGAAACTAGAACAGAAAAAATACCTTTTATTACATGGAAACCTATAATACAATCCTTTTATGATAAGAATCAAAATTTAAAAGAAACTTCTTTAGATCAGAATAATGTTGTCAAAGATCAATTAGATTTAGATGGTTTAAAAAATAAAAGAAGTTGGCATAGTCTATTTAAAAAAATATCACCACCCTTTTCTTCTGAATCTTCAATGGGAGAAAAACTTATTAATTTTGAAAATGAACTAAAACAAGAAGAAAATAATTCAAAAATGGCTCAAATTTATAAACCAATGCCTCTTTGGAATTTAAACTTTAATAAAAAAGAATTAAATCTTCTAAAAAGACAAAGTAATAACAAGCTTCATTTAAAAATTTTTTTTCCTAAAAGTAATCATTTAGCAGATCGTCAAAATTTTGTTCCCCCATTGATGCCGTTTTTCCGTCGTAATGAATTTCCAGGAACAATAACCTCTCGACGAGGTAAAGCTGTTTGTTGGAATACTTTTCAAAAAAAACCTCATTCTCCTCTTTTTATACATCATTTAAATTTACTTAAAAATTTTTTTGCAAAACGAAAAAAAATACAAATTAATCAAGATGTACCGACTAAATCATGGCAATCAACTTCAAAACTTTTCCAATTTTTGAGAGATTATTTACTATCTTTACAAGCATATATTAGAAAATATTTAAAGTTACCTTTTTTAATCATAATAAAAAATTTTATCCGCCAATTATTTTTTCAACCTGCAGAATGGGAAAAAGATTGGACAAATTTATCAAAAGAAGTATATGTTCAATGTGACTTTTATGGAAAAGCAGGTTCTGTCGGTGTAAAATTACCAAATTTTTTTGCTAATGATGAACCTAAACAAATAAAAATAGTAAACCCTTTCGAATTAAGATTTTGGACTCGTTCTTTTTCTGAACAATCATCTCTTCAAGAGTCTGAAAATTCTAGTTTTTTAAACGTGTGGGGAAGAGAAACAAAAATGCCTTTTGGAAAAGTAAAAAAATCACCTTCCTTTTGGCAACTTTTTATTGAAAGAATAAAACTTATTTTACAATACAAAATTTTAAAAAATTTATCTGTATCTTCTTCTATTGATTCTATAGAAATACAAAAAGAAATAAAAAATCCTAGAATACAATCACAAATTGACGTTCAACAAAACTTTCAAATTGAACAATCAAAAAGAAATTTAGGAACAAAAGACGAAGAAAAAGTTAAAAATTTAAATAAAAAAATTATTGATAATAATTTCAAATATAAAACAACAAAAAGAAAAATAGTAAATAATTCAACTCAAAATAAAACTTTTTCAGATTTTAATAAAAAAGAAAAAATCAATCGTACAAGACAATATACATTTCAAAATATGTCTATATTGTTGCAAAGACAATGGTTTCATTTCTATAGATTATTTTTAAAAAAAGAAAGAGAACTATTTTTTGAACTTCAAACAAAAATGTTTGAAATGAAAAAAATAATTTCTCGAAAAAATACAAAAGTAATAAAAATTTTTTTGAAGTTATTTTATAATGTTTCTAGATTTTTACGTTCTTTATATTATCAAATATCCGAATTTTTTAATTGGTTATCACTTAAATTTGTAAAAAATCAAAAAGAAATTTCTTCTAATATAGATGCTTTTGATCTTAAACCTACTAAAAATTTATCTCAAGCATATATTATTCATAGTATATGGGAAGATAGAATGATGAGTAGACCTAACATTACGTCTTTAATGAAATCATGGAATCAAAATGTTTCCTTAAAAAATAATTTGGAAAATTTTTTGAACAAACAAGGAATTTTAGGAAATGAAAAACCTGAAAATTTGACAGAACATCAATGGCAAGAGTGGTTAAAAAATTTTCGAGTTTATACGCCATCTTTAAAACTTTGGGCTCTTTGGGCTCCTAATTATTGGACCCAAGCTGTAGAACAATATTGGAAAGAATTGCCATCTTCTAAATTAAAGAGTATTCTCAATCAAGAACCAAATAAAATTAATAAAAGTCTTAACTTTACTACTTCTTTAGATAACTCTACTCTAAATAAATTTTTAGAACCTCATCTGCCTTTATTTCAAGCAGTTCAAAAACAAAAAAAACTTTGGAAATTTAATATTCTGTCTCGAAATTATACAGAAGTCACAAATGATGGAGATATAGATTCTTTTTTTAGTTGGCAAACTACTGATTTTGATAAAAAAACACATTATTTATTTGATACACTTAAAAAAGTAAAAGGAAAAGATAAAAATTTAATAGTTAGTCCTATTAATTTATCATCTCTACCACAAATAAAAGAAAATAAATTGAAACGAAATCTCTCCCAACAAAATATCAAAAAAGAATTACCTCTTATTCAAAGAGAAAAAAAACGTCTTGATTTTGATATAAAATTACAAACGTTACGTCAACGCGGAACCTTTTTTCCTGTTTCTACAAGAAGATGGAAATTGAAAAAGTTGAAAAATAAATTAGAAAAATTAGCAAAAACCGTCATTAAAAAACCACAAAGTGGAGAATTATCGTCTTCTTTGACTATTGGTGAAAAAAATAAAAAGTTGATTCGTGAACTTTTTGTAGCAGAAAATAGATTATTTACAAATATTTTAGAAAATTGGAATTCTAAAGTATTAGATGATGAATTATTGATGTACAATACAATAAGTTCTATTTTACGATTTGCAAATAAAAATATAAATGCTTTAGCAATTAATAATTCGGATTCATTGTCATTATTTCCACGAAATATACTGAGGCCACTTGATTTAAATTTTCTTTTACTAGAAGATATTTATTTGCCTACTTATTTACGTGAAATGAAAATATTAGAGTATTTTCATTTTGAAAAAGAGAATCAAAATATTCCTTCGACATCTACAGTATCTCATTCTCATTTTTCTAATAAAAAAGAAAAAACTATTTATGCAGAAACGATTAATAAATGGCATCTAATATTACAACAAAAGCAAAATGTAATTAAAGATCGACAAACAATTGTACGATTTTTATGGCCGACACATCGTTTAGAAGATTTGAGTTGTATTAATAGATTTTGGCTGGGAACTGCTAATCAAAGTCGATTTAGTATATTACGTATACAAACCGTTCCTAATATTTAAAATGTTTTACTGTTTTGATCTTTTTGAAATAAAATTTATACACTCATTTTTTCTTTTATGTATTAAAAAACTAAATAAAAAATTTTATTTGAATCCATAAAAACCACGTTGTATAAACACTTTTCTAAACAAAATTTATTGCACCGCAATTTTATTTAAAAAAGAAACAATAAATATAAAACCAAAAAAGTCCTTTTTCTTTCCAAATCAAATAGTATAAAATACATTAGCATTTTACTAGTAAAAAAATATTTTTGTAAAAAATTTTTTTGTTTAAATGAAATTACATAAGAAAAAATTAAATATTACAATGACAAAACAATTTATTCAAAAATTTCCTTCCAATACTGTGGGTTCTGGAGGAAAAACTCTATTATCAAAATTTCAAGAAAATTCAGGATTAACCGAAACTCAAATTTATATATTGACTCAAAGAGTAGCTCGTTTAAGTTCTCATTTGAAAAATCATAATAAAGATTATTCGTCTCAAAGAGGTTTACGTAAATTATTAGGAAAACGAAAACGTTTATTAGCATATCTTTCTAATGAAGATGTTGAACGTTATGAAAACTTACTGATTCAATTAGGAATTCGCGGTTTGAAAAAAATCTAAAATATCTATGTTCGTAAACTTAAAATCTTGTTAAGGAAAAACATTCACAAGGTACGTTAGTTCAACAAGAAAAATTAGAAACAATTTATTCGAATAGAGGTTAGAAAAATTCAAAGTACAGGCTGGATTTTATCCAATATGAACTTAATAGAAGCTCTTACTTTTCACAAGTACAAAAAAATTGGCGGTAATTTTCGCCATAAAAGCATTTAAAAAGTTTATTTTAAATAGTTCATTGTTGTAATTAATAGGAGATATGGTTTTATGACCATGCTTAAGACTAAAGCAGATCCCATGATAGTCAGTATGGGACCCCACCATCCATCCATGCATGGAGTCCTTAGACTTATTGTTACTCTTGATGGAGAAAATGTAATAGATTGTGAACCTATTTTAGGTTATTTACATCGAGGGATGGAAAAAATTGCTGAAAATAGAACTACGTTACAATATCTTCCTTACGTAACTCGTTGGGACTATTTAGCAACAATGTTTACCGAAGCTGTTACAGTTAACGCACCAGAACGATTAGCAAATATTCAAGTACCAAAAAGAGCTAGTTACATAAGAGTTATTATGCTCGAATTAAGTAGATTAGCATCTCATTTATTATGGCTTGGTCCTTTTATGGCAGATATCGGAGCACAAACTCCTTTTTTTTATATTTTTAGAGAAAGAGAGATGATTTATGATCTGTTCGAATCTGCAACAGGGATGAGAATGATGCATAATTATTTTAGAATTGGAGGAGTAGCTGTTGATTTACCTTATGGATGGGTAGATAAATGTCTCGATTTTTGTGACTATTTTTTACCAAAAATTGATGAATATGAGCGTTTAATTACTAGAAATCCTATTTTTTTAAAACGAGTTGAAGGAGTTGGTTTCATTGGAAGAGAAGAAGCTATTAATTGGGGATTATCAGGTCCTATGTTACGTGCTTCCGGAGTTCAATGGGATTTACGAAAAGTGGATCATTATGAATGTTATGATGAATTTGATTGGCAAGTGGAATGGCAAACAGAAGGAGATTGTTTAGCTCGTTATTTAGTTCGTATTGGAGAAATGCGAGAATCTACAAAAATTATTCAACAAGCTCTTAAAAGTATTCCAGGCGGACCCTACGAAAATTTAGAAGCTCGAAGAATAGGTTTAATTGGTACAGATTCAGCCCAATGGAATGATTTTGAATATCAATTTATTAGTAAAAAACCATCACCAACTTTTAAACTTCCTAAGCAAGAACATTATGTTAGAGTAGAGGCTCCCAAAGGAGAATTAGGTATTTATTTAATTGGAGACGATAGTATTTTTCCATGGAGATGGAAAATTCGTCCACCAGGATTTATTAATTTGCAAATTCTTCCACAATTATTAAGAGGAGTGAAGTTAGCTGATATTATGACAATTTTAGGAAGTATAGATATTATTATGGGGGAGGTTGATCGTTAGATGACATCTACTATAGCTATTGATCAGAAACTCATTAATTTTTTGATGTTTTTAGGATTGCCAAAATCATTATCGGAATTTATATGGATTTGTATTCCTATTCTTGTGGTAGTTCTTGGATCGACGCTCGGTGTATTAGTTATTGTATGGTTAGAAAGAAAGATATCTGCAGCTGTACAACAACGAATTGGTCCTGAATATGCAGGTCCTTTAGGAATTATTCAAGCTTTAATTGATGGTCTAAAATTAATTCTTAAAGAAGATATTATTCCTTCTAAGGGGGATAATTGGCTTTTTACATTAGGTCCAGCTATTGTTGTAATACCAATTGTTTTAAGTTATTTAGTAGTTCCGTTTGGACCTAATTTAATAGTAGCTGATATTGGAATAGGAATTTTCTTTTGGATTGCAATTTCTAGTGTTGCACCTATGGGACTTTTAATAGCTGGTTATGGATCGAATAATAAATATTCTTTATTAGGGGGCCTTAGGGCTGCTGCGCAAGCTATTAGTTATGAAATTCCTCTTGCTCTTTGTGTTTTAGCTATTATTTTAATGTCTCATAGTTTAAGTACAATTGAAATTGTAGAACAGCAAGCAAAATATGGAATTTTAGGATGGAATATTTGGCGTCAACCAATTGGATTTTTTGTTTTTTTAATATCATCTTTAGCTGAATGTGAAAGGCTTCCCTTTGATTTACCTGAAGCTGAAGAAGAATTAGTAGCAGGATATCAAACCGAATATTGTGGAATCAAATTTGGTTTATTTTATGTGGCTTCTTATATTAATTTATTAGTATCTGCTTTGTTTGTTTCAGTCCTTTATTTAGGCGGGTGGGATTTTTCTATTCCTTTTTTAAACGATTATCTTACTTCTACCGATTTTTTCAGCCAATGGGAATTAAATGAAACTATAGTAGGAATTATGACAGGTATTATAGGACTTGGTATTACTTTAGTTAAAGCTTATATATTTTTATTTCTTGCTGTTCTAACTCGCTGGACTCTTCCTAGAATAAGAATGGATCAATTATTGGATTTAGGATGGAAATTTCTTTTACCTGTATGTTTAGGAAATCTATTACTTACAGCTTCATTTCAAATTACTCTTCTTTAAGTTTAATTTAATTACTTTTTTAATGATTTGATCTATGATAAATGGTTTAAAAAATTATAGTCAAGACGCTTTAAGAGCAGCTCGTTATATAGGACAAGGTTTTTTTGTCACTTTAGATCATATGAATCGAACTCCTATTACAATTCAATATCCTTATGAAAAATTGATTCCATCAGAACGTTTTCGAGGACGTATTCATTTTGAATTTGATAAATGTATTGCTTGTGAAGTATGTGTACGCGTATGTCCTATTAATTTACCCGTGGTAGATTGGGAATTTCAAAAATCAATGAAAAAAAAACAATTAAAAAGTTATAGTATTGATTTTGGAGTTTGTATTTTTTGTGGAAATTGTGTTGAATTTTGTCCAACAAATTGTTTATCTATGACAGAAGAATACGAACTTTCTTCTTATGATCGTCATGAGTTAAATTATGATCAAGTAGCTTTAGGTCGTTTGCCAAATCCTGCTAGTAAAGATCCATTAGTTCATCCAATATTAGGTCTTGGATATCTGCAAAAAAAATTATTAACACAATCAACAGAATCAAAAACTATAACGAATTTTGATAAGTCATAAAATATTTTTGTTTCTTAAATAGTTCTTTTTGAGAAACACTATATTTTTAATGATTTATTTGATAGAAACTTAAGTTTCTATCAAATAAATCATTAAAAATATCACATAGATAAATCAAACAAATAAAAATACTGCAGTATTTTTTGATACTCAAATAAACTACTAAAATATCTTTTTTAAAAAACATATTTTAAATTTTTTAGATTTTTATATTCTTTAAAAACTTAGAACAAAAAGTTTATAAATCATTTAGTAATAAACTTATATTATTTAGGAGCAAACTCAAATGAATATGGTTTCCTTACCAGAAACAATTAATTCTCCTATTCTCTATTTTTTAGATGTTGGTATTCTTTTAGGTGGTTTAGGAGTAGTTTTTTTTGGAAAAATTATTTATTCTGCCCTTTTTCTTGGAGTTGTTTTTGTTTGTGTAGCTTTGCTATATCTTTTATTAAATGCTGATTTTTTAGCAGCAGCGCAAATACTAATATATGTAGGGGCTATAAATGTTTTAATTGTATTTGCAATTATGTTAATAAATAAACCAGAAACAAAAATCAATAAAAAAAAAATAACTTTTGGAGATATTTTGTCAGGTTTTTCAGTTTTTGGTTTATTTAGTTTTTTAATCATAATGATCTTAAACACAACTTGGCTTCAACCTACTTTAGTCAGTCAAGAAGTGAAAAATTCATTTCAAAGTATAGATATAATTGGAATTCATCTTTTAACTGATTTACTTTTACCATTTGAATTATTATCTATACTACTCCTGGTTGCTTTAGTTGGAGCTATAACGATAGCTCGTAAAGAAATTAGTCCTAAAATATAGACCTAATAGAAAAAGCTTCTTTTCGAAACCATCTATATTATTTGGTCCTAAAAATAAACAGAGTACTAGCTTTTTTGCTTTTAATTACTGTACTTTAGCAGATCATTTTAAACAACAATTTATGTAAGGACGTTTGATTATGTTAGAAAATTCACTTATTTTAGGTGCTTATCTTTTTTGTTTAGGAATTTATGGATTAACAACTAGCAGAAATATGATTAGAGCATTAATGTGTTTAGAATTAATGCTTAATGGAGTTAATATAAATTTAGTAGCCTTTTCTTCTTTTTTAGACCCGGATAAAATTAGAGGACAAGTTTTTGCTATTTTTATTATTGCTATCGCAGCAGCTGAAGCTGCTATTGGTTTAGCTATTATTTTAAATATTTTTCGTAATCGAAATTCTATTCGAATAGATCAATTTAATTTATTAAAGTGGTAGAAGTAGTTTCACAAATAAATAATTTTGAAAAATCTTTTCTATATGAATTTTTTAGATGTGGAAAAAGACTCAAAATTTTCACAGAGTTTATTGTTAATAAAAAAAGATCTAACAAATAAAACTACTAACTAAATTATTTAAAATAGTAATTCTATTTATTAGATCTTTTTTTTTTAATATTTTTTTGTATATTTTTTCTTTAAAAATTTTAAGAATTTTTTCTCAGTGAAAGTCCCGAAAATAACTATTTTTATAGTAATTAGTAAACTTTTCTTTTAAAAGTACTTTAAGAAAAAAAACAATTTTTGATTGATTTTTTTATGCATAAATGCTTAACTAGAAACATTATTAACAAATAGAAAGAAAAATACTTTTTAAAAGATTATCAAAAATCAAAAATAATACAAAACATTTTTTTATTTTTTTCTATTCTATTTCATTTTTGATAATCTTTTAAAAAGTCAGTTTGATTTACTATACGTTATTGTAATATAAAAAAGAAACCAAATAACGAAAAAGTTGTAATTACTAATACAAACAAATAAGCTGTGGTTCTACCTACCTCACCATATCTTGTACTTTCACCTCCAAATAAAGATAAAAGTCCAATGTTATTTACGACTCCGTCTATAACCCATTGGTCAAATACAAAGAATAAATTTGCAATATTTCTTGTTCCAGAAATAAAAGTTTTATTATATAATTCATCTATATAACCACGACGAAGAGACCAATTATAAATAGTATTTAAAATAACTCCTAAAATTCCTTTTTTTGAAGGATCTAAAAATTCCACAAGATTTCGGTTACGTGAGGCATGAGGACCATAAATTATCCAGGCAATACAAGCACCAGTAACTGCTATCCCTACAGACGGCAAAGATTCTAAAGCAAATTCAGTCCAAGTTAATTCACTTGCTTCAATATGCAAATCAGGTACATGTAACCATTTTGAAAAAAGAAGAGAACTTGTTTCTCCTAAAACTAAAGGTGCACCTAAAAATCCTATAAAAATAGTTGGAACGGATAAAGCTACTAAAGGTGCTACCATATTTACACTTGATTCGTGAGGCCCACTTTTGTTTGTATTTTTATTATCCTTTTTAGCAATAAATCCACGGAAATCTCCTTCAAAGGTAAGAAAATAAATTCGAAACATATAAAACGCAGTAAGACCAGCTGTAAACCACGCAATCCATCCTAAAATAGGCATCTTTTCCCAAGCATTAGCTAAAATTTCATCTTTAGACCAGAAACAAGCAAAAGGAGGAATTCCACATAAAGATAAAGTTCCAATTAAAAAAGTTATTCCCGTAACAGGCATATATTTTCTAATGCCTCCCATATATCCCATATCTTGACTTTTATTAGGATTATAACCAACAGTTGGTTCCATACCATGAATAACAGATCCTGAACCTAAAAATAAAAGTGCTTTTGAATAAGCGTGAGTTATTAAATGAAATAAACCAACCTTATAAGAACCCAAACCTAAGGCTAACATCATATAACCTAGTTGAGACATTGTAGAATAAGCCAAACCTCTTTTTAAATCTCTTTGTGCAAGAGCTAAAGTTGCTCCAAGAAGAGCAGTTGAAACACCTGTTATAGCAATAGTATCCATAACAATAGGCAAATTTTGAAATATTGGTAATAGTCGTGCTACTAAAAAAATACCAGCAGCTACCATAGTAGCTGCGTGTATTAATGCCGAAATTGGTGTTGGGCCTTCCATAGCATCTGGAAGCCAGACATGTAAAGGAAACTGAGCTGATTTGGCAACTGGTCCTAAAAATAATAAAAGCGAACAAACTATAGCAAAAGATACGTTTACATTATTAGTATTTAAAAGTTCAGAGAATCTAGTAGTAATAGTTTCAAAATCAAAACTGCCAGTAATCCAATAAAAACCTAAAATTCCTAATAATAAACCAAAATCTCCTACACGATTTGTTACAAATGCTTTCTGACAAGCTGCAGCAGCACTGGGGCGACTAAACCAAAATCCTACTAATAAATAAGAACACATACCTACTAATTCCCAGAAAGCATAAATTTGAACTAAGTTAGAACTTAAAACTAAACCTAACATAGAAGCAGTAAATAAACTTAAATAAAGAAAAAATCTCACATAGCCCTGATCATGGGACATATATCCATCCGTATAAATCATTACTGCTATACCTACTGTGGTAACTAAAACTAACATAATAGAACTAAGTGGATCAATTATATACCCAATTTGTAACGATACAGCTTCTGTAGTAATCCATGACCAAATGTATATATGAGCAGAGTTATTTAAAATTTGGTCCCAAAATAGACCAAAAGATAACATCATTGAAAAACCTAAAAAAGCTATGCTAATGGCAGCAGAGGCCCATCGCAAACTTCGAGTACCACGTCTAAAAGAAAGTAAACCAATTCCTAGGATCAAAGCTGATAAACAAGGAAAAAGTGGTATCAACCAACCATATTGATCTATTAGTTGCATATTATTAGTTTTATTTTTTATAAGTTAACAAAAGCTTTTTTAGGGCTATTTTTTCTTTTCTCTTATTGGTGATCCTTTTTTATGATAGAAAATTAGATTTCATAGAGAGAAAAACCCCAGTATTCGTATGTAGGTAAGCGTATTATGGACATACAACAAAAACAGAATTTTTTCCTTTTTTAATAAAAAACCTAATCTTCTATTTTTTTAAGGATCTCCTAAGCTGCTAATTTATAAGCAAGAGCTAATCCAAGTGAAAAGGTTAAAAAAACAATTTTAATTTTTTTAAAGTCTTGACATTAGACGAAGGAATAAGGAATAATCAAGAAACTTTGAAACTTTTACGTGTTCCCTTTGGGCTCATAAAATCAAAATTATTGTCATTTATTTATTAATTTTTTCTAGTAAATATTTATCTTATGAATACATATGCAATTATTGAAGCTGGAGGTGAACAACTCCAAGTCCAACCTGGTCGTTTTTATGATATACGTCTTAATGTTCCAGTAACTGAATTTTGGGAAAATCGAAAAATAGTTTTTTCTCGAGTTCTTATGATTCGTTCTGAGTCCAATACTTTTCTAGGAAAACCTTGGTTAGAACATGCTACCGTAAATGGACGAATTTTTCATCCTCGAAGAGGTAATAAACTTATTATTTATAAAATGCGTCCTAAAAAACATACATCTAAAAAAAATGGACATCGACAAACTTTCATGAGATTGATAATAGATTCTATTTTCTTTAATAATCAAAATTTATAGACTAATACTATCTCAACAAATCAACATTTTTGTCCCTAACGAGATTATTAACAAATAGAGAACTAATTTTCCAAAAAAAATAAATATCCAAGGACCTTAAAAAATATTCGATTTAATTTATTTTATTTGCCTTAAATAAGATATAGGGACTATGGGGGATCATCAAAAATACCCTATGGAGCCCTTTTTATTCAAAAATAAAAATTTATAAATTATTATTTCTAGTTTATCTTAAAAAATTATTATTTAGTTTTCACTGAAGAAAAACAAAAAAGAAGTTGAAGGAACTCTCTAAAAGAGAAGTAGCTTTACCTTTTTTTAAGAAGATAAAAATTTTTAAAATAACTTCGGTATTTTAAAAATTTTTGATCAAAGGAGATTACTAACTTAAAGACTATTAGTAAAGGTATTCATTTTTTTACTTTCTAATATTTAAAGCTGCAAAGAAAAAAAGATTTTTTTACTAAGTTTCAAAAAGAAAAAGCTTATTTACCTAATTGTCGTAACAATAAAAATATTATTTATTTTAATGATGTAAAGAAAAATTTTTTTCTACAGGATAAGAATAAGAAATTAATGTTAAAGACTTTTCATTCCCAGATGGTAAAGAAACAATTTCTTGAGCTTTTTGATTCCATAATTGGAGTGTAAGATCAGGATAAAAACCAATTCCTAGCATAGGAACTAATAATGATAAAATTATAAACACTTCTCTAGGACTTGCATCTAAAATTAAACTATCTTTTAAGGTCTTCAATGAGATATCGTTGTATCCATAAAACATTTTTCTTACCATAGACAATAAATAAATAGGAGTTAAAATAATACCAATTCCTTCTACACAAGTTATTATTGCTTTAAATAATGGAGAATACACAGAACTAGCTACAATCCCTAAAAAGATCATAAGTTCTGCTACAAAACCACTCATACCTGGCAAAGCTAAAGATGCCATTGCACAAGCTGTAAAAGTCGAAAACGTTTTTGGTAAAGGAGATCCCCATCCACCCATGTCATCTAGAATTAAAGTACGACTTCTATCATATGTTGTTCCTGCTAGGAAAAAAAGTCCAGCACCAATAAGACCATGAGAAATCATTTGTAAAATTGCACCGCTTAATCCTAAATCTGAAAAAGAACCAGCTCCAATCAAAACAAATCCCATATGAGATACAGAAGAATATGCAATTCTTCGTTTTAAATTTTTTTGTGCAATAGAAACAAGTGCAGCATAAACAATTTGTCCTGCACCTAATGCTACTAGCCATGGAGCAAAAATTCTATGAGCATCAGATAACATTTCTATATTGATTCGAATAAACCCGTAACCTCCCATTTTTAATAAAATTCCAGCTAATAACATACATGTACTATAATGTGCTTCTCCATGAGTGTCTGGTAACCAAGTATGAAACGGAAACACCGGTAATTTAACCGCATAAGCAATTAAAAAACCTAAATAGACAAGAATTTCTAAACCTAAAGGATAAGATTGTTTTGAAAGAGTTTCCATATCAAGTATTGGTCCATTAGGTCCCCAAAGACTTATAGTTAATATTGCAGCAAGTAAAAATATAGAACCTCCTGCCGTATATAATATAAATTTGGTAGCCGCATATAAACGACGTCGACCTCCCCACATAGAAAGTAATAAGTAAACTGGAATTAGTTCAAGTTCCCACATAAAAAAGAATAGTAATAGGTCTTGTGCAAGAAATAACCCTAATTGGCCACTATACATTGCCAACATTAAAAAGTAAAAAAGTCTAGGATTTCGAGTTACAGGCCAAGCAGCAAGTGTTGCAAGAGTTGTAATAAAACCCGTTAAAAGAACTAATGCTATAGATAATCCATCAACTCCTACTCTCCAATGAAAATCTATTACGTTAATCCAAGAAATATCTTCTTTTAATTGAATACCTTGTCCATAAAAATCAAATTGAGAACCAAAAACATACGTCATTAAAAGAAAATCTATTAAACAAATTCCAAGAGCATACCATCTAATTAAATTATTTCCTCGATTTGGTATTAAAGGAATTAATAAGCCCGCAGAAATTGGAAAAAGGGTTATTATTGTTAGCCAAGGGTAGTTATTCATTGTTTTTATTTAATAAAAAAGATAAAGAAAAATTGACTCAAAATAATATTTATATTTGTATTTGAGTGTTTTCTAAGGTACCATGAATTAATAGAGAATAAAAAATAAATTTTATTACTATAAAAAATTTTTTATGTATCTGTTAGCCTTTTTATATTATCTAAAACGAAAAGATAATAAAACCAGCTTTTTTTATTTTATTAATTTTTATCTTTTATCAACCTATGGGAAGTAGTTTTTTTCTATGATTTTTTTTCATTGAGAAAAATTTTCCTGAACTAAAAGAACTTTAAAGAACTTTTCCTAGGATTCCATATGGAGTCTCCTCAGGAGACCCCATCAGGGAAAGAACAGAGTTCTTGATGATGAATTTAGAAAGAAAGTGTTCGTTTTTAGAAAAAAGATATAAACAAAGGGTTGTCTCCCAAAGGAAAGAACTGCTTAGTATAGGGAGAAAAACCTAGAGAACAAAACGATGATAACATCGTTCTTTTTCATTCTAATAAGCTAGTCCCATACTACGAGTGGTTTCAGAGCCTAAATAAACCCTAACGCTCAAAAAATCAGTTGGACAAGCAGATTCACAACGTTTACAACCTACACAATCTTCAGTTCGAGGAGCAGAAGCAATTTGACTTGCTTTACATCCATCCCAAGGAATCATTTCTAAAACATCAGTAGGACAAGCTCTAACACATTGAGTACAACCAATACAGGTATCATAAATTTTAACTGAATGTGCCATGATTATGAATAAACAAAAAAAGCTTTAATTTTTATCAAAAACTAACGTTCCTTTATAATTCGACCTGTTGCGGTTGAGATAACGTTTTTCTCTTTTTTTACAAAATTTAAAGAGTTGTTTTCATTGAGGTCTAAGGGAAAATTTTTTTAGAAATTAGAACTTTTAAAAGTATTTTAAGAATTTCAAAGTTCTTTCACTCTAAATTATTTTCATTCTATAAAATAAATTTATTTTATAGTAAATATGATTGTATATAATTTTGAGTTGGAATGCAATTTTTTTTACTTGCAAATTTGAAAGTTTTTTTTTAGTTTTCAACTTATAATTTTTTGATTTTGGATAAGAATTAGGAATTTGAAAAATTATATTTCAAAAAATATTTTTAATTCAACCAACCATAACTATGTAAACCTTTTCCTAATAGATTAACACCTAAATAACACATCCAAACTACAAAAAATCCTAATAAAGCTACTAATGCCGGTTTTGTTCCATTCCATCCTTTTGTGATACGAATATGTAAATAGATAGCAAAAATAACCCATGTAATTAAAGCCCACGTTTCTTTGGGATCCCAATTCCAATATGAACCCCAAGCCTCATTAGCCCAAACGGCACCAGAAAGAATACCTAATGTTAAAAAAGGAAAACCTATTCCAATGATTCTATAACTCCAATAATCTATTTGATTAATTAAAACTGCTTTATATTTATGGAAATATATTAATTTGAAAAATTCACCATCTTCTAGATGAAAATTAGGGGTTATAGAATGAGAAGAAGTGATTGCTTTTGACGGATTTGAAATAACTTTTGTTTCTTGTAGTTGGTTTAGGTTTATTTTTTCAGAGTTTTTTATTGAATTTAAAAAAAACTTATTTGTTTCTAAATCATTTATTATTTCGGATATACCTATTGCTTGTCGAGCATCAAAATCAGGAGAAGACAAATTCCATAATGGAACAAAAGTATTATTTTTGTTGATTGAAAAAAAAGTTAAAGTTAATAAGGTGACTGCTAACAAAGAACCAAAGAGAAGGGCTCCATAACTTAAAATCATCATGGTTACATGCATCATAAGCCAATTTGATTGTAAAGCTGGTACTAATGCTGTAGATTCTTGTAATTGTTTAGGAAGTCCTAATGTACTAAAAGTTGTTGTCATTAAAATAATTGGTGCTATAATAGCATCTAACCATTCATTGTGAATTTTTATTTTAAAAATTAAATAGAAAAAAATTAGACTCCAAGCTAAAAACAATGATGATTCATATAGATTACTTAATGGAAGATGATCTGATAAATTCCAGCGAATTAAACATAATCCGGTGATAGAAATAAATCCTAACAGAATTCCAATAAAAGATCCATATGGGTTTGAGAAAGAAAAAATTTTTTGAGAGTTGTTTGTAGAACAAATTGTTTTATTTTCATATAAAGTTATTTTAAACCAAGAAAATAATGTAGTTAGAAAAAAGATAATAAAAGAAAATTGAATCAAAAATTTTTCTAAATTATTAAATACCATAAGCTTTGATTATTATTCCAACTTATTTTTATTGCGGTTACCTTTGAAGCAAAATTTTTACCATAAAGAAAACCATATAGTCATCCCAATAGTATATTTGGTTTAAAAAATTTTATCTAGTGAATTACAAAAATGAAAATAAAAAGACGTAATTTTCTTTAATTCTTAGAATTCCCTTTTGTTTTCTTTATACATCAGCTTATCTTTTTACACTAGTTTGACTCCAAAATCAAAACCTATCTAATAAAAAATTTTTGTTGGTCGCTCGTTGGACTTGTATTTTATACAAATTATTCCGAACTTGCTGTTGAAAGTTTTCTTCCAGCTACTCATGACCATCAACTATGCTCCAATTTGCGACGACT